CAAGTCAAAGTGGGTAATTCACTTTTTAATAATAATTTTTTAATAACTAACTCATTTCAAAAGCTTTATTCTTTAGCGAACAATAAGCAAGAATTTACCGTTGGTGTTACACGCAATCCTAATGCTAAGTTTACAACCTACATTACAACACTAAACCACACAGTTACCATTTACAACCAACCATTTGCAGTTTTTATTATAGGAATTCCTCTTAGCTTTACTCAAATTTATTAGTTTTCTTTCAAAAAAATTGACAAAGACTAGAAAAATAGTATCATTTAATAAAAAGAGAACTATAAAAAATAGTAATCTTATTTCTAACGCTTAACGCTATCGGCAAAAGTTTCAACTATTAGCTTTATTGTTTATCAAGTTAATAGTTAAATTCTATTAAAAACGGTTCATAAAATATTAGACTCGATCTAATTTATCTTTAAAAATAACAATTTTGATTCTAACTAGTTAGTAAGAATCATTACTTTTACAATGAGAACAACCCGAGTTAGTCAAATTTCTCGTTTTATTTTTAATAAATTAATTAAATAATTATAAAAATTTTGTTCAAAAAAACTTTTAAAAAGTTTCATCATAAAAAGAAATTATGGGCCAAAAAGTTCATCCTTTAGGATTTCGAGTAGGTATTACAAAACCACACCAAAGTACATGGTTTGCACGTTTTGAAAAATATGGTTATGCAAATGCTATCTTAGAAGATCGTTTAATTCGTGAAAAATTACTAAAATTATTTCCTCAATTATTAAATCCTGTAGTAGCAAAAAAAGGTAAAATTGAAGAACCAAATAAACGAACAGCAAAAATTACTGAAATTAAAATTGAACGTGGTTTAATTCCGTATGAAATTGCTATTGGTATCTATGCAGGAAATTGTGATTTATTAAAAGCAAGTTTAATGAATTTAAAAACTTCTGAAACAATTTTACAAAACTTACAAAAAAATAAACGTTATTTATTAGAATTACGCTCAAAACTTAGTACAGCAGGTCTTCCTGATTTATTAAATAAAAAAACTATGACTGCTAGTCAATCAAATGAAGAAAAACGTAATACAAAAAATGTCAAATTAGCTCAAAAACGTTGGCGTAAACGTCAAAGTATTCGAGAACGTTCTCTTGAACGTACATCTGAAAATATTTGTATTGTAAAAAACGGTTCACGATTAGAACGTATTTATAAATTAAAGGCAGCTAGTGGAAATCGTAACAAAAAAGGATTACGTCGTAATCAATCAAGTATTGATAATTTAAAAAATTGGGGTTCAAAAAATAAAAAACGCTTAGCAGATATTTTTGTTTCAAAAATTAATCAATCATTCTTATTACATTTAAAAGAAGAATTAAGATATTGGAATGAAAAAATGGTTTTAAGCGCAAAAGGAAAAAATGAAGCACCCGTTGGCTATAGCAAAAAATGGAATTTAAACCGTTTAAAAGCATTAAAAAATCAACCTTTATTACGTTTATTAAAATTAGGTAAACAATTACAAACAACAGCTTTAACTCAAATGGAAAAATTAAAAAAAGATTATTTTGAGTTCGGTGCATTAACAAAAATGCAAACATTTGCGTATTACCAAATGATTCAATTTATTAAAGGTCTAAAACGTTTAATTATTAAATTAAGAAAAGAACAACGCGCTCAAAAACTATTAACATTAACAACAGGTAATAGTGCTCGTATGTCAAAAGCTAATACAGAAAAATTAGAAAAATCAATTTTAGCGTTAACAGAAAAATCATTACGCAAAAAATTAGATAATATTGATGAAGAATGTCGTAAACTTCAATTTATTGAATATTTACAAGACATTGTAAAAAAACATCGTACAGAAAATATTTATTTTTATTTAAGTACAATTGCTGAATCTCGTCAATCATTAAAAAAAATTGGCCAATTTACACGTAATTATTCAAATTTTTTATTTGGTGTAGATCTAAATGCAGTAAAAAAAGATGAAAAAGATACGATTCGTCAACAATTAGAAATACGTATTTCTAAAATTTTACGCGCAAGTAATCGTAAATCCGAATTTGAAAAAGGATTATCAGATATTTTCTTAGAACAAATTCAAAAACAAAAACAAATGTATTGTGATAATATTACATTAACACCAAAAATTTCTTTAAAATTCTACTCAGTAAAACAATCTATTTTAGAATCTAAAGCATCAGTTATTGCAGATAATATTGTAGATGATTTAGAAAAACGTAAAGCATTTAGAAGTGTAATTAAACAAGCCAAAGAAAAACTTATGGCTAGTCCAGGCATTAAAGGGGTAAAAATCCAAGTAGGTGGACGTTTAAACGGAGCAGAAATTGCAAGAAGTGAATGGGTACGTTCAGGTCGTGTTCCATTACAAACATTACGCGCAAACATAGACTATGCTTATAAAACAGCAAATACAATTTATGGTATTATTGGGGTTAAAGTATGGATCTATAAAGGTTCAGCTAAATTACCTAAAGCTAGTTCATTAGTACGCTAAATGCCTAGTAGTTTCAACTATTGGCGGTAGCATTACGCGTAACGCCGATGGCTTTAGCTAATTTTATAATAATTTTTTAAGCTTTAGGGTTTTTTAAAACCCTAAAGCTTAAATTTAATAAATAAAACAATTCTGAGATGCTATTAATTAGAACTTCTAAAAGATAGGTTTTAAAAAGCTTTACTCTTTTAAGTAAAAAAATAAGCAATGTATTGAATTAAAAATAAATAAACAATTTATAAATTGATTATCCACTCAAAAAGAATTAAAATTCTAATTTGATTTTTACAGTATTTTTAAAAAGGAATTTTCTGTAATTTTTAAAATAAAAAAGTCCGAAAATAATGAATCATAAATATTCTTTTAATTGGTGGAATAAATCAAAAACTTCTTCATTTAGAGTATTATCAGTTGCAAAAGAAAAAACAATAAATGAAGAAAAATTTTTAAATCTTTGTTTCGATAAAAGTCGTATTAAATTATTTGTTTCTTGGTTTTTAAGAAAATATGGCGAACAAAAAACTATTAAATTATTAGATGAATTAAAACTAGTTGGATTTTCTTATGCAACAAAAGCTGGAACATCTATTGGAATTGATGATTTATGTATTCCCCCTCGTAAATCTGAATTACTGGGTGAATCAGAAAAATTAGTAGCTTATACACGAGGTCAATATCAACGAGGTGATATTACCGCAGTTGAAAAATTTCAACGTATGATTGATTCATGGCATCAAACCAGCGAAACTTTAAAAAATGATGTAGTTGCAAATTTTGAACGTACAGATAAATTAAATCCTGTATATATGATGGCCTTTTCAGGTGCGAGAGGAAACTTATCTCAAGTTCGTCAATTAGTTGGAATGCGTGGATTAATGTCAGATCCAAATGGTCAAATTATTGATTTTCCAATTCGAAGTAATTTTAGAGAAGGTTTAACTTTAACAGAATATATTATTTCAAGTTACGGAGCTCGTAAAGGTATTGTAGACACTGCACTTCGTACAGCAAATGCTGGTTATTTAACTCGTCGATTAGTGGATGTTGCTCAACATATTATTGTTTCAAATTTTGACTGTGGAACTAAACGTGGGCTTGTAGTTCGTGAGATGAAAGAAGGTCTAAAAACAATATATTCTTTAGATAATCGTTTACTTGGTCGTGTTTTAGCCATGGATATAAAAATTGGAAATACAATTCTCGCAAGTCGAAATACTGAAATATCTGCGCCCTTAGCGCAGATAATTGGAAAAAACCAAAAAAAAGTTTTTATTCGTTCCCCATTAACATGTGAAACTCGTAAATCCGTTTGTCAACTTTGTTATGGATGGACTTTAGGTCAAGGTGCGTTAGTAGCAATTGGCGAAGCTGTCGGAATTATTGCTGCACAATCAATTGGTGAACCAGGAACGCAATTAACAATGCGCACTTTTCATACTGGTGGGGTTTTTTCTGGGGATTTAACAGACGAAGTTATTGCAACAGAAGAAGGCACCGTAACTTATTCAAACTCTATTCCCGGAATGTTAATTCGTACCTCTCAAGGTAAAATTGCATTTTTTACAAAAGGCGAAGGTGAGTTATATTTTGCTGGTCAAACACAAAATAAAAAATATAAACTACCGCCATTTAGTATGTTATATGCACGTCAGAACCAACGTGTTTTTAAAAAAGATTTAATTGCACAAATTTCAACAGTTTTACAACAAAATAAACAACGTGATGACGCTGAACAAAAAATTTATTCAGACTTAGAAGGAGCTTTTTATAATGGCCATATCGATTTAGTTGAAAAATTTAATGAATATAAGGATCCTTCTTTTGAATCAGAGGATTGGGGTTTTGTCTGGATTCTTTCAGGGAAAATTTATCAGCATCCCCTGCCGATTTCTCTAGTAGTTAAAAGTGGTGATTATTTAACTCCTTTGGCAAGAACAAGTCAAATCAATTGGCAAATGTCTCGCCCGGGAATTCTTGATATCGAAAATTTACTAAAAGAAAAAGCATTTTTTAAAATAACAAAAGATAACACCACGCAACCCGCAGAACAAAAAAGTTTTAATATTGAAACGTCAGTTTTTTCGATGGCATTAAAATCCATAAATTATAAATCCGTTGGTTATGTTCTCTCAGCGTCTAAACCAAGCCTAGAATTTGATAAAAAAATTCTAGCGCGTAATCCGCAGGACACTCCTCAAAAAAAAGACCGCTTTTTTTTAGAAACGTCATTACTCAATAATCATTCTACAATTCGTACAAATGAAAAAACTTACCCCACGTTTTTCAATAGTGACGAATGGCGCCAAGATCCATCAGTATTCGTCCAATGGTTTCCAAAAGAGACGCATCTCGAAACAGGGGGATTATTTGAAGTAAACATGTTGAAATATAGCGATGAAAATACAAAACAAAATAAATTTAATATTAGCCGTAATAATAAAAGTGAGACATTTGATCTCAAAATTAATCAAATTTTAGCTAAAAACGTAATTAATGAGGATAAAAAATTAACTATTTTACCAAATTTAAACCCATTTAAAACAAAAACTAAGGCACAATTCCCAGATGAATTACAAACTCTTTATTGTAATATCGGCTATATTCCGCAAAAGTGGCAAACTATTAAAACTCTTTCTTTACAATCTTCAAAAGCGCAATTAGTAGGAAAACTAAATAAAACTAGTAAAGAAACTTTACATTTTTCTAATAGTAAAGTATGGAAAAAATGGGTGAAACATTTTGAACAAAATACAAATTCAAATTGGTATTCTGAAGTTGGGATTTCTTACTTAAATTCACAAGGCAAAAAAACGCAGCAAAATTTCCCAGCAAAAACGCAATCTTATTGGTTACGCAAAAATCAAATTAAAGCAATTTCCTCATTCCAAAATATCCAATTTTTTTCGACAGACCAAATAAATGGAGTTTCTAACTTTAAACTTTTCGAGGATGAAACTCTTGATTTTACCATGAACAAAGCTGATGAGCTTTATTCTTTAGCTAAAGCCATGCAAAATGAAATGCTTTTTACTAGTTTATTAAACAGTTTTACTGTAATATCAAACTTTAAAAAAGCCAGCCGCGAAAATAAGTTAGTTTTAAAATTAACGAAAAAATTAATTGGAGGTAAGGTGGAAGTTAATTCCCTTAGTGAAAAATTGAACTCTTCAGAGAAAAAGGAAATTTTTACTCATCTAACACTTGATAAAATCTTTTATTCTTTTTTTGTGAAACGTCCTATTTTTTCAAGTAAATTAAGCTTAAACTTTAAAAGAAATAACCTAGGCTCTCAAACATTAAATTTAACAAAGGTAAATAAAATTGAATCGCAGGATACTAATTTTACAATTTATAAAGGCTGGGTCTATAAAACATTTTTACCAAAAGATATCTTATATTTTACTAATAAAAAGCTAGAAAAAGGCAAACATGGATTTAATAATCTTATTTTTGATTCACATAGCATTTATATCCGAGCTTTAACTTGTAGCTCGTTGATCACAAAAGAACCAACAATGAATTTTATTACTTCTTCTATTAAGTTTTCTGAGTTAAATAACGGGAATTCTTTAAACGGAAACCATAAAAAATCAGCGGAATTGCAATGGATTAAAAATAAGAAGAGTCGTTTTTATTTTTCTAACATAGTTGAAAAAAACCAGAATAATACCGTATTATGGTTATTTGAAAAAATTGAAGAAAAAAATATAGAATTTGGATTAGTGAATAAACGCTCACTTTACAAGAAACATATTGAAAACATGCATTTAAACCAACTAGAGAAGTCTCTTATTATGTATCAAAAATATCATTCACTTGTCTTAAATAAACAAAAAGCTAATTCTTTTTTATGTGCTCAAGCTGCAGAACCAAGTATTCAACCAAATCAAGTGTTTGAAATTCCTTTTAAAATTTGCACAAAGAATATAAAATATTCTCAATTACTTGCGACAATACATAACCAGGAGAAAGACGGACCAATTTTAGCTAATACTATGGAACAACTCCAGCCGAACAACCTGTTAAAAAAAGTAAATGATTTTGAAAAAAACACAAAAAGCTTTTTTGTTTTTAAAAAAGCATTTAATTTTTCGTATTTTTTATTAGGTATTACTACTTTTGACCGCTTTCAATTTGAGCGTGCACTACCAAAAGTTTCTTTAAATTTGAGCAATAGTATTGGACAATGGCAGTTAAGAAAAAAAATTGGTAAACAAGAACTTCAAAATATAAATTATTATCCTTTAGAAAAATTTGTCAACACTTTCAATGCTATTCAAAAACTTGGTCAAATGAACTTCGATACACCAAATAACGTAGATAACGGTTTTCCATCAGTAAAAATTCCAACTATAACTTCAATTTTATTATCGGTCGAGAAAAATAAAGTCGTTTTTCCTATGTTATTTAGTAATGAATTTTTACACGTTCCATATTTATCACTGTCAACAGTTGAAAAACGAAACTATTTTTTAGATTCAGCAAAAAACGCTCGTTATTTAAAAAATAGTTTCGTTTTTCAAGGAAACTATCAAATTTTCTCCACTCAACCTTTTGCAAAAACTGCTTTTTTAAGCCCACTCTTTGGTGAGGTTTTAAACGTCCCTCAATACATCTGGTCAAATATGGTGAATAAAAACCGTTTTTTAATTTTGCGCAAAACGGATATGAGTAGTTTCGCAGTGAATTTATTTAAACCATTATATGACAAACCTTTTCCAATTATTTACAATCCAAGTGCTCTAGTGAAATATCAAGGTAAAATTTATCAGGTGACGGGTGTTAAAATTAGTCAATTAGAACAACAAGCAAAAATGCGTTTAGGTGAATTTTTTGTTTATGGGGATATTTTAAATGCTGGTATTGCAATACCAAAATCCGGTCAAATCGTTCATTTAAATAAAAATAAAATTACGATTCGTAACGGTCAACCTCTTTTTCTATCACCGAAAGCAATTCTAAATTATTATAGTGGTGATTTTGTTAAAAAGGGGCAGTCAATTATTACATTACCATATGAACGTTTAAAAACAGGTGATATTGTACAAGGTATTCCTAAAGTTGAGCAATTTTTTGAAGCTCGTACTACAAAAGCTGGAAAACTATTTAGAGATAGTATTCCTAATTTACTAAAAGGATTATTTAAACATTATCGTCGAAAATTACCAATTCAAAAAGCTGTACGTCAAAGTTTTTATAAAATTCAACAAATTTTAGTAGACGGGGTTCAACGTGTATACCGTTCGCAAGGAGTAAGTATTGCTGACAAACATATTGAAGTTATTGTTCGACAAATGACGGCTAAAGTAAAAATTCTAAAAGGTGGCCAAACAGGGTTTTTTCCTGGCGAAATCCTCGATTTAGAGTTTGTTGAAGATATTAATAAATTTCTTTTAAGAAAAATTACTTATGAACCATTAATTCTTGGAATTACACGCGCTTCATTAGAAGCGGATAGTTTTTTAGCTGCCGCCAGTTTTCAACAAACCACAAAAATGTTAAGCCGCGCTGCCTTATATGGTAAAAAAGATTTTCTACGTGGATTAAAAGAAAATGTTATTTTAGGAAATTTAATTCCAGCTGGTACAGGATATTTAGTTCAAGCAGAAGATTTAGAAAGACAAAACTAATTTATTTATTTGTTTTAATTTGTTATACTTAATAATAGAAAAATAAATTAAAAACTTATTTTTTATGCTTAAGATTTTGTTAAATTAACGTATTATTGGTTTAGATTTGATAACTTGGCTTTACCCTTTAGCTAAAGCTAATAGTTGAAACTTGTAAAAAAAGTTTATACTTATTCTTTACAAGTTAGCTTGTTTAGAGCTCCGATTTGAATTTTCTTATGCGAATCGAGAACTACGATAATCACGCAATAATTACAAACTACCTGGAATAAAGCCAAAAGCTTTACTCTTGATGTAGTGTAGAACTATATTGTTTTCTTTAGGAGGTCCTACCCAGTGGAAACTCTCTTTAACGGAACATTAACAGTAGGTGGTCGCGACCAAGAAACTACAGGGTTTGCTTGGTGGGCAGGAAATGCTCGACTAATTAACCTTTCTGGTAAATTATTAGGTGCTCACGTAGCACACGCTGGTTTAATTGTATTCTGGGCAGGTGCTATGAACTTATTTGAAGTAGCACACTTCGTTCCAGAAAAACCAATGTATGAACAAGGTTTAATTTTATTACCCCACATCGCAACATTAGGTTATGGTGTAGGTCCTGGTGGTGAAATTATTGATACATTCCCGTACTTTGTATCAGGCGTTCTTCATTTAATTTCTTCAGCTGTTTTAGGTTTTGGTGGTGTTTATCACTCACTAATTGGACCTGAAACATTAGAAGAATCTTTCCCGTTCTTTGGTTACGTTTGGAAAGACAAAAATAAAATGACTAACATTTTAGGTTACCACTTAATCATGTTAGGTTTAGGCGCATGGTTATTAGTTTTAAAAGCTATGTATTTTGGTGGTGTATACGATACTTGGGCTCCTGGTGGAGGCGACGTACGTATTATCACTAATCCAACAACAAACGCTGGTATTATTTTTGGTTATCTATTAAAATCACCATTCGGTGGTGACGGTTGGATTGTTAGTGTAGATAATATGGAAGATATTATTGGTGGACATATTTGGATTGGTACATTATGTCTTTTAGGTGGTGTTTGGCATATCTTTACAACACCATGGCCATGGGCACGTCGTGCATTCGTATGGTCAGGTGAAGCATACCTTTCTTACAGTTTAGGTGCTATCGCTGCAATGGGCTTCATCGCTTGTTGTATGTCTTGGTTTAACAACACTGCTTACCCAAGTGAATTCTTCGGTCCTACTGGTCCTGAAGCTTCACAATCACAAGCATTTACATTCTTAGTACGTGACCAACGTTTAGGAGCTAACGTAGCTTCGGCTCAAGGTCCAACTGGGTTAGGTAAATATTTAATGCGTTCACCTACAGGTGAAATCATTTTCGGTGGTGAAACAATGCGTTTCTGGGATTTCCGTGGTCCTTGGTTAGAACCATTACGTGGACCAAACGGTTTAGATTTAAACAAATTAAAAAATGATATTCAACCATGGCAAGAACGCCGTGCTGCTGAATATATGACACATGCTCCTTTAGGGTCTTTAAACTCTGTAGGTGGTGTTGCTACTGAAATTAACAGTGTTAACTTCGTTAGTCCACGTTCATGGTTAGCTTGTTCACACTTCGTTTTAGGTTTCTTCTTCTTCGTAGGCCACTTATGGCACGCTGGTCGTGCTCGTGCTGCTGCAGCTGGTTTCGAAAAAGGTATTGACCGTTTAGACGAACCTGCACTTTCTATGCGTCCATTAGACTAATTAAAACAAATTAATAAGTTTATCTTTGGTTTAAAAGGCTCATAAAATATATAATTCTTACACTTGGCGAAACTATGAGCAAAGGTCAAAAGTTTCGCCAAGTGTAAGAATTATAATTTCGAAAACCAAGGGTAAAACCGTTGGCTTTACCCTTTATCTAAAGCCAAAAAGCGTAACTTAAAAATTTTTAATTTGAGTTGAAAACTCTAATTTGAGGAAATATTCCCTTGATTAGTATAATTAATAAAACAACAAGCAAAGCTTTTGCCGATAGTACTGCGCGTTACGCGCTAGGCTTTACTCTTTAACTTCAATATTGACATCTTAAAATAAAAACAATATACTCAGTATTTAGAAAATATCTTTAAAAATTTAAAACCAAATATCGCAGGATAGAGCAGTCTGGTAGCTCGTGGGGCTCATAACCCTAAGGTCACAGGTTCGAATCCTGTTCCTGCTAATTTTTTTCCCTTTCTTACTTATTATTTAAAATTATTTTTTAAACTATTCTAATAAACAGCCTAGAATTATAATTTTAAACTCAATAGTTTCAACTATTAAGTTTAAAATTATAATTCTTACTAGTAATTAAAAATTAGTATAATTAAATTTAACTTTGAGCTTGAGTATCTAAGCCAGAATTCATACGTTCACGACTTTCAAGTAAACGTTGTTGTTGTGTATCATGATAATCCCAAACTTTACTTGTCATTTCAATAATATCATGCATAACTTCATTTGTAGCAATTTCATCCGCTAATCCATAATGAATTGTCTCAGTAGCCGTTAAATAAAAATCACGGTCTAAATCGCGTAAAATTTTATGGCGTGGTCGATAAGTTGATAATGAATAAATTTCTGCCACATCTAAACGAATTTTCATGATTTCTTGACTATCAATCCAAATATCGGATGCCTGTCCACTTAATCCACCTTCCGGTTGGTGGATCATAACATGACAACCTTCTGTTACATAACGTTCACCAATTGTTCCTCCAGCAAGTGCCAGTGAAGCTGCTGAAGCTGCAACGCCTAAAGCAAGGGTTAAAGAACCAGCTTTAATAAATTGTAAAGCATCATGAACCGTAATCCCATTTCCAACTGAACCACCAAAAGAGTTAATAATCATAAACACTTTTTTTGATTCTTCATCTTGAAGAGCACGTTCTGTTTGTTTACGATAATAATCACGTAATTCCATTGAATTAGGATCAAAGTTATTTGTTTCTAAATAATTTGCAGCTTTTGCTTGCCCTGCTTGACCAAATTTACCCACCCCGGATTTTGAACGACCAAAAGGTAATTGTTCCGTTGTGTAATCACGACGAAGTTTTCGTTGAGCTAATGCTTTTTCAGCTGAGCTTGATCCTAATTTTTGATCATTTAATGATTCAAAAAAATTCTGTTCTGCCATTTTTGAAGTTAAGTATTGAATTGTATTTGATTTAGAATTTTTTTTACCTAAACGTTGAGAATGAAATAATTTTAATTGATTCTCTAACTGAGCTTTAGCATTTCCATCAAGTTGAACATCCTCTAAATTTGGTGTTGCAAAATTTGATAAAAAACGGAAAGGTGAATAAATATCTAAAGGTTTTGAAGGATCTACATTTTGATCAAAAGCTTGTGGATTAAAACTTGAGTTTGTTGTGTTCTTAAAACTTTTCATAAAATTAGTAAACTGTGCGGGTGTCCCAAAATTTTGATTCGAATCATAAAGCATATTTGAACCATTATTTGTAAAATCACGAGCTAAAATTTCTGATAAATAAAAAAGATAAGGTTCTTCTGAATAATCTCCAAACTGTGTATTCCAGTTTAACCATTCTAACGTCATTTTTTGTAATGTATAACGTTCTAACATATCATTTTCATCAATTCCTAAATCATCTTCTGCTAACATTAAATCTTCGATATTGCGAGTCCCCATACGAGTTTGGGCAATAGGACTTCCGCCTTCAGGACGCGAAGCTGTAGAAACTTTTGGGCTACTTTTGGCAAATAATCCACTCTTTTCCATTTCTTTTTTTTCCATTTCCTTTGAACGATCTTCCATATGGATATTAATTAATAACCCACAAATTTGATTACATAATTCATCATCTAAATATTGCATTAAAAAAACCATACGTCGGCGGAAAATAAAGTTATAAATATCTGTCCATTGCGCTGGTAATTCTTCTCCCCAACAATAAATAATTCTTGGTACACCAATTGGCATAATTTTTTCTTTTTTTATTTTCTTACATAATTATTTTATACTTACTGAGTAATGAATTCTCAATTGATTTAAAATATTTTCTCCTGTAAAAATTTCTTAACAAAAACAAATCAATAGCTTAAACTTTCACTATAAAAGATAGCTGTTTATTTTTTTCTCATTTATTATTTAATTAAACCAATTATAAAAAAGTTAATTTTTACTTATAAATAATTATATCATAATATTAAAATTCTTTCAGTTTAATTTTTACCTAAAGCCAAACTTATTATTCGTTGCCTTCGGTCGGATTTGAACCGACACACCTCTCGGCACTGGTTCCTAAAACCAGAGTGTCTACCGTTCCACCACGAAGGCTTTTATTTTTTGATTTAGTAATTTCAATTTCTTTATTAAGAAACTAACTTTTTAAAGACTATTGACTATTATATTTTATAAATCTGAATTTTAGCATAAAAAATAAAATTATTCAATAGACCACCGATTATAAAAAAGAGTTTCACCAAGAGCAAAGCTTTTGGCTTTGCTCTTTAGCTAAAGCCAAGAGTTTCAACTGTTGATGAAACTCTTAGTTTCACCAAGGGTAAAACCATTGGCTTTACCCTTTAGCTAAAGAGCAAAGCTCAAAAGCTTTACTCTTTAGGTAAACCAAGTTTAATTTTTAAAGTGGTCCTGAAATACCTTGTTTACGAATCATTAAGAAATGCATTAACATAAATACAGCCGTTAATAAAGGTAAAACAAAAGTGTGAAGACTATAAAAACGTGTTAATGTTGGTTGACCAACACCTACACCGCCTCGTAATAATTCAACTAAACTTGATCCAACAACTGGAATAGCTTCTGGTACACCTGTTACGATTTTAACAGCCCAGTAACCAATTTGGTCATAAGGAAGTGAATATCCTGTTACACCGAAAGATACAGTACAAACAGCCATAATAACACCGCTTACCCAAGTTAATTCACGTGGTTTTTTGAAACCACCTGTTAAGTATACACGGAATACGTGTAATACCATCATTAGAACCATCATACTTGCTGACCAACGGTGAATTGAACGAATTAACCATCCAAAGTTAACGTCTGTCATAATATATTGAACTGAAGCAAACGCTTCAGCTACTGTAGGACGATAATAAAATGTCATTGCAAATCCTGTTGCAACTTGAACTAAGAAACATGTAAATGTAATACCACCAATACAATAAAAAATGTTAACGTGAGGCGGAACATATTTACTTGAAATATCATCGGCAATCGATTGAATTTCTAAACGTTCTTCGAACCAGTCATAAATTTTACTCATGAAAATTTCTCCTATACGTGATTAAAAAATGAAAATGACCATTAGGCTAAAAGGTGATTATTAATAAAATGTATTAATAATAAAAATAAAGAAACTTTAACGGCTAGCGTTAGCAGAGACAAGGAATAAATTAAATTATCTAAAGAATCCTTTTTCTTTGCTTACAAATGGTAATAATCCCATAATACGAGCACTTTTAATTGTTTTTGCAACATAACGTTGTTGTTTTGCCGTTAAACGTGTTTGACGACGAGGTAAAATTTTTCCGCCTAAACCAATATAACGTTGTAATAAACCACAATGTTTATAATCAATAATACGACGATTATATATTGCTTTTTCTGGTTTATCTTTTAATAATACAACCAAAGATTTTGGCGGAATAATTGGTTTGATCGGTTTTTTTAATTGTTTTTGATCGCCTTTACGTTTTTTTTGACGACGAAGGCGCGCTAATAATTGAGTAACAGATAAAACACGACGACTTGTACGTCTAGAATTTATTTTTGAATTACGTGAATTCGTTTTTTTTGTAGTATTTAATTTTGCCATATATGAAAAAGAAAAATGTATTGAAAAAAGTCTATTTAAAAATTTTTGGCTTAAAAAATTTGTTTAGTAAAGAAGATGAATAATTAAATTAAGTTTGCTTAATTTATTATAATAGTTGGTTTTGCTGATTGGTGAAACTATGAGTTCCACGATAGGTGGAACTCATAAAGAAGAAAATCTAACCATCGAATGTATTTTATAAAAAAATGAAAAAACGGTGAGAAAAATACTAGTTATTTAAAAGAATTTTACATCAAAAGTAACTCTTTTAGTTTAAAAATTATTTAAGAGAAGCTGCTTTTGAAAGTACTTCATTAATATTTCCTACTAAATAGAATGCTTGTTCTGGTAAATCATCTAAATCACCCGCAAGAATTTTGTTAAATCCTTCAATTGTTTCAGCTAAACTTACATATTTACCTGGAGAACCAGTGAATACTTCAGCAACGAAGAATGGTTGAGATAAGAAACGTTCAATTTTACGAGCACGAGCAACAACTAATCTATCTTCTTCAGATAATTCGTCTAAACCTAAAATTGCAATAATATCTTGCAGTTCTTTGTAACGTTGAAGTGTTCTTTTAACGCTTTGGGCACCTTGATAATGTTTGTCTCCAACAATCCATGGTTGAAGCATTGTAGATGTTGAATCTAATGGATCTACCGCTGGGTAAATACCTTTAGCAGCTAAGTTACGTGAAAGTACTGTTGTTGCATCTAAGTGAGCAAATGTTGTTGCAGGAGCAGGGTCAGTTAAATCATCCGCAGGTACATAAACTGCTTGGATTGACGTAATTGATCCATCTTTTGTTGATGTAATACGTTCTTGTAAAGTTCCCATTTCTGTAGCTAATGTTGGTTGGTAACCTACAGCTGAAGGCATACGACCTAATAATGCAGATACTTCTGCACCAGCTTGTACGAAACGGAAAATATTATCAATAAAGAATAATACGTCTTGTTTGTTAATATCACGGAAATATTCAGCCATTGTTAAGGCTGTTAAAGCAACACGCATACGAGCCCCAGGCGGTTCGTTCATTTGACCATATACTAATGCTACTTTTGAATCTGCTAAACTTTTTTCTACAATTACACCAGATTCTTTCATTTCTGTATAAAGGTCATTTCCTTCACGTGTACGTTCCCCTACACCAGCAAATACTGATACACCACCGTGTGCTTTCGCAATATTATTAATAAGTTCCATAATTAGAACAGTTTTACCTACACCAGCTCCACCGAATAATCCGATTTTACCACCGCGACGGTAAGGAGCTAATAAGTCAACTACTTTAATTCCAGTTTCAAAAATAGATAAACGTGTATCTAAATCAACGAATGCTGGAGATTTACGGTGAATTGGTAATGTTTCTTTCACCTCAACTGGACCCATATTATCTACAGGTTCACCTAATACGTTAAAAATACGACCTAATGTTACTTTACCTACAGGAACACTTAAAGATTTTCCAGTATCAACAACATCCATACCACGCATTAAACCCTCTGTAGGGTTCATAGAAACTGCGCGAATACAACTGTCACCTAAAAGTTGTTGAACTTCACAAGTTACAGAAAGTTCTAGACCTGAAGCGTTTTTAGCACGAATTGTTAACGCGTTATAAATGTTTGGTACTTTTCCTTTCGGGAAAACAATATCTAAAACAGGACCAATAATTTGTACAACACGGCCAAGATTTTTTGTTTCAATAGAATCGCTCATAAAGTGCTATGAAAGCTCATTTCAAAAGAAATTTTAATATTACTTAATTACTGATTTTGTCCAAAAGTTTGACCAAGAGTTTCAACTATTGATGAAACTCTTAGTTTCACCAAGAGCAAAGCTTTTGAGCTTTACTCTTCAGCTAAAGCTAAGCGCGTAGCTGTTAGTGTTAACTCGAGCCAAAATTGTTATTTTCAGAATTGTTGCCATTTTAAAAAGTTAGTTATTTCTTTTTAAATTGCATAGAAAAAACAAACACTTACTTATAAAGAATTACTCTCTTGGAGTCACCATTGCGCGTTACGCGCAATACTATCGTAAAAAGCTTTGCTGTTGGCTTTAGCTAAAGGGTAAAGCCAACGGTTTTACCCTTGGTGAAACTAAGAGTTTCATCAACAGTTGAAACTCTTGGCTTTAGCTAAAGGGTAAAGCCAACGGTTTTACCCTTGGTGAAACTAAGAGTTTCATCAATAGTTGAAACTCTTGAGCTTTAGCTAAAGAGTAAAGCTCAATAGCTTTACTCTTGGTGTTAACACTGCGCGTAACACCAACGGCTACGCGCTTGGCTTTATCAGAAGAGTAAAGCCAAAAGCTTTGCTCTTGGTGAAACTCTTGTTAATTATACTTTGAGACTAGCCTCACTACAGTTTTTAATGCTAAATTTTAGAATAGTATTAAATAACATTAATAGTTAAAATTCTATTTTTCTTGCCTACTTTAATAATTATTATAATTAAACATTACCTTAGTTTTTAGTGAATAACAATAGTTGAAACTTTTGGCGTTAGCATTACGCGTAATACCCACGGCTACGCGCTTGGCTTTAGGAAGAGTATCAACTATTGTTATTCACTAATTATAAAGAAGACTGTTTTATTTGTCTATATCATTAACGTTTTGATTTTTTATCGGCTTTAATGTGTCCACGGTAAGTACGTGTTGGTGAAAATTCTCCAAGTTTATGACCTACCATTTGATCGGTAATAAAAACTGGAATATGCTCACGACCATTATGAACACCAATGGTATGGCCAATCATAATCGGAACGATTGTCGAAGAACGTGACCAGCTTGGGATTACTTTTCTTTGAGGTTCGCGATTCATTCTTTCGATTTTCTTTAATAAACTATCTGCAACAAAAGGTCCTTTTTTTAACGAACGTGCCATAAGAACTTGTTCCTTCTTTTTTAAATTTTGGGGTTTTAAATTCATAGATAACCTTTTTTACTAAAACTTGGCGTTACGCGCAATGCTAACGCCAAAAAAGATAAAAGTTCTATTTATTTATCAAAAATTGGTACTGACATGTTTTAATTTTAAATAAAAATTAGTTGGAAATAAAGTATTTCTACAAATCAGTCAACATTGAACTTAATGTATATAAGCTGTTATTTAGTTATTTGCGACGACGAATAATTAATTGTGTGCTATATTTTTTAGACTTGCGTGTTTTTTGACCTAATGCCGGACGCCCCCAAGGTGTCACTGGACGACTACGGCCAATTGGCGAACGCCCTTCACCACCACCATGTGGGTGATCTACGGGGTTCATAACAGATCCACGTACTGTTGGACGTCGTCCTAACCAACGTTGACGCCCAGCTTTTCCAATTGTTAAATTAGCAATTTCTAAATTACCAACTTGACCAATTGTCGCCCAACAATTATTTGAAACAAGACGGATTTCTTTTGATGGTAAACGTAATGTTACAAATGTTCCTTCTTTGGCTAAAATTTCTAAAATTGCTCCTGCTGAACGGCCTAATTGACCCCCAGAACCAGGTTGAAATTCTACGTTGTGTACCTGAGAACCTAAAGGAATATTACGAAGTGGTAATGAATTCCCAATTAAAATTGGAGCATTTAAATCAGAAATAATTGTATCGCCAACCCCTAATCCTTTTGGTTGAAGAATATAACGTTTTTCACCATCGTTATATCGAATTAACGCAATACGTGCATTACGATTTGGGTCATACTCGATACTAATTACTTGGCCTGGAATTCCAATTTTATCGCGTCGAAAATCGATTTGGCGGTATAAACGTTTATGCCCACCCCCACGATGACGACATGTAATAACACCACGGTTATTACGTCCTTTTGCACGCATGATCCAAAACGATAACGATTTTTCAGGATGTGATTCTGTAATTTCATTAAAGTCTGAAACAGAACGATGACGTGTACTTGGTGTAAATCCTCGTAAAAAACGAATACCCATATTATTTTTTTAATTAATAATTTTTTCTATTTTATTTGAAATAATAAAATTTTTTAGAAAGCTTGGCTTCATTTCCACTTTTAACTCTAGTACTGAGCGCAATGCGCAGTAGCTTTAGCTTAAAGCCAAATTAAATTACAAACCAATACTCAATAATTTTTAAAAAGAAAGAGTCCTGTGCTAATTTTGAACAGGTTTTTAATTATTGAGAAGCCTTAAATCAATCTATTAAATCAAAAATTTTGCTTTTGGCATTTCTCTTAATTCTAATACCAAGAATAGCTCAAACTCAATTTAGACACCTGTTAAACGGATTGATTGACCTTCTTGTAAAGTAACAATCACTCGTTTATATTGGGGTCTATATCCATTTTTTGCTCCAACACGAATTCGTCTACGTGGAGGAATTTGAGTATTAATACCGATAATCGTAACTTCAAAAAGACTTTCAAACAGTTTTTTAATTTGAGTTTTTGTTAAACGAAGATCAACATCAAAAGTATATTGACGATTTTTAAATAACCCAATGTAAGATTTTTCTGTAATTACTGGATATTTAATTAAATCTAAATGCATTTTTGTGGCTAAAAAATTGCTTGTTAGAACTGTTTCCCATTGTTGGGTTTCTGCAGTTTTTGCTAAATTCATAAAATATGTTTTATTTTTTTATTTTTATTAATCAGAGTGACTTCCATGTTTTGGCGTTAGCATTGCGCGTAACGCCAACATCTACGAGCTTGGCTTTAGCAGAAAAGTAAAGCCAAAAGCTTTGCTCTTGGTGCAACTAAGAGTTTCACCAATAGTGAAACTCTTGGTGTTAACACTGCGCGTAACACCAACGGCTACGCGCTTGGCTTTAGCTAAAGAGCAAAGCCAAAAGCTTTGCTCTTGGTGAAACTAAGAGTTTCACCAACAGTTGAAACTCTTGGTGTTAACACTGCGCGTAACACCAACGGCTACGCGCTTGGCTTTAGCTAAAGGGTAAAGCCAACGGTTTTACCCTTGGTGAAACTACGAGTTTCACCAATAATTTTAAACTAATTAAAACTGTAAATTGGAATAATCCAACAAAATACTAAATAACTGAACAAGATAAAAATTCTTTAACTTGTTAGAAATTAAAACTTTTAAAGCTTTTGAGACTTTCTTTATATTTATTATAAGAGATATTAGGATTTAAAACAAGACAGGTTATAAAAACCCGCAGTTACTAATTAATAAGTTTAAAGTTTTTAAACAAATGATTCTTAGTCTTTCTAAAAACGCTAAAAATTTTATATTTAGTATTAATTAAAAACTAAGAATCATTAAAGATAAAGAGTATTTCTATAGTAAGTTTGATTATTAAAATTTTACTTTTTTATAAATCCTATTAATATTAGATCTTTAAATTACTAATTAAAAATTAGCCTAACATTTCTACCCTTTCTAATAAAACTTCTGAAGGTATTAATTCACCGTAAATAGATTTATCGAACTTAAAACCTAGTTTCTTAATGTTTTTGCAATTGTTTTAGTACAAAAACATTTTTGAGATTAGTTAGGTTTAATGTTCTTAACTTTTAAGAAAGTTCCAAAACTTTCTTAATTGAATTTTAAAGAGAATCGATTTTAATTATAAAAATTATAGGTTTAACAAAACTTTACGTCTTTTACCTTTTTTTATATTGGTACTACAATTCAATATTTATTTAACATTTAAGTTAAAAGCTAATTGATTAGAAACCAAAAACTTATTTATTTAAATTTAAATTGCTAATTTTTAAATAGAAAGTTTTGAAAAGTATTTTATTAGTTTTAAATGATTTTTAACTAAACATTAAACAGTAAAGAAAAGCAAAAAATCATTCAAGGCGTTATTTTTTTACAAATCAAAAAAACAAAGAAATTGAAGGCGTTTAATTGCAGTAAGCGAAAGCTTCTGTAGCTAGTATTTCGTCTTACCCGCTGCTGTTTGCTTTTTCGCAAATTCCAACGCTATAACTATGAAATTAATCTGGATAAAAATTTTTCTGCCAAAGGGCCGCACTTGGAACAGCCATAAAAAATTCTGAGAAAAATAATTCGCTTAAATGATGAAAGCAAAAAAATAAATGTAAGGAGTAAAGCTTTTTATGATAGTACTGCGCGTAGCCGTTGGCATGACGCGCAATGCTACCGCCAAGAGTTTCAACTGTTGGTGAAACTCTTAGTTTCACCAAGAGCAAAGCTTTTGAGCTTTACTCTTTAGCTAAAGCTAAGACTTATTTTTACGAATCATAGAGCTATTCGTCTTCTAAATATTAAACACTATTAAAAAGATAGGTTTATTTATATTTTTCAAAAAGAAAAATAATAAAAGTTGAATTGTTAAAAAATACCTATTATTTAAAAAGGAAAGGTAGCTCAATTGCTAGGAAAGAATTTTTCCAAGATAATGATATTTTTAGTAATTATAGCATATTGCTCAAATATAAAAAAAAAATTGGACCTTTAAATCATTGTAACACTATAAAATCGAAAGTATCAAAATAGAGCTATAGAGTTTTTTAAATTTTTTGTTTCTCCCCAGGTAGGATTTGAACCTACGACCAATCGGTTAACAGCCGATCGCTCTACCACTGAGCTACTGAAGATTTTATTTTTTTATTATACCTTTTGTTTCAAAAAAATGCAATTTTTCTTTAATCGGTTTTTAAAGAGTAAAGTTAAAGAGTGAAACTCCTAAAAAGTGTAATAAATGGAAAGCAAATTATATCTAAATTATCTAGAATTAAATTCGTTTTCCCTTTATTACACCTGTCTTTTAAAAGTACCAAATTTACATGGCTTTAGCAAAAGAGTAAAGCGTAGCGTGTAACGCACGGTATTATCGTCAAAAGCTTTGCTGATGTAAAGAAAATTTATTACTCTAAGAACAAAGACAAATTAAATTAGTTTTACACCACGTAATAAACCTAAGTAGATACTTAATGTTAAAACTAAGGCACCCACAAGTAATACAATATAACTAGTAACTGTTACCATAAATAGTTTTTGGATTCATTTTTTCAGATTTTTGCATAACGCTAGAAAAAAATTTTCTAGTCTTAGCTCTATCCTATTTTCAGTTTTGCTTTTGGCAAATTTATTAAGGAGATTCGACTTAGCAAAAATCGCAATGCTAAATATGGTCAAACTAAGAGTAAAGCTCAAAAGCTTTGCTCTTGGTGAAACTAAGAGTTTCACCAACAGTTGAAACTCTTGAAAGTTTATTAATTAATAAGCTAATCCCATACTTCTTGTACTTTCTGCACCTAAATACACTCGAACACTTAAGAAATCTGTAGGGCATGCTGTTTCACAACGTTTGCAACCAACACAATCTTCTGTACGAGGAGCTGAAGCCATTTGATTAGCTTTACAACCATCCCATGGTACCATTTCTAAAACGTCTAATGGACAAGCTCGAACACATTGAGTACAACCAATACAAGTATCATAAATTTTTACGATATGTGACATAAAAGGACTAAAAAATAGAAAGAAAAAAGATTGAGAATTTAAAAAACCAAAGCTTTAGGCTTTAGTTAAAATGGCGAGTTTCCTTTTTTAGCTTTAAGTAAAGCCAATAATTGAAACTTGTAGTTTTACCAAGTCGCTTGATCACCACGACGGTATTGTAAATACGCTGTTACAAATAAACCAGCAATAGTAACAGGTACTAAACCTAAAACAATTCCAGATAATAATGGTTCTACCATATTAAGTAATGTTTGAATAAGTAAAACTTAATCCGTTAGATATTAAGTCATAAATTCTCCGTAAAAAACAATTCTCACTTGTTAAGATTGCTAATGTCTAAATTTAAATTAGGAGAATTCTCCTAATTTAAATTTAGAAAGAGTCAAGTTGTCAGCCTATAATATTTGGTTTTCGTTACCTTAACCAACATTAGTTTTTTAATTAGTTAAAAACGATGAAAAATTTATTCACTTCATTTAATAAAATTGGTTTTACCCGTTAGCTAAAACCAATAATAATTATTGCTAATTATACCAGTTAAAAGATAATACCGTTAATTAAGTTTCACCAAGAGCAAAGCTTTTGGCTTTACTCTTCTGCTAAAGCCAAGCGCGTAGCCGTTGATGTTACGCGCAGTGTTAACACCAAGGGTAAAGCTATTGAGCTTTACTCTTTAGCTAAAGCTCAAGAGTTTCAACTATTGGTGAAACTCTTAGTTTCACCAAGGGTAAAACCATTGGCTTTACCTTTTTGCTAACGCCAAAAAATGCTTCTCGTGTATTCATTTTTGTTCAAAAAAAAATTAAGATTTTTCTGTATTTAAACAAAGTAAATCCATTTCTTGAATTTTGCCATAACGTAATAATAAATAACTAATATAATCAATTTTTTCACGATATGAATTCATCGTATTATAAGTTTTATGGAATTTCTTCAATAATAAATATGACGAAAATTGTGACGATTTACCAGTTTTCCAATCCGCTAATTGATTCCAAGTTGCCCAAACCCCCGTATTTAAAATCCAACGACGCATACGAGGATTATAATATTGATCGGGATCGGGGAAATCGATCAGAATATCTTGAAGATTTGTAGAAGCTTTTTGTATTTTTTTAGCAGAATCTTTAGGAATTAAATTAGTAGGATTTGATTCAATAAAACGTGATCTCCAATCGACATCACTGGCAAAAGTAACTTCAATGTTATGTTCAGGTAATTGACCTGTCCACCATTGATTAGTGTAATAATAACGATGACGGTTTAAGATACGATTACGATAATAGATATTAATTGAACTTGGTTTAAAAAGGAGCTTATCATAATAACCTAAATCACGTAATGAATTATTAAAACCAATTCCATTTGCAGAAGTTCCACCATGAGCAAAGCCGATGGCTTTACTCTTTAGCGTAAAGCCATGAGTTTCACCATGCTTTGAAGAAAGATTTTTAAACAAATGTTGAATAGGTTTTTGATATAAAGCCTTTAAAAATCTTTGTTGTTGGTGTAGCTGAATTTTTTCTTGAATCGTCATTTGCGGTTTAATTTGATAATCCTCATGAGTACGTTTTGTATTTTCATATTTTTTTAATGGTTTTAAAATTGAGGTAACATTTGGTCCTGGAGGTTCTTTTAAAGCTTGAGAATTATTAAATGATAAAAAGTCAAAAATTAAAGAATTTTGTTGATGAATTCGACGTTTTTGATTTACTGTTGTTAAGAAGGCATGCGCCGAAGTACTATTCAATGAGTTATTTGAAAAAATACTCGAAAACGCATTACCCATTTCAATTTGATTAATTAAATGTAATGGTGGTAAATGATTTGCAATTAAAAGATTTGTAAATGTATTTTGATTACCGAACTTTATCGGTTTAAAACTTGAAAAAATTAAAAATTGCCCAATATTTTTTGCAAACAATGCCATGATTTCTTCTTCAACAGTAGCATTAGAGGCATATAAGGTATTAAATATTGATTTTACAGAATTATTTTCTTGAGCAAGAGTAGCAAAATTTAGTTTATAATTCTTGCTATTACGCTGAATGAGAAGTCCTACTACTAATTCTGTTGTTTTTCCATAAATTAAAGCTTGTAAATTAAGTAATCCAGAACGTAAATAACTATAGGCGCTTGATTTAACATTTAAAGCAGCTTTCTTACTATTAAAATTTTGTTTTTGAATTTGTTGACTGCTTGAAAATAATTGACTAAGATCAAATCTAATAAGATTTTGAATTTCATTTTCTAATGAAAGTGAGTTGCCTGGAACAAGAAATTTCAGCATGAGCAAAGCCGATGGCTTTACTCTTTAGCGTAAAGCCATGAGTTTCACTAGTGGTGAAACCCATAGTTTCACCATGGGATGTACTTTTTGAAGTGATTTCTTTAATTAACACAAATGGAAGAATTTCTGATTTATTGGTTTTTGAGAGAGTGAATGATGGAGTAAAAAGAACAGAATTGCTTTCTTTTGTAGGTACATCATTTGCTTCTTCCGTCAGAATAATGCTATTAGCGTTAATTTTAGAATGTTCAATTACAAGTTGATTTGGTGAAATAATATGGCGTGCTCTTTTTGTGCGCGCAGTTAAAAAAAGTTGTTGAATTTCCATTTCGGGTTTTGATTCAAATAAAAGCGAATAATCAAAAGCATTAAAAGTACGTGTTAAGGATTGCTTAATAAGCCCATTAAGTGGTGTCATGTCAAATAATAGTTTTGTTTCAAATTCCCCTTGAGCACGTAATAGATCAAAATTTGTCACAGTTACAAAAGAATGATCTGAAAAAGCTAATTTAATCATTTCTAAACGATCTTTTAAACTAGGTTGAAGAGCTAAATTTAATGTTTCATCTAAGCGTCCTGGACGACGTAATGCTGGATCTAATTTATAAGGAACGTGTGTTGTTGCAAAAACAAGAAACCCATGATTCGAACGAACGGAATCAATAATAACTAATAACTCTGTAATCATATCTAGTTTTGCAGAAAGATTTGAAATCGCTAAATCAGCTAACATTGCGACTTTAACGCGAACAGAATATTGCGCTTTTATACTACTTTCGACTGATTGGCTTGATTGACCAAACCATGATTGTTCACCCACACGTTTTTTTGGTTTAAATTTCTTTTGTTCACGTAGAACAAGAAGACTAAAAGGTGAGGTTGCTGGCGGTGCAAATTTTTCTTGGCTTGGTAATTGTAAAATACTCATTAAACGATGAGTATTTGTTTTTGGAGTCATACTAGAATTTGGACGATCTTTTTGTTCTATTTCTTTCAAATCAAGCGGATTATCAATTGTAAGGTTCGAACGACGTGTTCGAGGTGGGGTAACACCTAAAAATAATTGAAAATTAAAACGATTTGTTGGAATACTCATTGAAAAATCACCTTTATAAGGTTTTTTATAATGAGTGATCATATGACGTGTTATTTGCGCAATCATTTGATTACGCTCATGAATTTCATCACGCTCTGCCCCTAAAGTTGTGTCTGTTGAAGTAATTTGATCCTCTGAAATTAAAAAAGAACGTTTTTCTCCAATTGCATGAATATCTTCAATTAAGAAAATACAAGGAGCATTTAGCGCTAAACCTTCAAAAACATCACGTAACAATTTCATTCCAATAGCTATACCGCGTTGCACAATAGCATAGCGATTAGCATTATCTGTCATTATTTTAAGTTCTGTTTCGCCCGCTAAGGCTTGAATTAACAGTGTTTTTTCGCGGCCTGCTGGGCCAATAACTAAAATGTTTTTAGCAATTTTTTTAGTCAGAATATTACTATAAATATCACAAATAACATTCCCTAAATTTTGTTGAACCGACGTAGCGTTTTTTAAGGGACGAGTCGTTTTAAACGACGTTGGTGGAGAAAACTCTAAAAATAAATCACTTTCACGTGCTTGAAGAGTTACTGATTGATAAAGATGCCACTCTTTTCCTTGTTTAGGTTTAGCAAACCCCAAAGAATTTATATTCACTAAATTTTGAGATATAAATACTGATTTTGATTCTTTATTGTTTACAAAGCTTTGTCCCAATTTCTGAACAGAAGGTCGAAGCCCATCGGCTGTTAAGTTAGAATTTTTAATAAACCAATGTTGAATTGATTGCAGATTTTTAAATTCAAAATAAGGGGTTAATTTTTGTAAAGAAGCACTTGACCAATCCCAAGTTGGATCTTGCAGAAGATTTTCTAATAATCTATCTTGCTCATCTTTAATTGTTGTTAACGAAGAGAGATTCATATTATATTTTGTTACTGCACGAACTAAAATTTCCGACCAAATTTCCCAGAAAATCTGCGATTTTTTTTGTCGCATTATTAAATCTGTTTCTGATTTAATCACTAAATTTAAAAATGTTTCACTATAAATAAAAAAACGACGTTGAATTAATAATCCGGGTATTCCAAAAATATAAGATTGACGAGAAAATTTTGATAAAGTTTTCCAAAGGCTATTCTCTAAATTTTCAGGCATATAAGTACTTAAATGCGCTGACCATTCAATTAAAAATAATTGCCCAATCCAATCAATCATAAATTCAGCAGGTTTTTCTAAAAATTGATAAATGAAAGCTAAAAATCCTTCAAAAGATTCTAATATTTTTGTACAAAATGAGTAACTAAATTTTTGAATGGCATAAACATTTGTAACTGAGAATTTTGTTAACGAAAGCAGTTTCCAATTGGTAGATGCAACAGTTGACGATGTTATAAAAGCGTTTGAAAGTTGTTTTGTTTTTAGAGAATTATCAGATGAAGTTTCTAATATTTGACTATCACCTCGACTTTCTGACCAAAATTTTGTTGTTTTTGCATAACGAATAAAGTTTATTTTCTTAGTGAAACTCGTTAAAGTCTGAGACTTTTTATAAACTAAATTATCGAATGATTGACTTTCTAATTTAGAATCAAAATTTTGTGAACGATCTTCATTGAAATTATTAGACACGTTCTCCAGCCCGTCGGGGCGCGGAAAGCTAAAGCCTCCGTTATTTTTAATGCTGGGGAAAACTCTTGAACGTTCGAATGCACTATCAATAAATTTAACTTTGTTTTGAGTTGTTTGATAACGTTGAATTGTCCAATTTAAAAGAAAACAATAAGTATTTACAAATTTAGTTGTGACTAAAAAAATGACTTTTAACAAACTGCGCACTTGCGAAATTTGTAAAACTGAAAAAATAATTGCAAAATGAATACTAATTAAACAAAAATTTAAAAAAGTAGTTTCAATTTTGGCGTTGCGTACACCAAAAATATTGCTCGCTTCTGCCGCAAAGACAGGTGTTACTGAGGTTTTTGTTAGCATAAACTTATCAATATCATTGTTTTTAGCACTTTCTTGCCAATTACTTTGAACAAAAGAACCTGATTGAGTTACCGGAACAAAACTAGTTGGAATACAATTCCACCAAAAATATAAACGACGTTTTGGTGTTTCTAATTTTAATACTTTAGATTTTTCTTTCATTTTGAAAAAACTAGTCGGATCATTCAGCTGTGGTGAAACTAATGCTAATAATTTTCTTTCACTATTTTGAAGTTTAGTGATTTCTAAATTTAATTTAGAATCTTTTTCAAATGCTACTGAACGTTTTAATTTGCTTAAAATTCTTTTTGTTGGATTTGATTTTTTTTGTTCACGATATTTTGAAAAATTCCAAAGTTTTTCATAACTATTTTTGTCTTTAAAAGCAAACAAATTTGTTTTATTTAATGCCCAATACGTTCTATATGATTGGTCAATATTTGATTTAGGAATTAAATTTGAAAAAAACTCAAAATTAAGAATTTGATTTAGTAAAGTCCAAATATTTTTTGACTCAATTTTTTCTGGGCGTTTGCGTCCTGAATGATACGGACGAACACGTAAATTGCCATTTCCAGCTAAATTGTACTTAATATTTTTAATTAAATAGAAAATTCGTTGAGAAAGAATATGATTATATTCAGAAATATCTGTTAATTTACTATGTAACGCTGTTTGCTCATAAAAATTTGTATTAAAGCTAAGAGTAGATTGATTAGACTTAAAAACTCTGAAATTTTTTGAATTAAGGGTTAGTACCTCTTTATCACTTGGATAAAAATTATCCATCAATAAACTTGCTTGTACAGATTCATCGGATAAATTTAAAATATTTAAAAATAATTTTTTAAAACTAGTTAAATTTTTTTGGTTTGTGGCCATATTATCTAATGAAATTTGAATTCGTCTTAAATATGGTGTTAAATTTGCTTTTAACCAATATGACTTCAGTAATGAACGTTGAAACTCACTCAGAAGAAATTTAGGGATATAATAAAAACGGTTTTCAGAAAAAATCGGAATTGTATTTAAATAATTTAAGCGTTTAAAAGCAATTTTTTCACGAATTGGAGAAGAAAATAATTTATTAGTACGATAAATTTTCTGGTTTAAATTTCTATTTAAAGATTTTAGCGAATTGTTTTCATTAAATAAACCATTATCTGACAACTCAATTTGCATATTTTTAAATGAAAGATTATTAGTTTCACAATGACGGAGATTTAAAAATTTTTTATAGAATTTAAAGCGAATCCATAAAGGACGAGGATAAACGCGTTTTCGTTTTTTACGGCGACGGGTTTCGCGACGTTGTTTTTTACGGCGTCGATGCTTTTGTTGGAGTTTGAGTTTTTCTAAACGGGCAAGTTGTCTAAATTTTTTAACAAAGGAAACGTTGTCTCCAACTCCAAGTCCTTCATTTCTTTCTAATTCTAAATGGCGTAAAAAAATTAAACCTTTTTTGTTTAAAAAATTGTAAGGAGTAGTTTTTTGAAATCTTGCCTCAGAGCTCAGTTTTTCTGTAGGAATTTTAAGTTGAGAATTAAAACTAGTGCGTTGTAATTTTGATTCCAAATTTGCTTTTTCGTTAAGACTACGTTCGTGTAAATCTAATTTTAATAAGCCAATATACTGTTTTGAATTTTTTACTAAATTTGGAAGTACTGAATTTTGAGTATCGCGTTTTTTTACTGATAAATAACTACGCAAAATTTTTTCAATGTTGCGAGCTTTTAAACTTTCTTTTTTAAAGTCGCCGTTGGATTCAACTGGAATTCTTCGACCCAAAGTTTTTGTTTTTTTCGTGGGCGCAGTGCGCGTACTGCCGACAGCTACTCGATTGGCGTTTTCTACTTCTTTGACAATCTGCGATTGAAAATCTTCTTTCCAATTTTCCATTAGTAAATTTAAAAGTTTTTTACGAGTAGTTGATAACGTTCGATCAGATTTAGAATTAATTAAGAAGATATCTTCTTGCACCGAGTGACTTATATTAGTGAAAAGCGAGTTCATAAATTTTTTAAAAGTTAAACGAATACTAACTAAGTCTGATGTCTCAACAGGCGTTTGGATTGTAGAACTGGCTTGCTGTCTATCTATCTTAGTAAAATTTGATATTTGGCTTGAGCTTGTTAAAGATTTAGGATAATCTAAATTGATTATATTATTTGAACCAAACAAAGGAGTTTTCAATTTAATGATGTGAGTTTTTTCTAGAGCAAGATTAGTATTTAGATCGGTTTCTAGACCGAAACTCTCAGTAAGGGTGTTTTGTTTAAAAATATTTCCACCCAACATACTTTTTTTGAGTTGTTTTTCTAATTCTTCTTTTAAAGAATGTTTCCAGTTTTGTGGAGATAAAATAGCTCGCGATTCGGGTTGGAATTGGTCTATAATTTTTAATAAATTTTGACTTAAAACTGAAGGAGTTAAACTTGTTTCGTATAAATAAAGGTTATTATTTTTTTCTTTATTTAGTTCACTCTTTTGTTGAATAAAATCTTTATTTTCCAGCGCGTTACCTGCATTGCTAGTGCCCATTGGAGGTAGCAAATTTTTAAGTAAATCATATTGTGTTAAAAATTTGTGAAAATTTAAAGAAAAGTTTTCTTCTAAAGCGTTCTCAGTTTGTTTTAACTGCTGAGCTGTTTCGTCTCCTAAAAGTGCATTAAGTAATATTGCTGATTTTACGTAAGATTGAATTGGTTGTTTTGTTTCTAAATTTTCGACAAAAGAAAGATTTTTTATTTTACTGTTGCTAAAATTTATAAGAGGATCTAGTTTTAATAAAAGAGGGGGATTCAATTGTTCTTCTAAATAATTAGTTCCCTTTGACCATAAAATTGAAAATGAACCTTTCTCTAAAAATGTTTTATTCAGCTGTTCACTTAGATGAAATAAATTTGAGCTAGAAGCAAAGTTACTAGACAAATTCCCAGTACTTTTTGGTACAATTTTTGAAGTTTGGGTTTTGATGTTTAAACTTGCTGAATGAAGTGACTGCTCATTGGCTTTAGCAAAAGAGTAACTTTGCTTATTGGTATGAGACGTATGAAAAAAACCGCTATTTTTTGAAGTTGTTTGATAATTTAACTTATCATATTCTATCAAATCACTTTGAGCGCTCAAAAGTGTATATTTGGTAATTAATCCAACTAATGGAAATAACCAATAAGAAGAAGATTTTGGAAAGTATAAATTTGGATATAAATTTATCTGGGGTTTAATTCTTTGTATTAGTTGTTTAGTGTAAAAATTTTTAGGTGCGTTCGTTGAATTGGGTTTATCTAAAAACCCAATATGTTTCGAATTTGCGCCTAAAAGTTCTCTCCATTCCATATATTGAAACAGAATAGATTCTAGGAGCATTTGTTTTTTAAAAAAACGTTTTTTTGAGCCAAAAGTGAGACTATTTTTTTTATTAGAAGGCTGCGTTTTGAATTTGTTTATATTCGTTGAGTTCATTTTAAATGAAAAGATATTCATAATTGGAAGAATTCAGCTACAAAAGCTTTGCTACTACTATATTTTACGCGTTCGTTTTTAAGTACTGTGAAGAATTCTTGTTAAAAAACTGCGTAATTCGTGAATCTACAAAATAATTTAAAATGTGCTTAATTTAATTATTTAAGAGCTTAACAAAAAATAAATCTAATTAACTTTTTGTCTATTAATTAGAAAAAAAACCGACTTTACTTATTCTTTTATAAGTTGAGGAAAATCTTTTTTTAGTGAATTTTATGTTATATTTAATTTTAATATATTTTTCGTATATCGTCTACAAATAATAAATAATATTCATCTATTTATTATAACGTCAGTTGTGTTCTCAAATGCTATTAAAAAAATTAAAATTAACGGCTACGCGCTTGGCTTTAGCTAAAAGGTAAAGCCAATGGTTTTACCCTTGGTGAAACTCTTGGTGTTAACACTGCGCGTAACACCAACGGCTACGCGCTTGGTAAAACTATGAGTTTCACCAATAGTGAAACTCTTGAGCTTTAGCTAAAGAGTAAAGCTCAAAAGCTTTGCTCTTGAGTTAATCGCCTATAAAATAAAACAATATATCCTTTAATTTAAGCCGTAAGCAATGTGAATTGCATATACGGATTTTCTGGGAGTTTAAAAAGAGGACAGATTTAAAATTATTTAATGTTTGTAGTTTTTTTAGATTTACCAAACTATGTATTTCCATGGTGCTCGTTTTTCAAACTATGAAGCATGGTTAAGTGATCCAACTCATATTAAACCAAGTGCTCAAGTAGTATGGCCTGTTGTTGGACAAGAAATTTTAAACGGCGACGTTGGTGGTGGATTCCAAGGGATTCAAATTACTTCAGGTTTCTTCCAATTATGGCGTGCTAGTGGTATTACAAGTGAATTACAACTGTATACAACAGCAATTGGTGGTTTAGTGATGGCTGTAGCGATGTTCTTTGCAGGCTGGTTCCACTATCACAAAGCAGCTCCTAAATTAGAATGGTTCCAAAACGTAGAATCAATGTTAAATCACCATTTAGCAGGTTTATTAGGTTTAGGAAGTTTAGGTTGGGCAGGTCATCAAATCCATATTTCTTTACCGATTAACAAATTATTAGACGCTGGTGTAGATCCAAAAGAAATTCCGTTACCTCATGATTTAATGTTAAATCGTGCGTTTATGGCAGATCTTTACCCAAGTTTTTCAAAAGGTTTAGCTCCATTCTTTACATTACAATGGAGTGAATACGGTGATTTCTTAACTTTTAAAGGCGGTTTAAACCCTGTAACAGGTGGTTTATGGTTAAGTGATACAGCTCACCATCACTTAGCTATTGCTGTTTTATTCTTAGTTGCTGGTCATATGTATCGCACAAATTGGGGTATTGGTCATAGCATTAAAGAAATTTTATCAGCACACAAAGGTCCTTTCACTGGTGAAGGCCACGTAGGCTTATATGAAATCTTAACAACATCTTGGCACGCACAATTAGCAATTAACTTAGCAATGTTAGGTTCATTATCAATTATTGTTGCACATCATATGTATGCAATGCCACCATATCCGTATTTAGCTACAGATTACGGAACACAATTATCGTTATTTACACACCACATGTGGATTGGCGGTTTCTGTGTTGTTGGAGCCGGCGCTCACGCAGCTATTTTTATGGTACGTGATTACGATCCTACTTCAAACTACAATAATTTACTAGATCGCGTGATTCGTCACCGTGATGCCATGATTTCCCATTTAAACTGGGTGTGTATTTTCTTAGGCTTCCATAGTTTTGGTTTATATATTCATAACGATACTATGAGTGCTTTAGGTCGTCCACAAGATATGTTCTCAGATACAGCGATTCAACTTCAACCTGTCTTTGCACAATGGATTCAAAATACGCATTTCTTAGCGCCACAATTAACTGCACCAAATGCTTTAGCAGCAACGAGTGCAACTTGGGGTGGTGATATTGTTGCTGTAGGTGGTAAAGTAGCAATGATGCCTATTAGCTTAGGTACTGCAGACTTTATGGTTCACCATATTCATGCTTTTACTATCCACGTAACTGTTTTAATTCTATTAAAAGGTGTTTTATATGCTCGTAGCTCTCGTTTAATTCCAGACAAAGCAAACTTAGGCTTCCGTTTCCCTTGTGACGGTCCAGGCCGTGGAGGAACTTGTCAAGTATCTGCTTGGGACCATGTGTTCCTTGGATTATTCTGGATGTATAACTCTTTATCTATTGTTATTTTCCATTTCTCTTGGAAAATGCAATCAGACGTATGGGGTTCTGTAACAGCTTCTGGTGTATCTCATATTACTGCTGGTAACTTTGCACAATCTGCGAATACAATTAATGGTTGGTTACGTGACTTCTTATGGTCACAATCTTCTCAAGTAATTCAAAGTTATGGTTCTGCATTAAGTGCTTACGGTCTTATGTTCTTAGGTGCTCACTTCGTTTGGGCATTCTCATTAATGTTCTTATTCTCTGGCCGTGGCTACTGGCAAGAACTTATTGAATCTATATTATGGGCGCATAACAAAGTAAAAGTAGCGCCTTCAATTCAACCTCGTGCTCTGAGTATTACTCAAGGCCGTGCTGTTGGGGTAGCTCATTACTTATTAGGTGGTATCGCGACGACATGGTCGTTCTTCTTAGCACGTATTATTGCGGTAGGCTAGGTTTTTTTATTATTTGTTTGGCTTTACGCGTAATGCTAATACCAAACAAATAATAAAACATTGGCGTTAGCAGTGCGCGTAACGCCAACGGCTACGCGCTTGGCTTTTAGCTAAAGAGTAAAGCCAACACCTTGCAAAAATCAAAGAAAAAAGATATACTTTAAAAATTAAAAATAACTAAAGTTTAAAATTTAGCGGGATGTAGCGCAGCTTGGTAGCGCATATGCTTTGGGAGCATGGTGTCGCAGGTTCGAATCCTGTCATCCCGATTTTTGTTTCTTGGCTTTAGCTAAAGAGTAAAGCCAAAAGCTTTGCTCTTGGCGTTAGCATTGCGCGTAACGCCAACGGCTACGCGCTTGGTGAAACTCTTGGTGTTAACACTGCGCGTAACACCAACGGCTACGCGCTTGGCTTTAGCTAAAGGGTAAAGCCAATGGTTTTACCCTTGGTGAAACTCTTGGTGTTAACACTGCGCGTAACACCAACGGCTACGCGCTTAGCTTTAGCTAAAGAACGTTACGCACAGTAAGCAGGTTAAAAGCTTTACTCTTAATAGTTTTATTTATGCTTCATCGGTTTGACAAACGAAATAAAAATTTCAAAATTAACAGATTTAGGATAAGAAGAACAAGTTGTAAAAAAAAAACATTTATGGTAACTTTGGTAATAGAAAATCTTACAAATGTGTTTACTTTTTTATTGAAATGAGTTAAATCCATTTTTGAACAAATTTGCCGGGATAGCTCAGTGGTAGAGCAGAGGATTGAAAATCCTTGTGTCACCAGTTCAATCCTGGTTCTTGGCAAAAATTTAAATTTTTGGGAGCCGTGATGCCAATTATTTTTAAAGCCTTACGTGTTATTTTTTGAATAACACTCCAAACTTAGTTGTATAAATTCGTTTAGTATTCTTTATTGCTTATTTGGTTTATAATTTAATATAATTTATTCGTCTATGCCACGTCGCCCCCTTAGAAAAAAACGTGTTTTAAATCCTGATCCTATTTATAATAGTACTTCTGTTCATATGCTAGTAAACCGCGTAATGAAAAGTGGTAAAAAATCTATTGCTTATCGTATTGTTTATACTGCTTTACGAGAAATTGGTGAAACAACACAAAAAAATCCTGTAGAAGTTTTTGAAAATGCATTAGAAAATATTACTCCACGTGTCGAAGTAAAACCAAGACGTCGTGCTGGTGCTATTCAATTAGTTCCTCGTGTTTTACGTTCATTAGATCGTGGGAAAGCTACTGCATTACGTTGGATTTTAGAAGCTTGTGATAAACGAGGTGGTCAAAGTATGATGTCAAAATTAAAATCAGAAATTTTAGAAGCTTATAAAAAGAATGGTGTTGCAATGCGTAAACGCGATGAATTACACAAGATTGCGGTTAATAACGCCATGTATGCAAAACGCCCACAAACTGTTTTAAATGCTGTTTCAGAAATTACTGCTTAATTTTATAGCTTTAGCTAACTTTGCTCAGGATTAAAAAAATAGGCCTACCTATATAAGCTAAACACCGAGAGGTTAAACTTAATTGTATAAAATTACAATTTACGTACAGTTTCAAATAAAAAAATCGGTAAAATCTTTTTGTGCTATTTACAATCAATATTATTTATGAGTTTACAAATTTCTATTTTAACACCTGAACGTCCTTTTTGGAATGGTGAAGCTGAAGAACTTATTCTTCCTACAGAAACAGGTGAAATGGGTGTGTTAAAAAACCACGCGCCAATTATTACAGGTTTAGATGTAGGAGCTATGCTAATTCGTACAAAAGAAAAATGGAGTTCATTTGCGGTTATGGGTGGCTTTGCTGTAGTAAAAAATAATGTTGTAACAATTTTAGCAAATGAGGCAGAAGCTTCAGCAACAATTAACGCAGATGCAGCAAAAGCAGCATTTGACACAGCAAAAGATAATTTAGAAAAAGCAGAAGGTGTTAAACAAAAAGTTGAAGCAAATTTTGCTTTTAAACGTGCTAAAGCTCGTTTCCAAGTAGTAAAAGTTTTAAACAAAATTAATTAAGTTTTAGTCGTTTTCGAATAATCTCGAACGCCTTTACTAGTTAATTAAATTTTTGGTTTTGCTTTTTAGCTAAAGCTCAAAAGCGTTGCTGTTGGCGTTAACATTGCGCGTAACGCCAACGGCTACGCGCTTGGTGAAACTCTTGGCTTTAGCAGAAGAGTAAAGCCAAAAGCTTTGCTCTTGGTGCAACTAAGAGTTTCACCAATAGTGAAACTCTTGGCTTTAGCTAAAGAGCAAAGCCAAAAGCTTTGCTCTTGGTGAAACTAAGAGTTTCACCAACAGTTGAAACTCTTGGTGTTAACACTGCGCGTAACACCAACGGCTACGCGCTTGGCTTTAGCAGAAGAGTAAAGCCAAAAGCTTTGCTCTTGGTGAAACTCTTAGTTTCACCAATAACAATTCTGCTTTGCACTGTTGGCTGAGCGGATTAAGCAATCGACTCATAATCGATACAAGACAGGTTCAACTCCTGTACAGTGCAAATAGAATTTTATTAAACTAAAAAAAAATTAAATAGTAATTTTTAATTCAAAAATAATATTGACAATTAATTTTTTTTAGGTTAGTATTTATATAAATTAATTTTTGCGGGCATAGCTCAGCGGTAGAGCAAATCCTTGCCAAGGATTAGGCCGCGCGTTCGAATCGCGTTGCCCGCTTTAAATATGGTTTTTTACTGGGAAAATTAGTCTTTTTATACAATTCTTAACTTTTAAATAAATTTTTTATCGTAACATATTATCACGATTGGATTATTAAATTGTATTTCTTATCGGCTTTGGCTGAAGCTAGAAGCAATTTTATTGATTCTTAAAACTAAGCTTTTACATTTAATTTCTTGGCTTTAGCTAAAGGGTAAAGCCAACGGTTTTACCCTTGGTGAAACTATGGATTGAAAATAAAAAAGCACTTTAAAATGTGGTAATTAAATTTTAGTTTCTATTAATTTAATGAATAGAAAATTAAAGTTTATGACAAAGCCACTTTTTTACAAAGAAATTAAAAAGTTAATTTTTATTTTTTACTTTTACAAAAATTATGGCACGCGCAAAATTTGAACGTAAAAAACCGCACGTTAATATTGGAACAATTGGTCACGTTGACCATGGTAAAACAACATTAACAGCTGCAATTACAATGACATTAGCCGCTGGAAGCGGTGGTTCAGGAAAAAAATATGATGAAATTGACTCTGCTCCTGAAGAAAAAGCTCGTGGTATTACAATTAATACAGCACACGTTGAATATGAAACAGAAAATCGCCACTACGCGCACGTAGATTGTCCAGGCCACGCTGACTATGTAAAAAACATGATTACAGGCGCAGCTCAAATGGATGGAGCAATTTTAGTTGTTTCTGGAGCAGATGGGCCTATGCCACAAACAAAAGAACATATTTTATTAGCAAAACAAGTTGGTGTACCTAACGTAGTAGTGTTTTTAAATAAAGAAGACCAAGTAGATGATCCAGAATTATTAGAATTAGTTGAATTAGAAGTACGTGAAACATTAGATAAATACGAATTCCCAGGTGACGAAATTCCAATTGTTAAAGGCTCAGCTCTTCTTGCGCTAGAAGCTTTAGTAGAAAATCCAAAATTACTACGTGGTCAAAACCCATGGGTTGATAAAATTTATCAATTAATGGATGAAGTAGATCGCTATATTCCAACACCACAACGTGAAACAGACAAACCATTCTTATTAGCTGTGGAAGATGTTTTATCAATTACAGGTCGTGGTACTGTTGCTACAGGACGTGTAGAACGCGGAACATTAAAAGTAGGTGATTCTGTTGAAATCATTGGTTTAAAAGATACACGCACAGGAACAGTTACAGGTTTAGAAATGTTTAAAAAAAGTTTAGACGAAACACTTGCAGGTGATAACGTTGGTGTTCTTTTACGCGGTGTTCAAAAGAAAGATATTGAACGCGGAATGGTATTAGCAAAACCTGGGACAATTAAACCACATACAAAATTTGAAGGTCAAGTATATGTTTTAACAAAAGAAGAGGGCGGTCGTCACTCAGCTTTCTTAACAGGATATAGCCCACAATTCTATTGTCGAACAACAGATGTAACTGGAAAAATTATTGATTTTACACATATTCAAATGAAAAACCCTTCATCTGTTGCTGAAGGCCATTCGAAAAAAATGTGTATGCCAGGTGACCGTATTTCAATGACGGTTGGATTAGTAGCTCCAATTGCAATTGAAAAAGGGATGCGTTTTGCCATTCGTGAAGGTGGACGCACAGTAGGTGCAGGTGTAGTAACAACTATTCTTGAGTAATTATTCCAATTTATCATTAGATTTTAAGAACAAAATTCTTGATCCTAGTACTGCGCCTTGCGCGCAATGCTAACGCGAAGAGTTTCAACTTTGGTATTAACTTCTATATATAGTAAAACAACTTAATATAAATTTTCCTAAAGAAAAACTTATATTAAGTTGTTTATAATAAAATAAAATTATTTGAGAAATTTTATTAATCATGATATACTGAATTAAACAAATTTTTAGGCCCATAACTCAGTTGGTAGAGTGATTGCCTTACAAGCAATAGGTCATCGGTTCAAGTCCGGTTGGGCCTAATCTACATTACAAAAAATAGCTGTATGATGTTAAAAAAATATAACAAATAATTCAATTAACACTATTTATGACTCTAGTACTGTGCGTTACGCGCAGGAAAACGGTCTTATTTTTTAAAAGTCGTTTGTTTTTAAATAAGACTTGTTAATTGAGTACAAACTATTGCATCTTGGTGAAACTCTTGAGCTTTAGCTAAAGAGTAAAGCTCAAAAGCTTTGCGCTTGGCGTTAGCATTGCGCGTAACGCCAACGGCTACGCGCTTGGTGAAACTATGAGTTTCACCAATAGTGAAACTCTTGGTGTTAACACTGCGCGTAACACCAACGGCTACGCGCTTGAGCTTTAGCTAAAGAGCAAAGCCAACAGCGACGAGCTTGTTGTTTATCTGTTAACTTTTTATTATTTAGTAATATTTGAAATTATGGCTCGATATATTGGTCCACGCTTAAGAATTATTCGTCGTCTTGGTAAATTAAGAGGTTTTACACGTAAAAAACCATTCCGCCGCGCTTTTAAAGGAAAAGGTGCTTTACAAGGTAAAGTAATTCCTCCTGGACAACATGGTTTAGCAAAATTATTTAAGAGTCGTCCCTTTGATTCTTCACAAGGAGATTATCTAGTTCGTTTAAAAGTTAAACAAAGATTACGTTACAACTATGGTTTAACAGAACGTCAACTTGTACAATATGTAAAAAAAGCAAAAAAAACAAAAGAATCAACAGGTCAAGTTTTATTACAATTCTTAGAAATGAGACTTGATAATATTGTTTTTCGTTTAAATATGGCTCCGACTATTGCTGCAGCACGTCAATTAATTAGTCATGGGCATATTCAAGTAAATCAAAAACGAGTAAATATTGCTAGTTATATGTGTAAACCTAAAGATGTTATCTCAGTAAGCATGAAACCAAAATCATTAAAACTGGTATATCGTAACTTGCAAGAATATACAGAACAAGTGCGCTTCCACAAAAATCGTTTACAAAAAACATTAGCTTTCTTACTATTTCAATCAAAAATTATGCCTACTTTAACAGCAGCATTAAAAGCTATTCAACAAGGTACAGTTTTTGTTAATAATCGAAAAGTAACAATGCCAAACTATATTTGTACAAATAAAGATGTTGTTTCTATTTCAACAGAAAAAGGAATGCGTAAAGTTAAATTTACAGAAGTTTAAAGTATAGACTAATTAAGAATTTCACCAAGGGTAAAACCGTTGGCTTTACCCTTTAGCTAAAGCCAAGAGTTTCACGCTTGGTGAGACTCTTGACAAATAAAAAAATAAATTATAATATTTTTTTATTGTGTTTTACTTAAATTGAAAAATAAAAAACTTTAAAGAAATTTGGCAATTGTAACTTTTAATTTTGAAAAATTACACTGTTTAACGTTCTTCTTAAAACATAAGAAAAATTCCGTTTGATAATGGGGCGTCGCCAAGCGGTAAGGCTGCGGGTTTTGGTTCCGCCATTCGAAGGTTCGAATCCTTCCGCCCCAGAAAAATTTTAATCTTTAAAAAAAGATCTGCTGATGAGGTTTATTTATAATTCCACTATTTTTTGGAGATTTGTTCCCTCAAAAAATTGTATCAAGAGTTTCACCAAGAGCAAAGCTATTGAGCTGTATTCTTTAGCTAAAGCTCAAGCGCGTAGCCGTTGGTGTTACGCGCAGTGTTAACACCAAGAGTTTCACTATTGGTGAAACTCATAGTTTCACCAAGCGCGTAGCCGTTGGCGTTACGCGCAATGCTAACGCCAAGAGTTTCAACTGTTGGTGAAACTCTTAGTTTCACCAAGGGTAAAACCGTTGGCTTTACCCTTTAGCTAAAGCCAACAGCAAAGCTTTTGATTCTCGTACTGCGCGTAACGCCAAGAGAGTGAAATGTGAAGATTAATTTATTTCTCTGATCAAATATGAAATTTTTAATTATGACATTTGATAAAAATATAAAAAATGAAAAAGATAATTTTTTTGAAAAAACCGGAGAATCAGAAACCGTAACAAATAAAGGCATAACAACTTCAGCAATTGAATCTCAAGTTGCTAAGAAATCCACATCGTATTCAAAATTATCCGAATTACGCCTATTAACAATTGGTTTAGCTTCACCTAATAAAATTCGCCAATGGGCTGAAAAAACTTTACCTAACGGTAAAATTTTTGGTCAAGTAACGAGTCCAAATACTTTACACCATAAAACCTTTAAACCGCAACGAGGCGGTTTATTTTGTGAACGTATTTTTGGTCCATTACGTGATTTTGAATGTGCTTGTGAAAAATCCTCTCGACCAACAGAAGAAGAACGCAAACGCTTTTTAGAATCTCGCAAATTTCAACGTAGATTTTGTCCGAATTGCGACGTCGAATATACTTGGTCGGTAATTAGACGTTATCAACTTGGATATATTGCATTAATTGCTCCAGTTACACATATTTGGTATTTAAAAGCTACTCCGAGTTATTTATCAATATTGTTAGATTTTAAAAAACGCCATTTAGAATCGGTTGTGTATTGTTCTCAAACTTTAACATTACAATATAGTTCGACAGCTTTTTATACCTTTACAATGGCTAATTCGCCTCATACTTTAATTAGTTCGTGGAAAAAAGTTTTAACAAATGCCCAAACAAAACCAACTCAAATTAATTTTGTAAATGAAAGAGAGCTTCGAGTACTAAAACGTAAAGCAGAAATAAGTACAACGTTACCACAACGTTTAAAAAATTGGCGTGGATTACCAAGTGAACCTAGAAAAATGACAAAATTACCTCCTATAAATGGAACCACATTTCATTCAACAAATAAAAATATTTTGATCCCTAATTTTTTTAAGTTAGATACAATGGATTTTACTAGTTTTCGCCAAATTAATTCAAGCTTATCAAACTCTACGATTGCCAGTTACATTTATTGTCGTATGCAAAAATTATCTCAACAACGTGCTGTTTTTTTGAGTTTAAATAAATTAATGACCGAATTTTTTCATCGCACCTATAAAGAAACAGCAAAAGAATCAAAAAAATTAGTCTGGGAACTTAGTAAACGTAGTGCAAGCCTTTCATTTAAATCTAATATTAAAACAAAAAACAAAATCTTCTTAGAGTTTGCAAATCGTCCGACAACTCTCAAAAACAAGCCCGTAGCCGTTGAAGTTATGAGCAATGCTAACGCGAAGAGCAAAGCTATTGAGCTTTACTCTTTAGCTAAAGCCAAGCGCGTAGCCGTTGGTGTTACGCGCAGTGTTAACACCAAGAGTTTCAGTTTTAGCGTGCCACGCAATCGGAACTCAAAAAACTTTGATCTTAATTCAACAATTTTTTGGCAATTGTCAATTTACAGGTTACGAAAAGATATTATGTTCGAGCTAACAGTCAATCCAGAAGACATGACTGAACAAGAAAAAACCTTAAGTTTAATTCAAACTTATTTATTAAATAGCTTGCTATCATTTTTTAAAGATGAAAAAATTATTTTAAACGAATTCAATAGTTCTTTTAATAAAAATCTGTCAACCACTCAAAATGCTTATATAAAAGCCCAATCGCTAATAGGATTTATTCTGAAAAAGAAAAAAAGAATTTTTGAATTATTTAAAACGCAGTTAGGCTCATTAATTTTTATTCAACAATTTCAACGTTTTTTTGAGCTTTTAAATTTATCTCACGAAAGTTTTAACCATAGTGAAACGCATGATTTTCAAACAATGAGCAAAACTTCTGCCGATAGTACTGCGCGTAACGTTCTAGGCTTTACTCCTTTGCTAAAGCCAATGAGTTCAAAATTTTATTTAAAAAAAAATGCGCATTTTTTACCACAACTAATTATTGCTCGAGGAGATATTCAAACTAACTTGAATGTTTTCGAAAGTTCTCCACCAACTCCTTTACGCACAAAAGCTTTACTTGATGCATGGAAAATTTATTTGGAGAGTTTTCCAAATGTAGGAATAGGGAAAAATCTTACAGAATCTCGACGTTTACCAACAGAAACAGAAACCCAAAAAAATTATTTAAATAAAAAACACACAAAATTATTTAATAATATGTATGCTTTGTCACATCGTTATCGTTGGGAATTAGAAAAAGATTGGAGCTCATTTTTATATTATAACTATGCAGCAGTCGAGTATTCTGACAGTCCGATTGGAGTTTATCAAGAACGTATTGAAACGAATAATACGAATTATTTTGCCGGGGCTGGAGTAATTCAGAAACTTTTACAAGAATTAGATTTTGATGAATTAAGAAAAATTGATAAACAAAATCGTATTTTACTATATGATTTTCATAAAAAATTAGCGGAATTAAAAAGTTTATCAAAAAGAGGAAGTTTAACGCGTGATGATAAAAAAGAATTTAAAGAATTGTTAAAAAAACGTGATCAATTAATGCGCCGTACAAAACTAATTCGTAAATTATTCCGCAAAAACTCGCGCCCTGAATGGATGACTTTATCAGTTCTTCCTGTTTTACCGCCTGAATTAAGACCCATTATTAAAGTCCAAGACCAAATAGCGGCTTCTGATTTAAATCGCTTATACCAACGTGTTTTATATCGAAATGAACGTTTACGTAAATTTTTAAAAGAGCCAGCAACAAGTTATTCTCCTGAAATGAACTATGCTCAAGCTTTACTACAAGAAGCTGTTGATAATTTAATCGAAAATGGCAAAGGTGGCACAAAACCTGAGCGTGATTCTCGAGGTAGAAATTTAAAATCTCTGTCTGAAATTTTAAAAGGAAAACAAGGGCGTTTCCGTCAACATTTATTAGGAAAACGTGTAGACTATTCTGGTCGTTCGGTTATTGTTGTTTCACCAAGCTTAAAAATTCATGAATGTGGCCTTCCAAAAGAAATGGCATTAGAACTTTTTTTACCTTTTTTAATTCAACGTATTTTACATTTAAATCTTTCAAAAACGGTTATTGGAGCGAAAAATTTTATTTCAACACAAAAAGAATTGACTTTTGAAATTTTAAAAGAACTTTTACAAGGTCATCCTATTTTATTAAACCGTGCCCCTACTCTACATCGTCTTGGAATTCAGGCCTTTCAGCCAAAATTGATTGAAGGACGTGCGATTTTACTTCATCCACTTGTTTGTTCAGCCTTTAATGCTGACTTTGATGGTGACCAAATGGCCGTACATGTTCCTATTACGGTAGAAGCCAGAGCTGAGGCGTGGAAACTAATGTTTGCTCGAAATCATCTTTTATCACCAGCAACTGGTGAGCCAATGTTATTACCAAGTCAAGATATGGTCTTAGGTTGTTATTATTTAACAAGTGAAAATTTTAAACCTTTAAATTTATTTGTGTCGCCGGTTTTTAGTAATTTTATGCAAGTTTTCCAAACCTATAATCAAGGAAAAATCCCTCTTCAAATGCCTGTTTGGGTTAAGTGGGATAAAACATTTGAAACTGGACTAGAGAAAGATGAACCAATAGAAGTTCGAATTGATCGTTTTGGCTATCGTTTTGAAATTTTTTCAAAATATCAACGTCGTTTTAATCAAAAAGGACAATTAATTAGTCAATTTATTCGTACAACCCCAGGACGCATTTTACTTCATTTATTAATGGAAGACTCAAAAAATTAAAATAGTAAAGAATTCTTTTAACTAAAGAGCAACCCCCAGACCCGCAGATGGTGTCAGTTCCTCTTTAGTTAAAGCAAAAACCTTTGTCCTTGTAGAATTTTATGTTAATATATTTGGTAAGGAGAAGAAAATTTAAACTAAAAATAATCAGTCTTGATTTGAGCTTTAGCTAAAGAGTAAAGCTCAATAGCAAAGCTATTGATTATTATCATTTTACATATTGTAAGTTTTAAAGAAAATTAATCTAGACATGTTGAGCAAAATAAACGAAATTTAGTGAAGTGTTTAAAAAACAACTCTTGGCGTTAGCATTGCGCGTAAGGCCAACGGCTACGCGCTTGGCGTTTTCTTAAAAGGAAAGCTTTTAGCTTTCCTTTTAAGAAAAAACCGACAAATTTTAGTAGTGAAAAACTAAAAAATCCTAAATAGTTGTTTAAATATATTTCAAAGTCAAGCTTATGAAAAAATCAATCGGTTTTATTTTTTCGATTGTTGCTACTTTTGTAGTTGCGTGTTTTGTAAATTCACCAGCAAATGCATACCCTATTTTTGCTCAACAAAACTATGAAAACCCTCGTGAAGCAACAGGACGTATTGTTTGTGCAAACTGTCACTTAGCTCAAAAACCTGTAGATATTGAAGTTCCACAAGCGGTCCTTCCTGATACAGTTTTTGAAGCGGTTATTAATATTCCTTATGATAAACAAATCCAACAAGTTGCTGGAAATGGTAAAAAAGGGGATTTAAACGTTGGGATGGTTTTAATTCTTCCAGAAGGATTCGAATTAGCTCCAGCAGACCGTATTCCAGAAGAAATGAAAGAAAAAGTTGGAAAACTTTACTATCAACCATATAGTCCTGAGAAAAAAAATATCCTAGTGATTGGCCCAATCCCAGGTAAAAAATATAGTGAAATGGTAGTTCCTCTTCTTTCTCCAGACCCAGCAAAAAATAAAGATGTTTCATTCTTAAAATACCCTATTTATTTAGGTGGAAACCGTGGTCGCGGCCAAATTTATCCAGATGGTTCAAAATCAAACAATACAGTGTATAATTCACCAGCAACAGGTACAATCACAAGTATCGCTGCAGGCGATAAAAAAGGTGGTTACTCTGTAACGATCCAAACAGCTACTGGGGATTCAGTTATTGAAAAAATTCCAGCAGGTCCTGAATTAATCGTTTCAGAAGGTCAAGCAATTAAAGCAGACCAACCATTAACAAACAATCCAAACGTTGGTGGTTTCGGCCAAAAAGACGTTGAAATTGTTTTACAAAACCCTGCACGTATCCAAGGTTTATTATTATTCTTTGTTTCTGTAATTTTAGCTCAAGTATTCTTAGTTCTTAAGAAAAAACAATTTGAAAAAGTACAATTAGCTGAAATGAATTTCTAAATTTTATCTAGAAACAGAAAATTGCTTTTTAAAAGCAAGTAAATTTAATAAAAAACTAAATTGGTGCTTTTTCGTTTAGAGCAGAGTCAAGTTTCTCGCTTTACTCTTTAACTAAACGTAAGGTCACCCCCCTCAATTTTTAATGGTTCAATCCATCTTTTTTCTTAGGTTATTTATTTTAAAAGAAACCTTCGAAAATTATTTGTTTTTACATATTGTAAACAGAAGGATATTTTATTTATGTCAGTTACAAAAAAACCAGATTTAAGTGATCCAGTATTAAAAGCTAAATTAGCAAAAGGTATGGGTCATAATAGTTATGGCGAGCCAGCTTGGCCAAACGATTTACTTTACATTTTCCCAGTAGTTATTTTTGGGACATTCGCTTGCGTTATTGGACTTTCAGTTCTAGACCCAGCAGCTACTGGCGAACCTGCAAACCCATTTGCAACACCATTAGAAATTTTACCAGAATGGTATTTCTACCCAGTATTCCAAGTTTTACGCGTTGTTCCTAATAAATTATTAGGTGTTCTTTTCATGGCTGCAGTTCCAGCTGGGTTAATTACAGTACCATTTATTGAAAATATTAATAAATTTCAAAACCCGTACCGTCGTCCAATTGCAAGTATCCTATTCTTATTAGGAACTGCTGTTGCGATTTGGTTAGGTATTGGTGCCACTTTCCCAATTGACATTTCATTAACTTTTGGATTATTCTAATTTTATTTAGGTGTTAAAACTTTAGTTTTGTTCTCTCTCAAATTTGAGGGAGAACAAAGCTAATTGAAGGTTTAGCGTGCAAAATTCTTTACAAAGAGTTTTAACTATTCCTAAAACTAAAAGTTTTAAATAGTTCATTTACGTTTGATAGACATAATTTTTAAATTTAGAGAGCATCGAATATAAACCTCGCGTTTTTCAAGTTTTTATTCTATACTAATAATAACTCTATTAATTCTTAATTTTAGAATTTTCATTATAAATGAAATAAATTAATAAAATAGTTAGAGCTCATCGTCTAATGGATAGGACAGGAACCTTCTAAGTTTCTAATGTAGGTTCGATTCCTACTGGACTCAAGAGTTTCGACTGTTGGTGAAACTCTTAGTTTCACCATGAGCAAAGCTTTTGAGCTTTACTCTTTAGCTAAAGCTCAAGAGTTTCACTATTGGTGAAACTCATAGTTTTACCAAGCGCGTAGCCGGTGGTGTTACGCGCAGTGTTAACACCAAGAGCAAAGCTTTTGGCTTTGCTCTTTAGCTAAAGCCAAGAGTTTCAACTATTGATGAAACTCTTAGTTTCACCAAGGGTAAAACCGTTGGCTTTACCCTTTAGCTAAAGCCAACAGCAACGCTTTTGACTCTAGTACTGCGCGTGACGCTTTACTCTTCTGCTAAAGCCAAAAGCTTTTCGCGTTAGTATTTTTTGTAAGACCAATGTCCACAAAATTAGCTTTACCTTTTAACTAAATTCTTTGTCTGCTCACCATAAATCTTATAGTTTTGGGAACGCGGAATGAATCTATTAGTTTTTATCACTTAATTTTAAACACTTCAAAAATTTCAAAATTATTGACTTTTTTTTTGTTTAATTTTATAATAGATCTAGTTAACTAAATATTATGGCCCCCATCGTCTAGAGGCCTAGGACATCTCCCTTTCACGGAGGAAACGGGGATTCGAATTCCCCTGGGGGTATTAAAATTTTGAAGAGTTATAAATCTTTTCTAACAAAAAATTTATTTGTAAATTTCCTATTAAAAGCAACACTCCTTGTAATTATTATTTATAAAAAGAACATTTAATGTTACCCAAATGACTAAATAAAAAATTTTTTATTTATTTAAAATTCAATTTTGGCTTTAGCAAAAGAGTTTTACCAATAGTTGAAATGTCTTGCAAAAACTTCTTAAAAAAGTCCCTAAAGTATTAAAGACATTAACTTGAAGGTCTTTTCATTTATGATATACTTAAAATTAAGCTCGTAAATTTTTTATTAGTTTAACTAATTCTCATTTAAAGTTTTTATTATGTCAGATTAGATTCTAAAGCAGCATGGAAAATTTTAAAGCTGAGTCTGGAAAGAATTTACGGGCGTTAATGCTATCGAAAAATGGGGCGTCGCCAAGTGGTAAGGCTGCGGGTTTTGGTTCCGCCATTCGAAGGTTCGAATCCTTCCGCCCCAGTAATAAATTGTTATAGTAAATTTACTTTATTTTTGTCTTGCGAATAAATCTAAACATCAGTTATGTAATTTAAGTTGTTTTATACAATCCAACTCTTTGTAAAATCTTTAAACTCGTTTCATGACTTTAATAGAAGAGTAAAAGCCTAGCGTATACCGCGTACTACTAGCGTCAAAAGCTTTGCTCATGGTGAAACTAAGAGTTTCACCACTAGTGAAACTCATGGCTTTAGCTAAAGAGCAAAGCCATCAGCTTTGCTCATGTTGACTTTACTCTCGCACTCCAAACGAATTATTTGAAAAAACAAAGGGAGAATTTAAGCAAACTTTTATATTTTCTTTTTGAGAATATCTAGTATAATTTTCAAAAAGAAAATATTATGTTGTAAAGACTAAGAAGTTTTTATTAGTCTGTGCAACCAAATAATTACCAGTAAAAAACATAAAAATTTTGTATGGCCAATTCAAATATAGTCAAATCCTTAATAACGCAAAAACAAGCGTTCTTTATTTCATGTCGAGAATCACGAATTGAAAATTCTCGCAGTTTTTATGGTTCTTTTTATTTAGGTCCTTTTCATTCTGGTCAGAGTTTAACGGTTGCTAATGCTTTAAGACGTACTTTATTATCAGAATTAAAAGGCTTAGCAATTACTTCCGCTGAAATTAGCGGGGCTGTTCATGAATATAGTATTTTACCGGGTGTTCGTGAATCAGTTTTAGATATATTATTAAATTTAAAAGAAATTGTTTTAAAAACTTCAATTAAGCACCCACAAAATTTACAGCAAAACCAAATGGCCTATATTCAAGTACGTGGACCAGGGGTTATACGTGCAAAAGATATTAAATTACCTGTAAGTATTACTTGTGTTGATCCAGAACAATATATTGCCACTTTAGCCGATGATGGTATTTTAAATATTCAATTAAAAATTCAGCAAGGAAAAAATTATATTGTTCAAAAACCTGCCACTTTTCTCAAAAATAGTAATTGGAAAGAAATTCAACTTCGTCAATTATTATTACGTAAATTAACCGAATTAAAAAAAAATGCCCCAAATCCCGACTTAACTCCAAAACCCTTAAGTATTGATGCAGTCTTTATGCCAATTACCCGAGTAAATTATGTTATTCAAGTCCAAGATAATTTATCAATTGATCTTGAAAAAAACGCCGAAAATTTTTCAAAAGAGACTTTTGCGTCTTTTGAAGACAGCACAAATAAAGTAAATCCTTTCACCACTAGTAAAACTCAGGAAAAAACTAATCATATTATAGTCTTAGACATTTGGACAAATGGCAGTATTCATCCACGTGAAGCTTTGTATACTGCTTCACACAAATTACTTCAACTATTTGCAAATATTGAAAAAGTACAAATTCGTAATTCTTTATTATTTAAAACACTCGTAGATTCTGAAAAAAATTATGAGCATGTTACAAATAAACTGCAATCCATTTCATTTAATCCAATGGTGGATGAAGAAGAACAAGTCCCAACAGTTGCTCAAAAATTTAATGAAGACTCAACTTTATCAAAACAAACTTTAGAACAAATTAAATTTGTTTCATCTCAAGCAAAAAAATATTGGACAGTTCAAAAATTAAAATTAACGGAAATTAATAATTTAAATATTTCTTTGCGTCCGTATACATGCTTAAAACGAGCAAATATTCAAACATTATATGATTTAATTCATTACCCAAAATCCGATTTATTAAAACTTAAAAATTTTGGTTATAAGTCGTTAGAAGAAGTTGAGTTAAGTTTAAAAGAAATCGGAATTCAACTAACAGATTAGAAAGAATTTTCCGAATTCTTTAATATAAGCCTTTTCATTTGTTAACCTGATTTGAAAAAGAAAATATAACATTGACCTAAATTTTACTATTTTTCTTTTTCAATCAGGGCAAACTAGTAATTCGCCTTTCTCTCGAAATTTTTCTTTGCTTTTTATTGCGTTTAATCAAAATTATGGTAATATTAATAAATATTAAGCCTGCTTAGCTCAGTTGGTTAGAGCTTCCGTTTCATACGCGGGTTGTCACTAGTTCAAATCTAGTAGCAGGCAAAAAATACTTTGTTTAAAAATGTTGGAAATTTTCAGCGAATAATTCCTGAAAATCTTCCCTATAAAAAAGAAATACTCTTGAAACGTTTATTTAAATGACTTTAATAAAAAAAACGTATAGAGCAGAGGATAATTTTTCTTATTCAATTTTTCAAATTTGTATAAACCAAGACCCAGAAAATTTTTCAACGTTCGTAAATTGAAGAATAAAAGTTCACTGCATTATTTGTAAATTTAAACACCTTTGCTTTAGCTTATAAAAGAGCTAATTTGATTCGTTTTTACAAACTTAGATCTAAAAGCTCATAGTGCGACCTGTTAAAATATATATTTTTTGTAAAAAACCAGTAAAACTAAAAGCTTTAACCTGGTTACTTTTCAGATAAAGTAAATAGTTTGAATATGAAGGCCGTCTTGTTCTTTAAAACTGCTATTCTTTTATAAAATAAAGAAAGAAAAGGTGTTAATCCTTAAAGTATTGAATACTAATGTTTGAAATAGCAAATAAAAATATCAAACTAAAACTTTGGAAGTTAAAAATAACCGCAAACACAACTATTAAAAAAATTTAGCTTATTTTAGCGAAGTTGAATTGATTTACTAACTATTCTTCTGAATTGAAAAATAAATCTCAAATAAATTTACCATTTCTCTAACTTTTTATGAGAAGTTTAGAAAATTAAAAACACTTAAAGAAATCTTTTTAATCGTTTTTTTAGGATGGCCCCCAAAAAATTAAAACTGCGCAAATTCTTTCTTAAAACAGGAAATAATCTAATTTATTGATAAAAATCATTTTTTAGATTAAGATTGAAAATAGTCATTACTTATTTTTTCACTTAGAATTTTTCTAAAATACTTACTGTTCAATTTGGCAAATACGAAGTATTTGTAGCAATATTACACAATTTATTTAAAAGCAAAAAAGAAGTTTTTTTAATATCTTCACGTTTATAAAATGTCAGTTATTAAAATGTTATTTCTTTTAGTTGCGAAATAAAAAAGAGTTTAAAAAAAAATTGGCTACTAGTTTCACTAATAGTTGAAACTTTTGGTGTTACGCGCTTAGCGTTAGCTAAAGGGTAAAGCGAATAGTTTTATTCAGGCATGTTGGTTTTAAAAAATAAATATTTTTTAATACTCAAAAGTAAAAAGCAAAGTGCGCTTTGCAAATTTTGAAAAATAACTCAGGAGTTAGAAATTTATGGCAACGAAATTGTTTCCAAAATTTAGCCAAGGTTTAGCTAACGATCCTACAACACGTCGTATTTGGTTTGGATTAGCAGTCGCTCATGATTTTGAAAGCCACGACGGCATGACGGAAGAAAGTCTTTACCAAAAGATTTTCGCTTCGCATTTTGGTCAATTATCAATTATTTTCTTATGGACTTCTGGTAACTTATTCCACGTGGCGTGGCAAGGGAACTTTGAACAATGGATTCAAGATCCACTTCATACTCGTCCAATTGCTCATGCTATTTGGGATCCACACTTTGGACAACCCGCAGTGGAAGCTTTCACACGTGGAGGTGCTTCAGGTCCTGTAAATATCGCTACATCTGGTGTATACCAATGGTGGTACACAATTGGTATGCGTACAAATCAAGATTTATATACAGGTTCTGTGTTTCTTGGATTAGTTTCAGCAATTTTCTTATTTGCAGGTTGGTTACACTTACAACCGAACTTCCAACCATCTTTATCATGGTTTAAAGATGCTGAATCACGTTTAAATCACCATTTATCTGGATTATTTGGGGTAAGTTCATTAGCTTGGACTGGCCACTTAGTGCATGTTGCGATTCCGGAATCACGTGGTAAACATGTTGGTTGGGATAATTTTTTAACAGAATTACCACATCCTCAAGGTTTAACTCCATTCTGGACAGGGAATTGGGCAGTTTATGCTCAAAACCCAGATTCTTCTAGCCATGTATTTGCTACATCTCAAGGTTCAGGAGAAGCTATTTTAACATTCTTAGGTGGTTTCCACCCTCAAACTCAAAGTTTATGGTTAACTGACATGGCTCACCACCATTTAGCTATTGCAGTAATTTTTATTATTGCAGGACATATGTATCGTACAAACTTTGGTATTGGTCACCGTATGCAAGCTATTTTAGATGCACACGTTCCACCAGCTGGTGGTTTAGGGGCAGGTCACAAAGGTTTATTTGAAACAGTAAATAATTCTTTACATTTCCAATTAGGTTTAGCTTTAGCTTCAGTAGGAACAATTTGTTCTTTAGTAGCTCAACATATTTATGCATTACCACCTTATGCTTTCTTAGCAAATGACTTTACGGCTCAAGCCGCATTGTACACACATCACCAATACATCGCAGGATTTATTATGTGTGGTGCCTTTGCTCACGGGGCTATTTTCTTTATTCGTGACTACGACCCAGAAAAAAATAAAGGTAACGTTTTAGCACGTATGTTAGATCATAAAGAAGCAGTTATTAGTCACTTAAGTTGGGTAACTTTATTCTTAGGTTTCCATACTCTTGGCTTATATGTTCATAATGATGTTATGCAAGCATTTGGTACACCTGAAAAACAAATTTTAATTGAACCAGTTTTTGCACAATGGATTCAAGCCGCTCAAGGTAAAGCTTTATATGGTTTTGATTTCTTATTATCTTCTTCATCTAGCCCAGCTGCCTCAGCTAGCCAAAGTTTATGGTTACCAGGTTGGTTAGAAGCAATTAATAACAATCAAAACTCTTTATTCTTAAACATTGGTCCTGGCGACTTCTTAGTTCACCATGCTATTGCTTTAGGTTTACATACAACAACATTAATTCTTGTGAAAGGTGCGCTTGATGCTCGTGGTTCAAAATTAATGCCAGATAAAAAAGATTTTGGTTATAGTTTCCCTTGTGACGGTCCAGGCCGTGGAGGAACTTGTGATATTTCTGCGTATGACGCATTCTATTTAGCTGTTTTCTGGATGTTAAATACAATCGGTTGGGTAACATTCTACTGGCACTGGAAACATTTAACATTATGGCAAGGTAATACAGCTCAATTTGATGAATCTTCAACATATTTAATGGGCTGGTTACGTGACTATTTATGGTTAAATTCTTCTCAATTAATTAATGGTTACAACCCATTCGGTATGAACAGTCTATCTGTTTGGGCTTGGATTTTCCTTTTTGGACACTTAATTTATGCTACTGGTTTCATGTTCTTAATTTCTTGGCGTGGTTACTGGCAAGAACTTATTGAAACATTAGTTTGGGCTCACGAAAAAACACCTTTAGCAAATTTAGTTTATTGGAAAGATAAACCAGTTGCTTTATCAATTGTTCAAGCTCGTTTAGTAGGTTTAGCTCACTTCTCTGTAGGTTTTATCTTTACTTATGCAGCTTTCTTAATTGCTTCAACTTCTGGTCGTTTCGGATAAAGTAAATTTTACTATTTAATTCTGCTTTTCTAAACTAGAGTTTAATTTTTTTAAGACTGCGTTTTTGCTACAAATAACAAAAGCGCAAGTCTTAAAGTACAAATTCTGGAGTTACAATATTTTTATAATGGAATATTGGCCCCCAAACTTTTTGTTTTTTATTAAAATTTTAATTCCATTACAGGACTACTTCAGCCGCTAAAACTCGTGAATAACAAACCCCCTCGTTTAAAGGCTGTACTTTAGTCTTTAATTAAAGTTAAATATTAATAAACATATTAATAAATATTAGCTAAAAAATACCTAAATCGAGTAAAAAAGAGGATTTAGTAATTTGAGGCAATTTCCTCAGGTCCTTCAATTTTTAGCTTTAACTAAAAGGTAAAGCCAGTTACCCTTGATGCAATTAAGAGCAAAGCCTTGACCAGCAGACTGCGCGTTACATGCTAGGCTTTTCTCTTTTGCTAAAGACAATAATTGAAATTCTAAATCTTTTGCATATGTAGATTAATAGAATCTTTAATAAACTTACTCAAAAAATAAAATAAATAGTAAATTTATTATTTAGATTCCCGTGTTTTACCCACTATTCATTTTTCCAGGGAGCTTGAAAAAACCTTTGGTATGATAGAATTTGTAATATGGGTCAACACAATAAACTTTTTCTTTTATTATTTTCTTTATTAAATCAACCTATGTTCTGAGTTGAATTACTATCGAAAGAAAATAGTAGATAAGAAACTTTTTTAAAATGTCTCATTTAAAAGAATGAGCACTCAATTCCCATTATGAATTTAATTTTATTTGAAAATTCATTAATTAAATTTTCGTTTGCTTCCTTATTTCTTTCCATGTTAGGTTATTGGATTGAAACCAGTTTTTCTTTAAAATTAAAATGGAGTTTTGCCAAAATACCAATGTATTTTGCAAATATTCTTTTAGTTTCTTTTTTAGTGAGCCGTTGGGTTGAATCAGGGCATTTTCCATTAAGCAACTTATATGAATCGTTAATTTTTTTATCTTGGACTTTAAGTTCTCTTCATATTTTTTTAGAGCTTCAATTCCAAAATAATGGAGAAACTAGTCCCCAAAAAAATGTTCCTTCAATTTCTCCAATTAATACGACTGGTTCTTTTCGTTTTGAATTAAATACAAAACAAAGTAATTTAATTGGTTGTATTACTTCCCCAACAATTTTATTAATTCAAGCGTTTGCAACATTAAGCTTACCCAAAGAGATGCAAATGCCTAGCGCCTTAGTTCCTGCACTTCAATCAAATTGGTTAATGATGCATGTTACTCTAATGATTTTAAGTTATGCTGCTTTAATTCTTGGCTGTTTATTTTCAGTCGCTTATTTAATTATTGCACGTAATCAAAACTTTCAAATTCAAGGAAATAGTTTAGGAAGTAAAATCTCATCAGTAACTTTGGATGCAGAAACTTCATCAAACATGGCTTTTACAACTGCCGGAAATTTCAAAGTTGAAAATTTTAATGCTTTAGTGCAAAACAAAACAGACGACAATTTCTTTGGACAAAAAAAAGAGACTCAATTAGCGGAATTATCAAAAATGTTTGATAATTTAAGTTATCGCATTTTAGGTATCGGATTTCCTTTATTAACCATTGGTATTTTATCTGGTGCAGTATGGGCAAATGAAGCATGGGGCTCTTATTGGAGTTGGGATCCAAAAGAAACGTGGGCTTTATTAACATGGTTAATTTTTGCTATTTATTTACATACACGCTTAACAAAAGGCTGGTCAGGAAAAGGGCCGGCTTTAATTGCTTCATTAGGCTTATTAAGTGTTTGGGTTTGTTTTTTAGGGGTTAATTTATTAGGTCAAGGATTACATAGTTATGGTTGGATTTTTGAAAAAAATGCCTAACTACAAATTTCATCAATGACCAAAGTTGATAACTTTACTTCTTTTCTAAAGCAAACCTCATAGCCGTTGGTGTTACGCGCAATGCTAACGCCAAGAGTTTCAACTGTTGGTGAAACTCTTAGTTTCACCAAGAGCAAAGCTTTTGACTCTAGTACTGCACGTGACGCGCAGGAGCTTTACTCTTTAGCTAAAGCTCAAGAGTTTCAACTATTGGTGAAACTCTTAGTTTCACCAAGAGTAAAGCTATTGACGATAGTCCTGCGCGTTACGCGCAATGCTGACGGCAAGAGGTTTTGTCTAAACCTTTTTTCTAGGGAATCACCAAGTATGAATTCATGCAAGTGAGATTTATAATAAAAAAATAAAAAGTAAGAATGATTTGGATTTCTTATTATGCTCATTTAAATAATTCTCTAATTTGAAAAAGTTAATTTAAACTTTAGAACAAATTAGAGAATTTTTAAAAAAACTAGTTGAAAATGTAACTAGAAAATAATACTGCTAAAACAAAGATTAATAATAGTCCCCAGTACAGACTAGTACGGTTTAATTCAACAACTTGTTTGTTAGGATTCGGTCTAGCCATAAAATAAAAAAAGTGTAACGGGTCTAAAACAATGAAATTTTTTATTAATTTTCCACAAAAAACAAAATTATTTTGTTTATTGCAGCGTAATTTGACTGATGAGAAAAATTCAAAACTTTTCTCATTGTAGTCTTAGTTAAAGTGGTTAATAAATGATGAACTCAGTTATTATTCATTGGTCTTTAACCGAAATTTCAAAATATTAATTAAATAATAAATTAAAATTTGCGAAAAAATTTAGTAGCAATAATTGTTGTGAACCTTCAAAAATTTTAAAATTAAATCTTGGCTTCTTCAATTCTTATTGTTATAGCCACAAAGAGGAGTTTTTTGACTGATTTTAAAAGTAGCTAATATTTTTAGATTGAAATTCAGTCTTAAAATGTTTATTAACAATATAGAGAGAATTTGTTTAAAACTTAAAATAGTTTTGCTAAAAGCAAAGCTGTTGAGGATAGTAGCGTTAGGCTATATTCTTTAGCTCAAGCCAAAACAAATTTCTTTAATTCTTTTAAAAAATTAACGTTGAATAAATTGCATAGCTGTAATTGCACCTAAGAAGAAAATCGTAGGAACTGCAATTGCGTGGATAGCAAGCCAACGAACTGTAAAGATTGGATAAGTAATTACTTCATTTTGTGAACTCATAAAGTTGAAAACAAACTTTAATTATAGATTATTAAGGGTCTAGTTTTTATCCCTTGCTTCCATTCTTGTCAATATTCGACAAAACCGCCATGTAAGCGGACCCTTTTGGGTGGAAAATGACTTCATCTAACTTAAATAGTTAGATTGATTAAAAGTCTAGAGAGTAATTAAAAAATTGGTAGAAATTTTTAAAAAGTTATATAATATAATTTATAGTTTGCTATTTCTATTATACTTTAGAGTAGATAGGGAATCAACTGTTAATATTAATTTTTTTATAAATCTTTTTTTTAATGTATTGCTTTTCTTTAGGTAAAATTTATGGCCATCTCACGCTACTTTTTAGACGATTTTGTTGAAATTCAAAGAAAAAGTTTTTTTAATTTATTAAAAAAGGGTATTCCTCAAGAATTTTCCAAAAGAAATCCAATTACAAATAAAACCAATGAAGTTGAATTTATCTTTTATGGAGATGCTTATAAACTTTTGCGTCCACAATATAGCCCAAAAGAAGCCATCGCTCTGTCAAAAACTTATGCGTCTAAACTCTATGTTCCTGTTCAATTAATTGATCGTCGTTCCCAAAAAATCCAGTTTAAATGGGTCTTTATTGCAAATTTGCCATTAATGACAAAACGTGGGCATTTTTTAATTAATGGGGCTGCTCGAGTAGTAATGAATCAAATTGTCAGAAGTCCGGGTATTTATTTTCATAAAAAATTACATGAAATCTATAGTGATAAACAAAATAATAAACCTGATCATGTATATATTCGATACTACGCCGATTTTATTTGTGAGCGAGGTACTTGGCTTCGAATTGAAATGGATCGAGAAAAAGCTATTTGGGCCCAAATGAAAAAAGGACCAAAATTACCTATTATGTGGTTATTAATTGGTATGGGTTTAAGTGAAAAATATATATTTGGAAAAATTAATGACCCAAAATTGTTACTTTTCAATTTTACACGAGAAAAAAAATCCAAATTTACTTATGATTATCTGACTAAACCTGAACAAGTGTGGGAAGAAATTCATAATATGGTTTTTGTAAAAAAATTAAATGATCCAGATAAAACTATTGAATTAGGGCGTAAATGGTTATTTAAAAAATTTATGAATCCTCGTACTTATGATTTAGGGAGTGCTGGACGATTAGCTCTTAATAAAAAATTAAATGTTTCTATTAATTCATTAAATACTACATTAACGGCTCATGATGTTTTAGCAGCAACTGAGTATTTATTACAAGTTGAAAAAGGTGTGTATGGAATTGATGATATTGATCATTTAAAAAATCGTAAAGTTCGTACAGCTGGAGAATTAATTCAGATGCAATTTGGAATTGGATTATTGCGTTTAGAAAAGCATATTCGTGAAAAAATGAATGAAACAAGTTCATATTGGAATGTAAATGAAATTAATGATTCTCTTTCTTCAGATCAAAAAGAACGTGAACAAGTTACTGTATCTATTAATCAATTAATTAATAATAAAGCCGTTAACGGAGCGCTTAAAGAATTTTTTGGAACTAGTCCACTATCACAATTTATGGATCAAATTAATCCATTAGCAGAAATTACGCATAAACGTCGTTTAAGTTCTTTAGGACCCGGTGGTGTCACACGCGATACAGCAACATTAGCAATTCGTGGGATTCATCCGAGTCATTATGGACGAATTTGCCCAATTGAAACACCAGAAGGAAAAAACACAGGCTTAGTAAATTCTTTGACTGCCTTTGCGCGATTAAATGCAAAAGGTATTTTAGAAAGTCCTTTTTATAAAGTTTACCAAGGCCAAGTTCAAAAAGCTTTAGGTATGATTTATTTGTCTGCTGAACAAGAAGAAAGACTTAATGTTGGTGCAGGAGATTTAGATTTATCACCAACCGGCTTTTTATCAAAAGCTTCAATTCCAGCTCGAATTTCAGCTAATTTTACAAAAATTCGTCGTAATGACATTCAATTTCTTGCTGTCTCTCCCCTACAAATGATTTCGATTGCTACTTCTTTAATTCCATTTTTAGAACATGACGATGCAAACCGAGCTTTAATGGGTTCAAATATGCAACGTCAAGCTGTGCCTTTATTACGTCCGCAACGTCCTATTGTTGGAACAGGGCTAGAAACCCGTGTAGTTAGTGATTCTGGGCATGCTCTTCAAGCAAAAAAAAGTGGTTTCATTGCATCGGCAACTGGTAAAAGTATTACAATTTATAGTGTTAGAGGAATTTAACAGTTAACAAACTCTTTTTTTAATTTGGCTTTAGCTAAAGGGTAAAGCCAAAAGCGTTGCTCTTGGTGAAACTAAGAGTTTCACCAACAGTTGAAACTCTTGGTGAAACTCGTAATAATTTTTTAAGTCTACGTTTTTAATATTTTTCTAAATTTTAAAGTTTATAAAAAAATCTTTTAACATATGAAAGTAATTCCCCCACGTTCTTATTCAAATTTTCTTTCTAGTGAAGGCAATCTAACCCACCCAGTGTTAAAAAAAGAAATTAATTTACCAGCTATTGAGCTGAAAAAAATAGAACATCCTCTTGAGTCTTATCACCGTTCCAATCAAGATACGTGTTTAGTTCATCGACCAGCCGTCTTTGAAGGAGAATGGGTACATGAAGGGGATTTATTAGCAGATTCTGCTGCAAGTATTGGTGGGGAGTTATCTTTAGGTTGTAATATATTAATAGCTTATATGCCATGGGAAGGGTATAATTATGAGGATGCTATTTTAATTAGTGAAAAATTAGTCTATGATGATTTGTATACATCTATCCACTTAGAAAATTATGAATGTTCTATTCGTGAAACCAAAAATGGGATGGAGAGAGTTACTCGTGATATTCCTGATATTTCTCCAAATGAACTTAGTCATTTACAATCAAATGGATTAGCCAAACTAGGCAGTTGGGTTGAGGAAGGCGATATATTAGTTGGAAAAGTAACTCCAATAGCAAAAAAATTTGTTTCGGGTTATCAGAAATTACTTTTTTCAATTTTAGAAAAAGAGTTTATCCCAGCCCGTGATTCCTCTCTACGTGTTCCTAAAGGATTACGTGCTAAAGTTGTTGATATTCGCCCAAAAGGTAATGCTTCATTCAATAAACTCGATAATTCAGTTGAGACTCCTCCTGGAAGTTCACTCCAAATTTCATTAGCTGAAAGACGCAAAATTCAAGTTGGTGATAAAATGGCAGGACGTCACGGTAATAAAGGTATTGTTTCGCAAATTCTTCCACGTCAAGATATGCCATATTTACCTGACGGAACCCCTATTGATTTATTATTAAATCCTTTAGGAGTACCTTCGCGTATGAATGTGGGACAAATTTATGAATGTTTATTAGGCTTAGCAGGAAAATATTTAGGAGAACATTATAAAATCCTACCTTTTGATGAAATCTATGGGCCTGAAGCGTCGCGTTCTTTTGTTTATTCTAAACTCTATGAAGCTGGAAAAGAAACTGGATTGCATTGGATTTTTAATCCCAATTGTCCTGGGAAAATTCATCTATTTGATGGTCGAACTGGAGATCTCTATGACCAACCTGTAACAGTTGGTTATAGTTATATTTTAAAACTTGTTCATTTAGTTGATGATAAAATTCATGCTCGTTCCACAGGACCCTATGCTCTTGTTACACAACAACCTTTACGAGGACGTTCAAAATATGGCGGCCAACGATTAGGAGAAATGGAAGTTTGGGCTATTGAAGGTTATGGTGCAGCTTTTACTTTATTAGAAATGTTAACAATTAAATCCGATGATATGACAGGAAGAATGACATTATGGTCAAATATTATTTTAAAAAAAGATATTGCTATTGGAACACCTGAATCTTTTAAAGTTTTAGTATGTGAATTACAAGCATTATGTTTAGATATTGGCCTTTTTCGTTTAGATTCAAAAGGTTTCTTTCAACAAATTGACCATTTAGTAAAACTACCATAATTTTAAAGCTAAAGAGTAAAGCCCCACAGATTACTACGTAGTAGTAGTGTTAAAAAAGACTAGATTTATTTTTCAAATTTGTTAGAATTATATAAACACAAACAATACCTTTTTATTATTCATTCTTGTATTTTAAAAATTCTAAGAGAAGCTGCTTAAAAATTTTTTATGAGCAGTTTTGACGCCAAATTTAAGATTTAAAATTTAGGTTTATATGATCTTTTGTTTAAAAATAATGTTAATTTTAACCTCAAATTATGAAGATGTCAGTCTATAAACAGGGAATATTATTTTAGTATTGAGATAAATTATCTCAATACTAAAATAATAAAGGAAAAAATCAAAAGCAAATGCCTAAATATAATTTTTAGGAGAAATTTTCTTTTAATATAAAGAAAAGAAATTTAGAAAAGCCCATTGATTTTTAGCACTTAAAAAACCGTTTATATCATTTTTTTTACGCTTGGTTTTACTAAAGCTCAAAAGTTTCACCGATAGTTGAAACTTAAATTGTCTTTAATTGGCAATCTTTTTTCAGTGGAGAAACTAACAGGTTAGTTTCTCCACTGAAAATTCATTTTTTATAATAAAAACTAACTTATCTATTAAAATTTATTTGTTGCGTTTAAATTTGGCTTTAACTAAAGGGTAAAGCCAATGGTTCCCCCCTTTTTTCTATATTTACTCTTATTTGAAGAGTGTGTTTTAGAAAAAATCTTTTCCATTAATTTGAATTTCATTTGAAAAATCAAATTGTGTCTTTTTTTTGACAAGTAGTATTAAATTAAATCTTTATGAAAGAATCTCAAGAAAATTTAGTTTTCGAATGTGAAACAGGAAATTATCATACATTTTGTCCAATTAGTTGCGTTTCATGGCTTTACCAAAAAATTGAAGATAGCTTTTTTCTTGTAATTGGAACAAAAACATGCGGTTATTTTTTACAAAATGCAATGGGGGTTATGATTTTTGCTGAACCTCGTTATGCAATGGCTGAATTAGAAGAAAGTGATATTTCTGCACAATTAAATGACTATAAAGAATTAAAACGTTTATGTCTTCAAATTAAGCAAGATCGAAATCCAAGTGTTATTGTTTGGATTGGAACATGTACAACAGAAATTATTAAAATGGATTTAGAAGGAATTGCTCCTAAATTGGAGGCTGATATTGGTATTCCAATTATTGTAGCTAGAGCCAATGGTTTAGATTATGCTTTTACACAAGGTGAAGATACAGTATTAGCCGCTATGGCACAACGTTGTCCAGAAAAAACGCCAACAGATAAACCTGATCCATCATTAGTTTTATTTGGCTCTTTAACAAGTAATGTTGCTAGCCATTTAGCATTAGAATTAAAAAAACAAGGAATTCAAGTACAAGGTTGGTTACCTTCACCACGTTATGGGGATTTACCAGCTCTTGGCGAAGATGTTTATGTTGCGGGTGTAAATCCTTTTTTAAGTCGTACTGCAACAACTTTAATGCGTCGTCGTAAATGTAAATTAATTAGCGCTCCTTTTCCAATTGGACCAGATGGAACACGCGCATGGATTGAAGAAATTTCTTCTGTTTTTGGAATTGTTCCACACGGTTTAGAAGAACGTGAACAACAACTTTGGGAAAATCTTGAAGATCTTGTTTCATTAGTTCGTGGAAAATCAGTTTTTTTTATGGGAGATAATTTATTAGAAGTATCATTAGCTCGTTTTCTTATTCGTTGTGGAATGATTGTATATGAAATTGGTATTCCATACATGGATAAACGATTCCAAGCTGCTGAACTAGCACTTTTAGAAAAAACATGTTTAAAAATGAACGCTCCAATGCCACGTATTGTTGAAAAACCTGATAATTATTATCAAATTCAACGTATTCGTGAACTTCAACCTGATTTAACAATTACTGGAATGGCTCATGCAAATCCATTAGAAGCTCGTGGAATTACTACAAAATGGTCAGTAGAGTTTACTTTTGCCCAAATTCATGGTTTCACAAATGCGCGTGAGATTTTAGAATTAGTTACACGTCCATTACGTCGTCAAAAAAATATTCAAGAAAAAAGTCTTACTTTTGTTTAAATGCTTTGCTCTTGGTGTTAACACTGCGCGTAACACCAATGGCTACGCGCTTGGCTTTAGCTAAAGGGTAAAGCCAATGATTTTGCCGTTGGTGTTAACACTGCGCGTAACACCAACGGCTACGCGCTTGGCTTTAGCAGAAGAGTTTCATCAATAGGTGAAATTCTTAATTTTTAGTTTTTTCTATTGTTTTGATTTAGTTATTTAGTTTCACCAATATTGAAACTTTTGACTTTAGTAAAGCCAAGGGCTTTACTCCTAGCATTAGAAAAATTAAATAATATCTAGTGGGTAACGTCTAATAGTAAGATCAGTTAATAGTTGAAATAGTTGCGTTCTCTATTTTCTTGCGGTAAGATTAAAAATGTTCTAAAATTAAGATCTTAAATTTTACAAATACTAAAAAATCCTTTTTTTGATTTAGAGATGGAGAGATGGCTGAGTGGTCGAAAGCGGCTGATTGCTAATCCGTTGTATGGAGATTTCCATACCGAGGGTTCGAATCCCTCTCTCTCCGAAATTTTTTTGATTAAAACTTAAAAAATCTTAGCATGTCCACTCTTACAAAAGATTAATCTTATTATTTTCAAAAATTTCTAATCTATTTTTATGTCAAAGAATTAGATTTTAGATTTTTTACTATCTTTTTTCCTTTACAAAATAATAAAAATTATATATAATAACTATGGTTGTGTGCGACTCGAAAGACATAAATATATTTAACTACTAAAAATAAAATCGATTAGAAAATAAAATTCATTATTCCTGGATTTTTAAAACTTTAGCTTTTAGCTACATTTTTAAAACTAAAAGAAATAAAAATTTGATAGCTTTTTTCTATTAGTGTAGTTTGTAAAAAGAACGAAAGAAATTTTTTGAATCTGTTAAAAGGCTGATAATATTTTATAACTTAATTAAGTTATTTATTTTTTATGGAATTGTAATCAAAGCTGCATGACTAAGCTTTAATTTGATTTACTATTTTGTTAATATTCCTAAAGTAAAGCAGACTTTCTCCTCTTTTGGTTTAAATTTTTTATGAAACGAGAAAAAATTAGACTATTAATATTAATTAATAATCTAGTTAAGGATTCTCAAAAAGCAAAAACTTTTTATAAAAATATTAATTTTACTAAAAAATTAGAACTAATTTATAAAAAAGTTAAAGGTTTTATTCCTTAGATTTGGCTAACTTGAGAACTTCATTTATTTTTTTAGCTTTTTAATTAAAAAATTATCTGAATGGAGCTAAATGCAAAGAAACTTGCACGTTTAGTTCTAAAGACGGAAAGAATAGAAAAACAATCTGCCCGATCTACCTATCATTTTATTGATTTTTTTAACGGGAGGAATTATCATGAACCCAATCGTTGCTGCTGCATCTGTTATTGCTGCTGGATTAGCTGTTGGTCTTGCTGCTATTGGTCCTGGTATGGGACAAGGTACTGCTGCGGGTTACGCAGTAGAAGGTATTGCTAGACAACCTGAAGCTGAAGGTAAAATCCGTGGTGCTCTTTTATTAAGCTTTGCATTCATGGAATCGCTAACAATTTATGGTCTAGTAGTTGCTTTAGCTCTATTATTCGCTAACCCATTCGCAGGTTAATCAACTTCTCATCAATTTTTGATGTACGATAAGTTTATTTTATATAAACTTATCTTTATGTAAATAAAACTTTATTTAACTAATACTTAGATAAAGTTTTATTTATACTTGAATTCAAATTATACTTTTTATTCATTTAGCCTTACTCGTTAAATAAAAAGTACTAACTATCGTTAAAAGTTTTACTTTTGGCTGTAGCTAAAAGGTAAAGCTAATCGTTTTACCAATAGTTGAAACTCGTGACAAATTTCTTTTATAGAAAAACAAAAAATATTAATTAATATGTATTTTTTAATGTTTTTATAACACTTACTTAAAAATTTATTTTGAATTTCTGCCCGATAGGGTTCGCATCTAGCGGTTAGGTTTAAACAAATGACTTAAAATTTTCTTAAGTTATTCGGTTTTTATTAACTTAAACAGAGTTGTATATTTTTAACTCAAATGAATTAAAAATTAATTATTTATTAGATTTTTAAATAGAATGAAAAACAGTAATTAATTAACTTCATTAAAAACGTACTACAAAAATTTTCATTGATTTTAAAAATGATGTCTTTATCATTATTCACAGATCTTTCATTAGCTCATGGCGGTGGCTTTGGCTTTAATGGCAATATTCTTGAAACAAATATTATTAACTTAGCCGCTGTTGTTGGTATTGTTATTTCTTTTGTTGGAGGTAATCTAACACAATTATTAGAAGATCGTAAAAAAACAATCTTAAACAATTTAGAAGAAGCAAATCAACGTGCTCTTGAAGCTCAAGAACGTTTAAGTCAAGCGCGTGCTCAATTAGAGATTGCTCGTAAAAAAGCAAAAGAAATTCGTGAAGAAGGAATTCAAAAAGCAGCTCAAGAAATTAAATTTTGTGTTTCTCAACATGAAGAACGTATTGCTCTGTTAGATGAATTTAAACAAGAAACAATTTCGTTTTATCAACAAAAAGCTTTTAAACAAGCTTATGTTTATTTAATTTCTCGTATTATGACTCGTGTACGCGAACGTCTAAATACTGGTTTAGATGCTTCTGCACATGTAGTTGTGAATAATTATTATGTGTCACGTTTTACGGACTACGCAGCTCGTAAATAAATAGTTTGTTATAATTAATAGTCTTGGCGTTAGTCTTTTGCATAACGCCAATGGCTACATTTTTAAATTGAATTTTTTTTTAGTTAAAGAGTAAAACCAATAGTTTTATTCTTGGTTTGAGTAAAGCTAAGAGGAATTCCTATAATAAAAACTGCAAATGGTTGGTTGTAAATGGTAACTGTGTGGTTTAGTGTTGTAATGTAGGTTGTAAACTTAGCATTAGGATTGCGTGTAACACCAACGGTAAATTCTTGCTTATTGTTCGCTAAAGAATAAAGCTTTTGAAATGAGTTAGTTATTAAAAAATTATTATTAAAAAGTGAATTACCCACTTTGACTTGCGTCAAAGTGAATAATGATTCCAAACGGTAAACCGTTTAGTAACGACCCTAAAATTAGTTTAAAAAATTAAGCTAAGTCTAATGGGAAGTTGTGAGCGTTACGTTCGTGCATAACTTCCATACCTAAGTTAGCGCGGTTGATGATGTCAGCCCAAGTGTTTAATACGCGACCTTGTGAGTCAACAACTGATTGGTTGAAGTTTAAACCGTTTAAGTTGAAAGCCATAGTTGATAAACCTAAAGCAGTGAACCAAATACCGATAACTGGCCAAGCAGCTAAGAAGAAGTGTAAAGAGCGAGAGTTGTTGAATGAAGCGTATTGGAAGATTAAACGACCAAAGTAACCGTGTGCAGCAACAATGTTGTAAGTTTCTTCTTCTTGTCCGAATTTGTAACCAGCGTTAGCTGATTCGTTTTCAGTAGTTTCACGGATTAAAGATGAAGTAACTAATGAACCGTGCATAGCAGAGAATAAAGAACCACCGAATACACCAGCAACACCTAACATGTGGAATGGGTGCATAAGGATGTTGTGTTCAGCTTGGAATACGATCATGAAGTTGAAAGTACCAGAAATACCTAAAGGCATACCGTCAGAGAATGAACCTTGTCCGATTGGGTAAATGATAAATACAGCAGTTGCAGCAGCAACTGGAGCTGAGTAAGCTACAGCGATCCAAGGACGCATACCTAAACGGTATGATAATTCCCATTCACGACCCATATAACAACAAATACCTAAGAAGAAGTGGCATACAATTAATTGGTAAGGACCACCGTTGTATAACCATTCGTCAATAGAAGCTGCTTCCCAAATTGGGTAGAAGTGTAAACCAATCGCGTTAGAAGTTGGGATTACAGCACCTGAAATGATGTTGTTTCCGTAAAGTAATGATCCAGAAACTGGTTCACGGATACCGTCGATGTCAACAGGCGGAGCTGCAACGAAAGCGATAATGAATACAGAAGCTGCTGTTAATAAACATGGGATCATGATTACACCGAACCAACCTACGTAAAGACGGTTTTCAGTTGATGTAATAAAATCACAGAAACGAGCCCACAGGCTTGAATTTTCACGACGTTCTAAAATAGCTGTCATAATAAAGAAGAGATAATAATTTTAAATTGTTTCTCCGAAAAACAAGTATTGTTTTTAAATATTTGCATATTTAAAGTCAAGTGTTTTGTTAATTAGATAGTTTAGCAAAGTTGTCCTTTATTCCCTCAGTGTTTTTGTCTAATTTGAAATTTTTAATTCAAGAGTTTCAACTGTTGGTGAAACTCTTAGTTTCACCAAGAGCAAGGCTTTTGAGCTTTACTCCTTAGCTAAAGCTCAAGCGCGTAGCCGTTGGTGTTACGCGCAGTGTTAACACCAAGAGTTTCAACTGTTGGTGAAACTCTTAGTTTCACCAAGGGTAAAACCGTTGGCTTTACCCTTTAGCTAAAGCCAAGAACAAAGCTCAAGGGCTTAGCCGTTTTAAGTTTTTTAAAAGCGTGTGACGTACCTCAAATTGTTCTTGCTATATGAACATCAAAACTTTAAAAAGAGGATATTTTTCTTGACATTTTTCGTTATTTTCATAGATCACAGAACAATTCTTTTGTGATCCGCGAGTCATTTTTCAAGGACTGGCTAACTTAAATATTTCAATCTGCTTAATCACTTTAATGAACTTAAATTAGGCTAAATAAACTCAAATTTGGCTTTTGCGCTCTCTGGGCCGCGCATCTCGGGCCCTTAGTCACACATCACAACGTCTTTTTACATTGTGACGTGTGACTATAATAATTTTGCGTTATTAAAAAAATGAGTAAAGTTAATAATTTAACATTAATCTTCTATATTTATTATCAAAAATTCTAAAACATAAGTTCAATTAAGTCTCTTATTTAATGGTTTGCTGGTTGAATTTATTATTGAACTTTAGATAAAAGTTAAAGCAAATCGTTGGTAAAAGTCTCGGAAATTTAAAAAAAGATAAAAAAGAAGAAATCTAGGTAGTAAAAACTGTTTAAAATTTACTATTGGAATAAAAGCAAAGTTGACAAAAAAAAGTGAACTGGTAAATTTAGAAGTAGGAAATGTTCTAAAAACACTTAAATTCAAGAGTTTCAACTGTTGGTAAAACTCTTAGTTTCACCAAGAGCAAAGCTTTTGAGCTTTACTCTTTAGCTAAAGCTCAAATTAACTGAATTAAGATTAAAAAATATTTATGGAGAGTTTGATCCTGGCTCAGGTTGAACGCTGGCAGCATGCTTAACACATGCAAGTTGAACGAGATTGAAGATTTTTCGCAAGAAAGAACTTTAGTTGCAGTAGCGAACGGGTGAGGAACACGTAAGAATCTACCTTTTGGAGGGGGATAACATTGGGAAACCGCTGCTAATACCCCATAATGCTGAGGAGCTAAAGATGGAAACATCACCAAGAGAGGAGCTTGCGTCTGATTAGCTAGTTGGTGAGGTAACTGCTCACCAAGGCAACGATCAGTAGCTGGTCTGAGAGGATGATCAGCCACACTGGGACTGAGACACGGCCCAGACTCCTACGGGAGGCAGCAGTGAGGAATTTTCCGCAATGGGCGAAAGCCTGACGGAGCAATGCCGCGTGGAGGAAGAAGGTCCGTGGATTGTAAACTCCTTTTCTCAGGGAAGAATAAATGACTGTACCTGAGGAATAAGCACCGGCCAACTCTGTGCCAGCAGCCGCGGTAAGACAGAGGGTGCAAGCGTTAACCGGAATGATTGGGTGTAAAGCGTCTGTAGGTGGTTTCGGAAGTCGAATGTCAAATCCCAGGGCTCAACCCTGGACCGGCATTCGAGAACTCCGAGACTTGAGTATGGTAGGGGCAAAGGGAATTCCCTGTTTAGAGGTGAAATTCATAGAGATAGGGAAGAACACCAGTGGCGAAGGCGCTTTGCTGGGCCAAAACTGACACTGAGAGACGAAAGCTAAGGGAGCAAATAGGATTAGATACCCTAGTAGTCTTAGCCGTAAACGATGGATACTAGATGCTGCCAAAAGCGGTGTCGTAGCTAACGCGTTAAGTATCCCACCTGGGGAGTACGGACGCAAGTCTGAAACTCAAAGGAATTGACGGGGGCCCGCACAAGCAGTAAAGAATACTCCAGAATCTGCTGCGCCGAAAAGTAATTTTCGGTAGTCTTTAAATGCAAACGGGTCCTTTTTTATAATATGCAGCCTGTTAAGGTAGGCCATCTCCAGCTCATAACGGTGAAAACCTAACGCTAATTTTATTTTTAGCAATGGCAATACCGTGGGAATCAAGAGTAAAGCTTTTTACTCTTGACCCGTAACGACTGACTCGTCCCAGAATTCTGGGAGTTTCTTCTAAAAAATAGAAAAAATAATGAGAAGAATGGTTAAAATCTTAACTAAATTAGTGAAAGATTTCATTCACACGCTGGCCCTTTTTGCAGATTTTTCGTAAAAAAGGTGAAGGTATAGTCTAATCCTTATAAAAAGATAAGGTATTTCCATTTAATAATGGGATTATGGGGTTTAATTCGATGCAACGCGAAGAACCTTACCAAGATTTGACATGCTGAAAATCTTTCAGAAATGGAAGAGTGCCTGAAAAGGAATTTAGACACAGGTGGTGCATGGCTGTCGTCAGCTCGTGCCGTAAACATTTTGCGGCTAGCACAAAGAAATTTCGCTAGAAAAAAACTTAGCTCAAACGGTGGAACCTAAAGCATTTAAGCCAAGGTAATACCGTAGGTAGTAAGTTTTTAATTAATTAAAAACTTACCCCTCTAACGACTCAACGCTAAGCTCTTCAAACTAAAAAATTGAAGATGATGGTATAGTCTGATTCTGTGAGAAATTGCAGGCCGAGAAATTCTTGAGCTTTAGCTAAAGAATAAAGTTCAAAAACTTTGTTCTTGATAAATTCAGGTTTTTCATAAGCATTTAACGTAATGAAGGTGTTTGGTTAAGTCCAGCAACGAGCGCAACCCTTGTCTTTAGTTATTGAAATAGTTTACTATTTCCGTCTAAAGAGACTGCCGGTGTAAGCTGGAGGAAGGTGAGGATGACGTCAAGTCAGCATGCCCCTTACATCTTGGGCGACACCCGTAATACAATGGTTAGGACAATCAGAAGCGATCTCGCGAGAGCTAGCGAATCTGCTAAACCTTAACCTCAGTTCGGATTGTAGGCTGCAACTCGCCTGCATGAAGCCGGAATTGCTAGTAATCGCCAGTCAGCCATATGGCGGTGAATACGTTCCCGGGCCTTGTACACACCGCCCGTCACATAGAGAAAGGAGATCACTAGCGAAGTGGCCTAGTTTAACCTGCAAAGGAGAACAGCTCCGACCTAGGGGTTTCTAATTTCTATGAAGTCGTAACAAGGTAGGGCTACCGGAAGGTGGCCCTGGATCACCTCCTTCTTAAGGAAAATATAAAGAGCAAAGCTTCGCGCTATTGCTCTAAAAAATAAATGTAATAAATTGGGAAATTTTAGCTTTCGTTTTTACTAAAACTAAAATTTCTCACTTATTCATTTACTTTTGTTGCTAATTACAACAAAACAAATTTAGCATTCAGCATTCAAATTTGATCGCATTTTGCGATTCTAAAATAAATTCTCGGTGGGCTATTAGCTCAGGTGGTCAGAGCGCACCCCTGATAAGGGTGAGGTCGCTGGTTCAAGTCCAGCATAGCCCAACCAGAGAAAACATATTGAAAAGCGTAAGCAATTTCAATGAATTATTTCTTGGTAAAACTATGAGTTTCACCAATAGTTGAAACTCTTGGCTTTAGCTAAAGAGTAATTTACTCTTAGCTTTCGTTTATCCAATCGAAAATTTCACATTTCGGTGGGGGGTATAGCTCAGTTGGTAGAGCGCTGCCTTTGCAAGGCAGATGCCAGCGGTTCGAATCCGCTTACCTCCAACCTAAACAAAAATGAGGATTTTCAAGAATAAACAAAGTTATTTATTAGTAGCCAAGAAAAGGTCAAAAGAATTAAGGCGAACGGTGGAGACCTAGGTACTCAGAGACGATGAAGGGCGCAGATACCGGCGAAACGCTTCGGGGAGCTGGCAACAAGCTTTGATCCGAAGATCCCCGAATAGGGCAACCTTAAAAACTTTTTCATGAATTCATAGTGAAGAAAGAGGCAACCCAGTGAATTGAAACATCTTAGTAGCTGGTGGAAAAGAAAGCAAACGCGATTCCCTTAGTAGCGGCGAGCGAAAGGGGAACAGCCTAAACCGTTTCTTTGAAGCGGTGTAGTGGGAAGACACGAAAAAAAATATTATTGTTTGAATAGTTTAGAAATAAACTAGAGTATTAGACGAAGCAGCTGAATCCTGCACCATAGAGGGTGAAAGTCCCGTAGTCAAAAGCTTAAAACTGTGTCAAATCCCGAGTAGCATGGGGCACGTGAAATCCCGTGTGAATCTGCGAGGACCACCTCGTAAGGCTAAATACTCCTGAGTGACCGATAGCGAAATAGTACTGTGAAGGAAAGGTTAAAAGAACCCCCGTTGGGGAGTGAAATAGAACATGAAACCGTTCGCTGACAAGCAGTGGGAGGATTTTTGAATCTGACCGCGTGCCTGTTGAAGAATGAGCCGGCGACTTATAGGGAGTGGCATGGTTAAGGAATAAAATCCGGAGCCTAAGCGAAAGCGAGTCTGAATAGGGCGAATTCGTCACTTCTTATGGACCCGAACCCTGGTGATCTAATGATGGTCAGGATGAAGCTTGGGTAACACCTAGTGGAGGTCCGAACTCACCGATGTTGAAAAATCGGGAGATGAGCTGTCATTAGTTGGAGAAATTTCAATCGAACCAGGAGCTAGCTGGATCTCTCCGAAATGCGTTGAGGCGCAGCGGTAACGATGAGCTGCCTTAAGGGTAAAGCACTGTTTCGATACGGGCTGCGAAAGCGGTACCAAGTCGTGGCAAACTTAGAATATTAGGTATAGCCTTCCGTTAACCAGTGAGACTTGGGGAGATAAGTTCCTATGTCAAGAGGGAAACAGCCCAGATCACCAGCTAAGGCCCCTAAATGGCCGCTAAGTGGAAAAGGATGTGAGAATGCTTAAACAACCAGGAGGTTTGCTTAGAAGCAGCCACCCTTGAAAGAGTGCGTAATAGCTCACTGGTAAAGCGTTCTTGCGCCGACAATGGCCGGGACTAAGCGGCCTGCCGAAGCTGTGAGATTTTTTATTTAAAAAATCGGTAGGAGAGCGTTCCGCTGAGGGTGAAGCTTTTTTGGAAAAAAGGGTGGACAAAGCGGAAGTGAGAATGTCGGCTTGAGTAACGAAAACATTGGTGAGAATCCAATGCCCCGAAAACCTAAGGGTTCCTCCACAAGGTTCGTCCGTGGGGGGTGAGTCAGGACCTAAGACCAGGCCAAATGGCGTCGTCGATGGAAAACAGGTTAATATTCCTGTACGTTTGAATATGGGAACCGAGGGACGGAGGAGGCTAAACTAGAACTGTTTATGGATTGCAGTGGAAATGTCCAAGATGTTGATAGATTGAACAAAAACAATTTAGAGTCAAGGCATGATCCCGTTTCTTTTTTTCGGAAAAGAGACGCTAGTGATGTCACACTTCCAAGAAAAGCTCGAACACCTCTCTTTTGAGATAAAACATATTCATTCCCTGTACCTGAAACCGACACAGGTAGGCAGGTAGAGAATACCTAGGGGCGCGAGAGAACTCTCTCTAAGGAACTCGGCAAACTGGCCCCGTAACTTCGGAAGAAGGGGCGCCCTCATTTCTTGAGGGTCGCAGTGACCAGGCCCAGGCGACTGTTTACCAAAAACACAGGTCTCCGCAAAGTCGTAAGACAATATATGGGGGCTGACGCCTGCCCAGTGCCGGAAGGTGAAGGAAGTTGGTTATTCCTTTGGAAGAAGCTGACGACCGAAGCCCCGGTGAACGGCGGCCGTAACTATAACGGTCCTAAGGTTAAAAGCTAGCCTTAGTAAAACTAAACTATATGCTGGAAACTCCTCATAGTAAAATACTAACAGCTTTTTTAAAGGCTTGTACAGCTAGACCATACTCATCAATTTGTTAGTTTTTTCTCTGCAGTTTTACTGCTAATATAAAAAAGTTAGTCAACAATTGATAGTGAAAATTGGCTAGACAAGGGGACAATCAGCAGGGAAGACTTGTTTTAAGACTAAATCACCAAGAGCAAAGCTTTTGGCTTTACTCTTCTGCTAAAGCCAACAGTTTCGACTGTTAATGATAAAATTGTTAAGTCTATACTTATAGAATTAACATACAAGAACCCTCAGAGACTATACGTTTGGGGATATGTTGACGAAAAAAAATTATTTATAAACATAGAAGGAAATTATTAAATATGACAACAAAACTTAATCCACAATGGATTGTAGGATTCGTAGATGGCGAAGGATGTTTTAATCTCGACGCTCATATCAAAAAAGATATGAAATGGAAAGTGCAAATTCAACCTGAATTTACAGTAGTACAAAATGAAATAGATCTTCAAATCCTTTATGCTTTAAAAGAGTATTTTGGATGTGGAACCGTTACTGTAAATCGTACAGATAAATCAGGAACGCGTTGGCAATTTCGAGTAAAATCAATAACGGAATTAACAGAAAAAATTATTCCTTTTTTTGAAGAACACTCGTTAAAAACAAAAAAGAAGATTGAATTTCAATCTTTTCGTACTATTTGTCTTCAAATGAAAGCTAAATATCATCTAAATTCCTTAAAAAACTTTTTAGAAATTGTAGATCAAGGAACTCAACTAAGAGTTCGTTTACATCCTAAAGCAAAATCTACTAAATCGACTAAACTTGATGAACAGATAGCATGTTTAAAAGAAGACCTTCGTTTAAATTCTAATTTATAATCCGTCAAAAATCTAAGATAGAGTCCAGCTCTCCCACAATAAATTTAGTGGATTCTAAACTCTGTTGCTAAAGCTAAGTTTAGAAATTTGAAAGAAGAGAGGTTAACTGAGCGAAATTCCTTGTCGAGTAAGTTTCGACCTGCACGAAAGGCGTAACGATCTGGGCGCTGTCTCGGAGAGAGACTCGGTGAAATAGACTTGTCCGTGAAGATGCGGACTACTTATACCAGGACAGAAAGACCCTATGAAGCTTCACTGTAGCCTGAAATTGGGTTCGGGCTTTTCTTGCGCAGTCTAGGTGGGAGGCGTTGAAGGTTTTCTTCCGGGAAAATTGGAGCCAAAATTGAGAGACCACTCTGGAAGAGCTAGAATCCTAATGGTGATCCTTGAATCAGGACACTTGACAGTTTCAGGCGGGCAGTTTGTTTGGGGCGAACGCCTCATAAAAGGTAACTGAGGTGTGCAAAGGTTCTCTCAGTCTGGACGGAAATCAGATGGTGAGTGTATATGCAGAAGAGAGCTTGACTGCAAGACCTACAAGTCGAGCAGGGGCGAAAGCCGGCATAAGTGATCCGACGATGCCGCGTGGAAGGGTCGTCGCTCAACGGATAAAAGTTACTCTAGGGATAACAGGCTAATCTTGCCAGAGAGTTCATATCGACGGCAAGGTTTGGCACCTTAACATTTGGGGTCTCGCAGTAGTAATACTGCGATGTCAATCTAGCTATATGCTGGAACGTTCGTCCATTCAATTGGTGTAGATGTTTTGGTACTAACGAAGGCTTTAGCTTTTGTTAGTGAAAATTCAAAACTGCGAATAATCAGCAGGGAAGACCACTGGTTTAATTAACTATGTCCCCTCAACGACTACACGCTGGACAACCATTATTGGTTGATGATATAGTCTGATCTATATAGCGATATATAGAGTAATTCGTATTAAAAAAATACAATTACTGAAATAACTTTAATTGATTGTCATATTAAATGACATTAAAAAACTCTCTAATTAAACAAAAAACTTTAAACAACATTCCTTATGAAATTACTTCAACAACAAAAAGATTTATTAATTGGTACATTGTTAGGTGACGGAAATTTACAAACAGAAACTTCTGGTCGAACTTGGCGTTATCGCGCTTTACATAAAGCTGAACATAAAGAATATTTATTTGACAAATATTCAGCGTTACAACCATTATGTGAAAGTCCTCCAATTTATGCTGAAATTGTTGATTCACGAACTAATAAATTATGTAAAAGATGGTATTTTAATACCACTGTAAATGATAGTTTACGACATTACGGAAACCTATTTTATTCTTTTGATCCAAAAACAAATACATTCGTTAAAAATGTACCTAAAAATATTGAACTTTTCTTAACTCCGAGAGCAATTGCTTATTGGTATATGGACGACGGAAGTTTAAAATGGTTAGGAAAATCTAATGCTATGAGAATTTGTACTGAATCATTCAGTAAAGAAGGATTATTTCGTTTGCAAACTGCGTTGAAAAATAGGTTTAATTTAGAGACAAGCTTAGTTAAAAAAACTAATGAAGGTGTTCTCGTTGGTTATCGAATTGCAATTAATGAACAAAATTCATCTAATTTCAGAGAAATTATTCGACCATACCTAGTTGAATGTATGAAATATAAAGTTTCAGACGGTAATAAAAGCCATTTGTAGACTTACTTTTATTATTTATTCAATAGTTTTACTAAAATTTTGGCTTTAGCAAACAAGCTGTAGCTTGTGTTTATCAAAAGTTATTTTTAACATATATGCGATGTCGGCTCTTCCTATCCTGGGGCGGTAGTACGTCCCAAGGGTTGGGCTGTTCGCCCATTAAAAGGGAACGTGAGCTGGGTTCAGAACGTCGTGAGACAGTTCGGTCCATATCCGGTATAAGCGCAAGAGTATTGAAGGGAGCCTTCTATAGTACGAGAGGACCTAGAAGGATGAACCTATGGTATACCTGTTCTTTCTCCAGAAGGAAACGCAGGGTAGCTACGTTCAGAGCGAATTACTGCTGAAAGCATCTAAGTAGGAAGTCCACCCTAAGATGAATACTCTCCATTAGGCCGCAGCCAGACTAGCTGATTGATAGGTTCCAAGTCTAAGACTAGTAATAGTTTCAGCTGAGGAATACTAAAGGCCGATTGATTTTGACCTAATAAATATTGAATGGTTACTTAGTAACCATTCATTCCTTTACACTCCAGAGCTAGGCTCTGCAGATATATCCTGGTGATTCATACTGCGTTGGTCCCACACCAATCCATCTCGAACTTGGTTGTGAAACGATGCAGGGGCAAGAAGAACTTTTAGGGAGACTTACTGGAATCTCTTGCCTATTGCCAGGGTGACTTATTTAAAATTATTTATAAATGTTACTCTAGTATTTTTGTTATATAATTATCTATAATTAAATTGAATATATTAAATTCAATAATTTCTTTTACTTTTTTAGTTGAACAAATAATATTGATATTTATTCAATAGTTAAAAGTCCTAGTGTTAACACTGCGTGTAACACCATCAGCTACGCGCATAGTGAAACTAAGAGTTTCACCATAGGTGGCACTCATGGCGTTAGCATTGCGCGTAACGCGCAGTACTAGAGTCAAAAGCTTTGCTGTTGGCTTTAGCTAAAGAAGCCATCGGCTTTGCTCATGAACAAAATAGTAAAACTATTTTGTTATAATAAAATTGCTTTTGCAATTTTATTCATGGTGAAACTAAGAGTTTCACCATAGGTGGAACTCATGGCTTTAGCTAAAGAGTAAAGCCATCGGCTTTGCTCATGTATTGTGTAATGCAAGACTGACTTTCGGCATAAAAATAAAAAATTTTGTGTAACTAAGTAAGGAAATAATTTTAAGGCTCTATTTCCAAACAATAAAATCTCTAAAAAGAGTATATTCTATAATAATTATTATTAAATAAAATATTTTTTATTTTCACATTCAACCTTAAAGTAGACTGAATATGAAAATAAAAAATAAGAAACGTCTAAATATTAAGCAACTTTAACTTTTGCTCCAGCTTCTTGTAATTGTTGTTTAGCTGTTTCTGCTTCTTCTTTAGAAACACCTTCTTTAAGTGTTTTTGGTAATGTTGCAGTAAAATCTTTAACTTGGTTAACGGCAATATTTGCAATTGAACGTACAACTTTGTAAACAGCAACTTTTTTATCTGCTGGAATTTCTTCTAAGATAACATCAAATGTTGTTTTTTCTTCTTGTTTTGGAGCAGCTTCACCACCACCGGCAGCAGCTGGTGCCATCATAACAGCAGCACCTGCTGATACTGAAGCATCTACTCCAAATGTTTCTTCAATTTTAGAAACTAATTCAGAAGCTTCTAAAAGTGTTAGAGTTTTTAATTTTTCAATGATTTCGTTTACGTTTGACATAGTAAAGTTGTTTTGTTTTTTCAGGTAAATACTACCTAAATTACGAGAATTTGTAACTAACTGCAAAAAATTTCATAAGGATTTTATAAATATAACATAAAATTTAAATAAAAACTGTTTTTTCCTTTTTGAGAAAATAATATTTATTCAATCATAGCATGATAAGTAGCAACTGTGGCTGGAGAAGCACGGTTTAAATGACGGAAAATTAAATATTTAAATAATACATCTAATAAAACTGGTAAAGTAGCAACCATTAAGAAAATTGATGTTTGACTTTCGGGTAATCCATAATGATGAAAAACAAATTGGAAGAAAAATTCCCAAATATTGGGTGAGTGATAACCTACTAATAAATCTGTTAAAAATAATATTAATAACGATTTTTTACTATCATCTAAACCAAAAAAAACTTCCGATAAGAATGATTTTGTAATATTAATTTGAATTTCCAGTTTGGAAAATAAAAATAATAAACTTAAAAGACTAATCAAATCAGCAAAAAAATTAGTAATAGCTTCAATACTATGTTCATTATAATGGATAGCTAATTCAGTAATTTTTTCTTTTAAACGTTCTTCAAAAATAATGACTTGTGAATCAGTTGAAACGGATTTTCCTAAATTTTTTGCGGAAATCGCTGTTAAAGAAGTTTCAATATGAGGAGCAGTTATTAAAGATTCAAAATAAATTTTCTCTTCAAATTGTTGAATTTCAATAAAAGCTTCTTTTTGTTGATAAGAATTTAAAAAAATTTCAGGTTGTTGTGTATTCCAATAATATTCAACAACGGGTTGTACAAAATAAGTACGCGATATAATGTTAATGAGTGTTGGTACACAAATTAAAAGAAAAACACATTTAATAGTAGTTAAAAATAAATAACGATAAAAACGATATTCTTGCAACACTAATTTCTCAACATCAAAAAAAAGTTGTTTTAAGAAACGATCAAAAACTCGATTAAATGAACGTGGAAAAAGACCAATTTCTTCATAACTAATTGAAACGACTTGTTGTTTCGAACCTCCGGAATTCGAAGCATTCATTTTTTTATTGTCATCTCCACTGTTTTGAAGATTGGCAAAAGGATTAAACATAATAAAAAAAATGAAAATAAAAAATAAATATTATTAGCTGCATTTTCAAGGACTATTTTCAAAAAACATGGAAAAACTTTAGCTAAAGCCAACATCAAAGCTTTTGACTTTAGTACTGCGCGTTACGCGCGAGGCTTTACTCTTTAGCTAACGCCCTGTTTTGAAAATAAGTTTTTACTAAATATATTTTCATTAAAATAAATTGTGTAAAGAAATAAAAAGTCGATTTAATTAACGAATAAAATTCACAAACAAAATTTTATCTGATTTTTAACTAAACGAGCTTTAAAAAAATTCTATGATTTTAATCTAAACATACGGCATTTTCTAATAAAGAGATAATTTTTAATTATTATTATAAGTCATTTACTACAACTCTGATTCATTGAAAACAGAATTGTAGTACTTAAAAATATTTTTATTTAATTAGTCAATCCCTTTACCTGGATTACGAGCAGGGTCATTTGATAAGAAACCAAAAATAAATAAAAATACGAAGAAAGTTACCACAGTATAAACAAAAATTTTAAGTGTTAACATGCGTAGAAAATAAAAAGCGGTATTTTTTCATTGTTTTATATATACAAAGTAATAATAAATTCAACTTTATTTAAATAGAAAAATAGATGAATTTAGCAAAGAAATAAAGCCTAGCGGGTAATACACAGTACTAGTGTTAAAAACTTTGCTCAGTGGTGAAACTAATGAGTTTTACCAATTAGTTGAAACTCATTGTTATTCTATTATAACATAATAGAAATAAATAATATTTTTAATATTTGTAAAAATTTTAGTATAACTTGTTAGCTTTTGTTTTTAACTAAAGCCAAAATTGAAACTTTTGACGTTATAATTGCTCGTAACGTCAACGTCTACGACCTTGGCTTTAGTTAAGATAACTTATTCTATTGATTTAAGAAGATAGTTCTTAAAGTAATCGTTTAAAAAAAGTTAACAATTGAAGAAAGAAACTTAAGAATTATTTAGCTGTTGCTTTAAATTCTTGTAAGTATTCTTGAATAGCTTGTTTTAATAAGCCTTCTGCTTCTGGAGTAAATGTTTGAGTTGCACGAAGAATTTCACCAAATTTAGCGTGTTTTGTACTTAAATAGTTACGTAAACCTGCTAAGAATGGACGAACTTCAGCTACTGCTAGTTTATCTAAGAAACCATTTGTTCCAGTATAAATACTAGAAATTTGATCTTCTAAAGATAATGGAGAAGATTGTGGTTGTTTTAAAATTTCACGTAAACGTGCACCACGAGCTAATTGGTTTTGTGTAGCTTGGTCTAAGTCAGAAGAGAATTGAGAGAATGCTTCTAATTCAGCAAATTGAGCTAATTCTAATTTTAATTTACCAGCAACTTGTTTCATAGCTTTTGGTTGAGCAGCAGATCCTACACGAGAAACTGAAATACCAACGTTAATAGCTGGACGAACACCTGAGTTAAATAAATCACCAGATAAGAAAATTTGTCCATCTGTAATTGAAATTACATTTGTTGGAATATAAGCAGATACGTCACCCTCTTGAGTTTCAATAACAGGTAATGCAGTCATACTACCTTGACCTAATGCATCACTTAATTTTGCTGCACGCTCTAAAAGACGAGAGTGTAAGTAGAATACGTCACCTGGGTAAGCTTCACGTCCTGGTGGACGGCGTAATAATAAAGACATTTCACGGTATGCTTGCGCTTGTTTTGATAAATCGTCATAAATTGTTAATGTTGGACGAGCTGTATACATGAAATGTTCTGCTAATGTAGCACCTGTGTAAGGAGCTAAATATTGTAATGTTGATGGTTCATTCGCATTGGCCATAACAATAATTGTATAGTCTAATGCACCACGTTCTTTTAGTGTATTTAATACTTGGGCTACTGAAGAAGCTTTTTGACCAATAGCAACATACAAGACGAGTCGACGACCTCTGTTACCAGCGGCCGCCTCTCTTCCGAAACCGTGCATGATAGTTTCCCATCACACGGCTACTCAGCAAAATGTCTCCCCGTCAAATAGAGATTCAAGTTGTTTCTTTGTTCTTTAAAGACCCATCTGTACGTGTCTTCTCATCATGGCAGTGGCGGTGAAGTAATTGTAGATTTGTGTATTTATCGGGCCCTCCAAGCGTTTTAGGAATAATATGGTCAACTTCGAGTGCGTCGCCGTCTTCGAAGAAGAGTTTGCACCATGTGCAGCGTCCTTTTTGTGCCTTCAGGAGTTTTGCTACCGATTTGCTAAGGCCTGGAGCTTGACCTCTACGGGTTGCCCAGTATAGATCTTCGCCATCATAAGGACTGGCTTCTCCTTTTACTTTCGTATATTCTTGTATACTTTCTGCGTGTTCTAAGTACGTCTTAAGGAGAGGTCCATTCACGAGGCCAAACGCCCATTTTCTAGAGCCGACCGTCAGCCAGAGCTTGCTGGCTGCTTTACTGCGGCCCTTGTGCGTTGCTTTACCCCATTTACGTAATTTTAAATAAATTAGATAATCCAGCTTTTGTAAGATTGTTTGGGAAGAGGCATCCGAAAGAGCAAAATATCTTGCCCATCCGGTTACAATCTTATTTAATTTGAGGATTAGGTCTCTTTGAGACAGATTACGGCCTCTATGGATTATGCCTTTGATAACGTTCATATGCGCCTGTATTTTCTCTTTTGAAGGAACTACTATAGTGCGGTATCCCAGAGGGACCCCTTGACCGTTATGCGCACTTTTATATTTAGAGCGGAACTGACGAATGGTGAAGCCAAGGAAGTTAAAGCCAGGTTTTTCGCGATTGAATTCAATTACTTCTTCGGCCGATAGCTCAAGGGTGTGGGTGAAACGAGTCTTTTCCACACTTAGGCTAAGGCCTATTTCTTCAAGGAATGTTGCAATTACCTTGCTGCATGCCTGGACTGTTTCCTTGTTATGGTGCATTATCACGAAGTCATCAGCGTATCGAATTAACGATACAGCCGCCCTACGATCTCGTATATTAACTGATCCCCCACTTGGGTAAACATCTGGAATCGTTTGAACAAAGTCTTTGATTCTGGTTTCCATTCCGTGCAGGGCGATATTAGCTAATAGCGGGGATATCACTCCCCCTTGGGGTGTACCTTCATCAGTGTTCGAAAATACATTTTCGTCAAGCACCCCACATTTTAACCACTCCTTAATTTGCTCGCGTATACCGCCGGAATATCCTAGCTTGTCCAATAAAGCTGAGTGACTAATTTTGTCGAAGCACTTCCTAATGTCCGCATCAAGTACGTACTTCGAGCGTTTCTGAACACTAATTAGTATAGCTTTTACGGCATCATGGCAATTTCTGCCTGGGACGGAAGCCGTAACTATTAGGTTCGAATTTAGCTTCCCATTCAGGTTCTATTGCCAGTTTGAGCAGCGCCTGTAGCGCGCGATCCTTAATAGTGGGAATGCCTAGCGGACGTTTTTCCTCCTTCCCCGGTTTTGGGACCCAAACTCTAAGTAAAGGCGATGCCTTTGTTGGGAAGCGTAGCGAAAGCGCGAGATTGTAACGACCGGCTTTATTTAGTAGCTTTACTCCATCCACACCTGCCGTTTTCTTGCCTTGATTATCCTGGGTTACCCTACGCACTGCAATTACTTTGGCTTGCCATGAGCACGTTAATACTTTTTGAAGTTTTCTGACTTCTCGAACATTTCCACTTTTTGAATTTGAGTAGATTCTCTTTTGCAACTTTAGGACGTACATTTGAGCCGAAGCCCAGTTGATACCTTCCCATCCTTCTAGAACTGTGTCCTTTGATTTAGGCATATATATTGGCTACTTAAGCCTACTCAGTAACATTGCTGCGTCCCACGTCAGCATATCTCGGGCATTACACCCATCCCTTTTCCGGCGTTACTCGCTAATTCGAGTTGAGCATTGGCTTTTTAGGACATCTTACTCCCGACACTCCATAAAGGTTGGAACCCTCCCGAGGGGGAAGTGTCAGGGTTTCCTCGTTCCTCTACCCCATTGATGGTAACCTTAAGAGACAGTCTTTCCTCCGGGAGTCTGAAATGACGCGCCAACTTAGTCTGTGAAACTAATTGGTTTCTATCCACATGATATTTCATGCGCAACGGTCCCCTCCCCCGAGAGGGCGGGGAATCACTTATGGCCGTTGCTGGTGTCTTACGAAGGTTGGTGACGACTATTTCCATATTCATTTTGTTCTCCACGATTTCCTTTTCCTTCATAACCGAAGTTATGTCAGTCCGGGTCGGTTATCGGTTACTTGCTCGCGCGTCACGTTTTCAGGTATTGTCATGAACATACGCTTTCATCCCCGCATCTACAGCCTTGAAGTCCACTCTCAGCTGTATGGGAAGACCTAATTAAATCAGGCCCTTTATGTGCTTTCAACTCCGCGTCAGGAGCGATGGGACTTTCACCCATATGAGATAGAAGTTATGAGCTAACAATTCTACAGAGTAGAGATTGTTAGCACTATACCTCCCATACTAGATTTACACTAGCGTTTTCGATATAACGAGTCGCACCACAGATTACACCTTTACCTTTTTGGTTTAAGATTGTATCTACAGCAATAGAAGTTTTACCAGTTTGACGGTCACCAATGATTAACTCACGTTGTCCACGTCCAATTGGAATCATTGCATCGATTGAAACTAAACCTGTAGCAAGAGGTTCATATACTGAACGACGTTCAATAATACCAGGAGCTGGTGATTCAATTGCACGACCAGCTTTTGATGCGATTGGGCCTTTACCATCAACAGGACGCGCTAAAGCATCCACAACACGACCTAAATAAGCATCTCCAACAGGAATTTCAGCAATTTTACCAGTACAACGTACACGGCTACCTTCTGAAATTTTTAATCCATCACTTAAAAGTACAGCACCAACGTTATTTGCTTCTAAGTTTAAAGCAATTCCTAATGAGCCGTCTTCAAATTCTAATAGTTCACCAGACATTGCTCGTTCTAAACCATAAATACGAGCGATACCGTCTCCAACTTGGAAAACAATACCAAAGTCAACCATTTTTACTTCTGGAGTATATTGTTCAATTAAGTCTTTAATTAAATTACTTAATTCTTCTGGTGTGCGCATTGCCATAAGCGTGAAATATGAAAAGAATAAAATAGGTTGAATTTAATTTTGATAAATTTTTTTTTCAACCTATTTAAAAAAGTTTCCTAAATTCCTTAAAAAGAAAAAGAAAAAAATTTAAAGTCTACGAACTTGAGCTTTAGCTAAAGAGTAAAGCTCAAAAGCCTTACTCTTGGTGAAACTAAGAGTTTCACCAACAGTTGAAACTCTTGAGCTTTAGCTAAAGCCAAGTATAAATAAAAAAATCGGATATTTAAAAAACAAAAATATCAAATTAAATCTATTTTTTAATATTGTATATAAATAAACTGGAATATTATTCTTTCAAACAATATAACAATTTGGTGGTTGCTAATTAACATTTTAAACTAAAGCAAATCCCACAAAAAATAAAAACTAAGTTAAGGTAAAGAAATTTTCTAAAAAACATTATAACATAAATGAAAATGTTTTATAATTTGTTAGCTAATGCAGCGGATGACGCGATTCGAACGCGCGACATTGGACTTGGAAGGACCACGCTCTACCAACTGAGCTACATCCGCATATTCTTAATTTATATTATACTAAAAGTTTAAATTATTCAAATTTTTTATTAAAATTTAAATTCGCTTTAGCTAAAGCGAGAATATTTGACGAATAAGAGTATTTTTGGTATTATTATTCTATCGTATTTTGTAAAGCGCTCTTAGTTCAGTTGGTAGAACGCAGGTTTCCAAAACCTGATGCCGTGGGTTCAAGTCCTACAGGGCGTGAATTAAAGTAAATTTTTAAAATTATTTTTTCGATTCAACTAATTGTTGAAACTCATGGCTTTAGCTAAAGAGTAAAGTTCAAAAGCTTTGCTCATACTGAAACTTTTTAGATTAAATTTACTCGCAATGACTAATTTAACTATGCTATAATATAAATTAAATAATCATGAGTACACAAATTGTTTATCTAAAATCGTTACTAGAGTAACGAAGGAGTTAAATATGGCTGGAAAACCAGTAGAACGTCCGTTTTCTGATATTCTTACCAGTATTCGTTACTGGGTAATTCATAGTATTACAATTCCTGCATTATTTATTGCAGGATGGTTATTTGTAAGTACAGGTCTAGCTTATGACGTATTTGGAAGTCCACGACCAAATGAATACTTTACAGAGGATCGTCAAGAGGCTCCTCTAATTACAGACCGTTTCAATGCTTTAGAGCAAGTTAAAAAACTTTCACAACAATAATTTTTTTTAGTTAACATTAGTTAATAAAAAACTAATGTTAACTAAAGAGCTTAATAGAAAGAAAGTATTACTATAAAAAACACAAAAGAAATATCTCAAAAGCTAAAGCCAAAAAAATTAGAAATAATTTTATTTTGTCCTAATGGAAGTATTTGGTTTTTAATTAATTTTTAATTAAGTTGATTGTATTAATGAGGGTAAAAAGTTTACAAAAATAATAAGACGTAATCAAATCGAGAGAAGTGTAAAAAAGCTTTCCTTTTAAATTTTAGTAATAAGCAAAGCTGATGACGATAGTATTGCGCATTCCGCGTTAAGCCATGCTTTTTAGCTAAAGCCATTATTTTCATCAGAAGGTCTTTAAAATTTTGTAAATTGTTTTTTATTCTGCATTATTTAATAGTTACTATTTTTATCATTTTAAATTTATTATGACATCAAATTTATTAGCTTCGGCGGTTGGCCGTAGAAAAGAAGCAATTGCAGAAGTAAAATTTATGCGCGGAACAGGGCAATTTATCATTAATGACAAACCAGCTCAAAGTTATCTAAACAACCAATCTTCTTCATTATTAGCGATTAAAGCCCCTTTTGAAATTTTAACGCAAAGTACCGGTGAAAATCAACCAGCAATTTTCAATTTTTCAGAAATTGATACGATTGTTAATGTTCAAGGGGGTGGTTTAGTTGGACAATCAGAAGCAATTCGTTTAGGCGTAGCTCGTGCTTTATGTTCATTAGGTAAATTAGAAACAGAAACTCCATTAGAAATCCGCAAATCTTTAAAAGTTAAAGGATATTTAACACAAGATTCTCGTGCAAAAGAGCGTCGTAAATACGGCCTTAAAAAAGCGCGTAAAGCTTCACAATATCATAAACGTTAAACTTTTATTACTTTTTCAATTTGTAAAAAGTTTTTATGAGCTTAAATAAGAATACTTGGCTTTAGCTAAAGGGTAAAGCCAATGGTTTTAATTTTGGTGAACTTAAGAGTTTTTACTCTTGGCGTTAGCATTGCGCGTAACGCGCAGCACTAGCGTCAAAAGCTTTGCTCTTGGCTTTAGCTAAAGGGTAAAGCCAACGGTTTTACCCTTGGTGAAACTAAGAGTTTCACCAACAGTTGAAACTCTTGAGCTTTAGCTAAAGAGTAAAGCTCAAAAGCTTTGCTCTTGGTGAAACTAAGAGTTTCACCAACAGTTGAAACTCTTGGCGTTAGAATTGCGCGTCACGCCAACGGCTACGCGCTTGGCTTTAGCTAAAGGGTAAAGCCAACGGTTTTACCCTTGGTGAAACTAAGAGTTTCACCAATAGTTGAAACTCTTGAATTTAGAAGTTATTCTTTTAATTCAAAAAGGATCTTTAAAAGTTAATTTTTCATTGAGTTTTTTAATAAGTTATCTTTTGAAAGAAAAAGTATATCTAGAAATATTATAAGGAGAGTTATCAGTTGGATGAAAAATTAATTCGACGTTATATTATTGTGGGTGAACGTAGATCAAGCAATTATTGGTGGGCGTTCACTGTACTCTTTGGTTCACTAGGATTTTTAGTTACAGGAATTTCTAGCTATTTTCATATTGGCAATGCTGATATTGCCTTTTTTCCGCAAGGATTATTAATGTCCTTTTATGGCAGTTTAGGTTTTTTATTAAGTTTTTATTGGTGGTTTTTAATTTTTTGGAATGTAGGTGGCGGCTTTAATGAATTTAATAAAAAAGATAGTTTAATTCGTATTTTTCGTTGGGGATACCCTGGCAAAAATCGTCGAATTGATTTATCATATCCATTACAAGATATTCAAGCTATTCGTGTTGAGTTAAACCAAGGTTTAGATTCGCAACGAACAATTTATCTAAAATTAAAAGGAAAACGTGAAATTCCTATTACTGGTATTGGGCAACCTTTAACATTAAAAGAAATCGAAAAACAAGCATCTGAGCTTGCAAATTTTTTACAAGTTTCGCTTGAAGGTTTATAACCAGCAAAGCTTTTCACTTTAGTACTGCGCGTTACGCGCAATGCCCACGCCAATAGTTTCAACTGTTAGTAAAACTAAACTCTTAGCTCAAAAGGCTAAATTAACTGTTTTATAACAGAAAGATTCGTAAGCCAGGAATTATACACATTTGTTTTAATTTTGGTTAGAAATATCTTTAAAAATACTCCTTTTGTTATAATGAATAACTGTATTCATTAAATAAATATTTTTTTCATTCAGATTAAATAAGTTTTAGTTTTTTATTTTCTGTAATAAAAAATAGATTAATTGCTTTATCCATAATATTCATTAAAGTGACTAAAAGCTTTTTTCTTGTTTTTTAAACAATTTTTTTAATTACAGGTAAGAAACTTTTTTAAAATTCTATAGATAAATTTTTTAATATGCCAAGATCGCAACGTAACGATAATTTTATTGATAAAACTTTTACAGTTATTGCTGATATTTTATTAACTGTATTACCAACATCACAACGTGAAAAACAAGCGTTTAGTTATTATCGTGATGGAATGTCTGCTCAAGCTGAAGGCGAATATGCTGAAGCTTTACAAAATTATTATGAAGCAATGCGTTTAGAAACAGATGCATATGACCGTAGTTATATTTTATATAATATTGGTTTAATTCATACTAGTAATGGTGAACATGGCCGTGCACTAGAATATTATTACCAAGCTTTAGAACGTAATCCTTCATTACCGAGTGCTTTAAATAATATTGCTGTAATTTATCATTATCGTGGTGAACAAGCGATTGAAAATGGTCAATCAGAAATTTCTCAAATTTTATTTGAAAAAGCAGCTGATTATTGGAAAGAAGCAATCCGTCTAGCTCCAACAAACTATATTGAAGCGCAAAATTGGTTAAAAATGACAGGTCGCGAGTAAATAATCTAGAAAATATACAAAAAACAAGAGCAAAGCTATTGAGCTTTACTCTTTAGCTAAAGCTCAAGAGTTTTAACTGTTGGTGAAACTCTTAGTTTCACCAAGAGCAAAGCTATTGAGCTTTAGCTAAAGCTCAAGAGTTTCACTATTGGTGAAACTCATAGTTTCACCAAGGGTAAAACCGTTGGCTTTACCCTTTAGCTAAAGCCAAGCGCGTAGCCGTTAGCGTTACGCGCAATGCTAACGCCAAGAGTTTCAACAAGGGTAGAACTATTGGCTTTGCTCTTTAGCTAAAGCCAAGCGCGTAGCCGTTGGCGTTACGCGCAGTGTTAACACCAAGAGCAAAGCTATTGAGCTTTACTCTTTAGCTAAAGCTCAAGAGTTTCACTATTGGTGAAACTCATAGTTTCACCAAGCGCGTAGCCGTTGGCGTTACGCGCAATGCTAACGGCAAGAGTAAAGCTATTGAGCTTTACTCTTTAGCTAAAGCTCAAGAGTTTCACCAAGAGCAAAACTTTTGGCTTTACCCTTAGTCGAACAGTATACGTAAAACAAACAGCTTTACCTTTCTAAGCTAAAGGATACATGTACCTTTACACTTTTATACTAAACTAATTAGTTTAATTCTAATAATGCTTATTAAAGCGTTTAGCGAAAAATTTCAAATCTAAATTATTTTTATTACTTGGAAAAATAAAATGGAAAAAAAAGAAAATTTATGTTAATATAGTTAAAAAAACCTTAGGGGATATGGCGGAATGGTAGACGCTACGGACTTAAAATCCGTTGATTTCACGATCGTGAGGGTTCAAGTCCCTCTATCCCCAACTAAAGGTTACTTTAAAGATAGTGAATTGGGAAACCAATTAATTACTCAGTTTAAAAACTTAATAAGAGTAATGTATTGCTAATATTTTAGTAATATTGAACGGATAGATTGCTTCTAGGATCGACAAGATTTTAATGAACTTGTTTATTTTACATGGTTCCACAAACTGAAACTAAAGCCGGTGCTGGCTTCAAAGCTGGTGTTAAAGATTACCGTTTAACATACTACACTCCTGATTACGTAGTAAAAGAAACTGATATTTTAGCTGCATTCCGTATGACTCCTCAACCAGGTGTTCCTGCTGAAGAGTGTGGTGCTGCTGTAGCTGCTGAATCATCAACAGGTACTTGGACTACTGTATGGACTGACGGTTTAACTAGTTTAGATAGTTACAAAGGTCGTTGTTATGATATCGAACCTGTTCCAGGTGAAGAAAATCAATACATTGCTTACGTTGCATACCCAATCGATTTATTCGAAGAAGGTTCTGTAACTAACTTATTTACCTCAATTGTAGGTAACGTATTTGGTTTTAAAGCATTACGTGCTCTTCGTTTAGAAGATTTACGCATTCCTCCAGCTTACTCTAAAACATTTGAAGGTCCGCCACACGGTATCCAAGTTGAACGTGACCGTTTAAACAAATACGGCCGCGGACTTTTAGGTTGTACAATCAAACCTAAATTAGGTCTTTCAGCTAAAAACTACGGTCGTGCTTGTTACGAATGTTTACGTGGTGGTTTAGATTTCACAAAAGATGACGAAAACGTTAACTCACAACCATTCATGCGTTGGAGAGACCGTTTCCTTTTCGTTTCTGAAGCTATTTACAAAGCGCAAGCTGAAACTGGTGAAATTAAAGGTCACTACTTAAACGCAACTGCAGCTACTTGTGAAGAAATGCTTAAACGTGCTGAGTGTGCTAAAGAATTTGGTGTACCAATTATTATGCATGACTACATTACTGGTGGTTTCACTGCTAACACTACATTATCTCATTACTGTCGTGCAGAAGGTCTTTTATTACACATCCACCGTGCTATGCACGCTGTAATTGACCGTCAACGTAACCACGGTATCCACTTCCGCGTATTAGCTAAAGCTTTACGTCTGTCTGGTGGTGACCACTTACACTCTGGTACTGTAGTAGGTAAATTAGAAGGTGAACGTGAAGTTACTTTAGGTTTCGTAGATTTAATGCGTGATAATTACGTTGAAAAAGACCGTAGCCGTGGTATTTATTTCACTCAAGACTGGTGTTCTATGGCTGGTGTTATGCCAGTTGCTTCTGGTGGTATTCACGTATGGCACATGCCTGCATTAGTTGAAATCTTCGGTGATGACGCTTGTCTTCAATTCGGTGGTGGTACTTTAGGTCACCCTTGGGGTAACGCTCCTGGTGCTGCAGCTAACCGTGTAGCTCTAGAAGCTTGTACTCAAGCTCGTAACGAAGGTCGTAACTTAGCTCGTGAAGGCGGAGATGTTATCCGTTCTGCTTGCAAATGGAGTCCTGAACTTGCTGCTGCTTGTGAAGTTTGGAAAGAAATCAAATTCGAATTCGAAACAATCGACAAATTATAATCTTTCCTCATTCTTCTTTAGTTTATTAAGTTTACTTAACTACTAAAGTTTAATTTTTTTCGTTCTTTGTTAATTTAGCAAAGAACGAAAAGTTTTTGATTTATCTAACGCATAAAACTACTGCGCGTTATGTCTAGTATTAGAGTCAAAAACGTTGCTCTTGGCTTTAGCTAAAGAGTAAAGCTCAATAGCTTTGCTCTTGGTAAAACTAAGAGTTTTACCAATAGTTGAAACTCTTGTTTTTTTTTTAACCATATGTTACACTAGTTAATATTAACTTTAATCTATTCATTTTTAAATAACTCAAATTTTTAAAAATCAATAATCCTTTAAAGGGTCGATGCCCGAGTGGTTAATGGGGGTGGATTGTAAATCCGTTGGCTTAGCCTACGCTGGTTCGAATCCGGCTCGGCCCAAATTTTAGCATTAAATTGCACATTTTTCTGCCCTATGGGGTCCGCTTAGGCGGTTATGCTCTCTTTTTTATTCTTGGTGAAATTAAGAGTTTTACCAATAGTGAAAACTCATGTACAGATTCAAAAGTCAAAATTTAAAATAGATTATTTATAATTAAATTACAAAATTGTTTCTTTCTTTTAACTACCGAAAATAAAAGATCAAAAAAATTGTAAGATAGGATAATATTCTATTGATATTTTGTTTTTTATTTTTTATCAAATCTATCTAAGTCATTATTATGTCAAGACAAACAAGAAAAATTACTACTAATAAGCCAAAAAAACGCGTTTATAGAGGTGTTGTTCATATTCAAGCAGGCCATCATAACACAATTATTACAATGACAAATATTCGTGGTGAAGTTCTATGTTGGAGTTCTTCAGGTTCTTGTGGTTTTAGAGGTAAACGTAAAGCAACAAGCTTTGCAGCAAAAAAAGCCGCAGAAATTGTTGCTCGTAAATCAAAAGATCTTGCAATGCGTGAAGCAAAAATTCTAGTTACAGGACCTGGTCAAGGACGTGAAACAGCAATCCGTGAAATTTTTAAAGCAGGAATTAAAGTTAATGTAATTCGTGAAAAAACAGGGATTCCACATAATGGATGTCGCCCACCGAAAAAACGTCGTGTATAATGTAGGTTTATAATTCGAAATTCTGCTTAAAATTTCTAATATGTTTTAATTATTATTAAAGAATTTATTTAGAAATGGAGTAAATTTTGTTTATTCCATTTCTAAATAAGTTATATCTATACTTAAGTCAAAGTTAAGAACACCGCTTTTGACGCAAGTACTACACTGAGCTTTGCTCTTTAGCTAAAGCTTAAGCGCGTAGCCGTTGGCGTTACGCGCAATGCTAACGCCAAGAGTTTCATTTCACTAAAATACTTTGTTAATTTTTAATGGGTTACCTGGGATTTGAACCCAGAACTTATCGGTTAAAAGCCGAGTACTCTACCATTGAGTTAGTAACCCTTTTAGTTAATATTGATTATCATAATCATGATACGTCATTTTCACGATTTTTTCAATATTCAGTAAGTAACAGTTTGATCAATTCAAAAACACTGTTTCTAAGATAATAAACCCTAAAAAATGAGTTTCACCATGAATAAAATAGTAAAACTATTTTGTTCATGAGCAAAGCCGATGGCTTTACTCTTTAGCTAAAGCCATGAGTTCCACCTATGGTGAAACTCTTAGTTTTACCATGAGCAAAGCTGATGGCTTTGCTCTTTAGATAAAGCCATGCAAATTATCTATACTAGTTACTTTTTCTTAATATAATATTCATTTATAAAAAATCTAGTCACTAAAGAGTTTAGTGACTAGAAAAAAGAAACCTTAAGAAGTATTTCTCCAAAAAGTAAAAATTTAATTTATTATAAATTGCCGCCACGAGCATATAATAAAACAACGATTGCAGGACCAGCTGCAACGACTAAAAGTAACGCTGTAAGTTGTAAAACAATTTCAAAATCCATAGTTAATAAATTTTATTGTAATTTCTTATAAAAAATCGAAAAGTCTGCGAATTTTTCACTTAAATCGAATGTTTAAGCCCCATTAGCTTCTTTTGCGGCAAATAAAATATCCAGAGTAATTGTTTGAATATTATTTTGACGAGCGTATTTTTCTGTATTTCGTTTAACTTTACCACGAACAAAACCAGGAATTTTATTTAATTCAGCTAATCCATCTGTTGACCAACCTAAATCAACCGCTGTTGATAATGATTTTGTAATAACTTCTTTTGTATCATGACCACCAAAAATTTCTAGTAAATGATCTTCCATACCTAAACTAAAAGAATTATAGACTAAATCTGCGATTTGATTCGTTCCTTCGTAACCTAAAAAAGGACGATAACCTAACGGGAAATTTTGAATATGTACAGGAGCCGAAATTACCCCACATGGAATGTCTAAACGTTTACCAACATGTCGTTCCATTTGCGTACCAAAAATTGCAGCAGGCTCTAATTGAGCAATCATATCTCCAACTTGTGTATGATCATCTGTGATTAAAATTTGATCACAAAATCCTACAACTTGCTCTCTAAACCAATCTGCATCATGTTTACAATAAGTTCCTGCACATGCTACACGAATTCCCATTTCACGCGAAAGAATTTTGGTCATCGCCGCAGCATGAGTGGCATCACCAAAAACAATAGCACGTTTTCCAGTTAAGTTTTGACAGTCAATAGAGCGCGAAAACCAAGCTGCTTGAGAAACAAAACGAGTTTGTTTTTCAATATAATTTTCAATGAAAACTGCATTTTCCATAGGTGATTTTACAGTTGGTTTTTCTTTTACCTGAGTTTCAGCATGATTTTGAATAATTTGCCCAATTTGACGAATAAATTCAGCTGTGTCTAAAATTCCCATAGGTGTTGTAGAAACATAGGGCATTGCAAATTCTGTTTCTAAATAAACAGCTGTCATTAAGCCAATTTCGCGATACGGAACAATATTAAACCACGCCTTTGGTAAATTTTTTAAATTTAATACTGAACCACCTTCAGGAATAATTTCATTAACTTCAATTCCTAATTCAGCTAATAAGCGTTTTAGTTCTCGACAATCATGTTGATTATGAAAACCTAGAGTAAACATTCCAATAATATTAGCCGAAGGCTTCTCAGTTTTCTCTAAATTTAAGTCTTGATTTTTTTTAGCTTTATCTAAATAAAAGCGTACAATTTGTTCTAAGGTACGATCAGCAGCTTGAAATTCATTAACACGATAATGATTTACATCGGCTAAAAGAACATCGCATGTTGTCTGCATTGTTGCACGATTTACAAAATTTTGTAAATCTTCTTGGAGAATACTTGAAGTACAAGTTGGTGTTAGTAAAACTAAATCCGGTAGTTCTTCTTTATCTTTGCGTGTAATATTATCTACAACTTTTTCTTGAGAACCACGAGCTAATACATGGCGATCAACAATACTAGTTGTTACAGGTGTAAAATCACGCTCACGTTCAAGCATTGAACGCATTACATTAAAATAGTCATCTCCTAAAGGTGCATGCATAATAGCATGAACATTTTGAAATGAACTAGCCACGCGTAATGTTCCTATGTGGGCCGGTCCAGCATACATCCAATAAGCTAATTTCATATTAATTATATATTTTTATGAATTTATTAATCAAACGAGAAATAAATTTTCTTCTAATCACTCTTTTAAACTCCTAGTTTTTAATGAGCTAAAATTCGTGAATTAGATCCAACATTCAAACTTAATTTACTTTTTCTTCTAACTCTTGGTGTTAACACTGCGCGTTACGCGCAGTACTAGCGTCAAAAGCTTTGCTCTTGATAACAACTGAAACTGAATAAAGGCCAAATCAATAGTATTATTTGTAATACTTAAAGCTTTGATTTTTAATTAATTATAACATAATTATTTAGCAAAAGAGTAAAGCCAATAGTTAAACTTATTGAGCATCACGCCAACAGCTATTGGATTGTTGGGATTTTTGAAAGATTGCAGATAATCTAGCCTACTATCGGAGTTGAACCGATAACCTTCGGTTTACAAAACCGATACTCTACCAATTGAGTTAAGCAGGCATTCGTTTAAATATTAATTAATTATAACTTAAACTAGTATTAATCGTCAATAGTTTCACTAAACTCTTATTGGGCCAACATGTTAATACCATGGTGTTAACACTGCGCGTAACACCAATGGCGACGCGCAGTAATATCGTCAAAAGCTTTGCTGTTGGCTTTAGCTAAAGGGTAAAGCCAACGGTTTTACCCTTGGTGAAACTAAGAGTTTCACCAACAGTTGAAACTCTTGAGCTTTAGCTAAAGAGTAAAGCTCAAAAGCTTTGCTCTTGGCGTTAGCATTGCGCGTAACGCCAACGGCTACGCGCTTGGTGAAACTCCCGTTAAAAGAGAAAAAAACTACTACGGGACTGACGGGACTCGAACCCGCAACTTCCGCCGTGACAGGGCGGTGCTCTAACCAATTGAACTACAATCCCAAATTTTTTGTTTTAAAAAGATTTAAAGCTAAGACTACCATTTTTTATATGAATACATAGAATAACATAAGAACATAAGATTGTCAATCACAAATAGATCAATTTTATTAAATAGAAAAAATTTAATACCAGTTTGACCAAATATTAAATGGATCAAACTGGCATTAAAAATTATGATTCTTTTGAATCTTTTTCAGATGGTGAAACTTCCGATTTCTCGTTTTCATCACGCATACGCGTTAATAATTTTTCTACTGATGGGTCTTCAGGTTTATTACTTAAAAAATATTTAGCTAAAAAAATTGCACGTGTTGCTTGTTTTTGTACTTTTTGTTTCCAATTGTTTGTACGAATATTTTTTTTTGCTTTTGAAGTACGTTTTTGTTAACCTAAAATGTTTTAAAACATTTTGGATTCAAAACCAGACATGATATTTATACATATCAACTGGCTTCTCTTACTATAAAAATACCATTTAAAATCTTATTAGCTTTTTGTAGCTAAAATTAATTGTAAAAATGATTCAGGATCACAAATTGATAATTGAGCTATAACTTTACGGTTTAATTGAATTGAAAACTTTTTTAAATAGCTCATAAACTCATTATAATTAGTACCGTAACGACGTACTGCTGCGTTTACACGTGTAATCCATAAACGACGAAAATCGCGTTTCTTTTTACGACGGTTTGCATATGAATAGCGTAAAGCTTTCATATTTTGTTGATTCGCTGTTCTAAATAATAAGGATGCAGCACCACGGAAACCTTTTACCATACTTAATAATTTTTTATGTCTCTTACGCGAAACATTACCACGTTTAACTCGAGTCATAGGGAATTTTTTTAATTATGAATTCATCCCTTCAACGACATAAAAACTATATAATATATTGGAGTTTATTTACTGAACTTACAAACTTTTAAATGACTTTAGAAAGTTAAAAGCTGAATTTCTTGTAGAGTTTCAATGACTAAATTTATTAGTATTAAACTAAGTTTATGGATGGATTCTTGTCATTTAATGTAGTTTCTTCTATAGATAATTTCTTGTTTTAAAATCATCTTTTAATTGAGCAGGGAGGGATTCGAACCCCCGACCCTGTGGTTCGTAGCCACATGCTCTAGTCCACTGAGCTACCAGCCCTTATCTAATTTTCTAATATAAATAGTTTATCGTATTCTACTAAATATTACAACTATTTATTCTAATGCTTAGGTACTTTTTATAACGGTACAATCTATGTTTTTCAGTTTTATTTATTTCGGAAAGAGAGGGATTCGAACCCACGGTGACCTTACAGTCACGCCGGTTTTCAAAACCGGTGCAATCAACCACTCTGCCATCTTTCCATTTGTTAGATATAATATTACCATAAATTAAAGAAAACTTCTAGTATTAAAAGTTTTGTAATCTTTCTCCCTTCTAAATACAAAAGAAAGAAAGATTACAAGAATTTCAACTATTAGTGAAATCACCAAGAGTTTCCACTATTGGTGAAACTCTTAGTTTCACCAAGAGTAAAACCGTTGGTTTTACTCTTTAGCTAAGGCTAAGAAAATTCGGGGACAACTTTTTTAAGTTTCAATAAATAGAACACCAATTTTGTTTTATGGTGACTAGATTTCGTTAAATTAACGGAAACTTACAGAAGCTTGCCATACGAAAGCTAATAAAATAAATAATACAGGGATAACAGGTAGTACATCTACGATTGGATCAAAAGGTGCATACGCCTCTGGTAATTTTGCAAGAATAAGAGCCATGGATTCGTTCCTTCAATTTTGAATGTGTTTAACAATAAACTTTTTAGACTTTAGCAAAAAATCGAACAAATTACTCAATAAATACAAGTGAATAATTTCTGTTAAATTTTATTGCTTTTAAAAAAGTTAGTTCAACTTAGAACTTTAAAAAATTTTCTTCCGTTTATGTGTTTGAGTTTTTAGCAAGTAGAAAATCTTATTTTATTTATACTTTTTGAAGTATAAAAAATGAATACGATTAAGAAGCTAAACTTTCCCATGACATTGTTACATCTTCTAAAATTAATGAACTGTTATAGATTTCTAAAATAATTAGTAAAAATGCAGCAAATAAAAGAATAAACACAGCCATTAATACAGTAGTTCCCCAACCTGGTAAAACTTTACCAGCTTCAGAGTTTAATGGACGTAATAAACTACCTAATGGAGTTACAATACCTGGTTCCTGAAAGTCGGAATTGATAGATGCGTTGCCTTTAGCTTTAGTTGTGCCTGTTGCCATAAATAAATTTTTTTAAATTTTTGGATTTTTTTACTTTCTGTAATAAAATAGAAAATGGAGAATTATTTTAAAAACAATGCTCAATTTAATGGACAGCCCTGCTTTTTTCTTTACTTTTTTCTTGTGGTTTTTACTAGTAAGTGCAACAGGTTATTCTGTATATGTTAGTTTTGGACCACCTTCAAAAAAATTACGTGATCCTTTTGAAGAACATGAAGATTAATTTGTCACTTTAAAGGTAATTTGAATAAATTTCAAAAGTGTTTCCGATTTGTTGCGTTCAGCAACAAAAGGAACCTTTGAATAATAAGATCTTTGGCTTTTTAAAGCTAGTGATAGTATTTGTGATCCCTGAGTTAATAATAATAATAAAGGAACTGCGCATAATGCGCTAGGCTATACTTTTAAGTTAAAGCCAGGAAAAATTTGGAAAAACATAAGTAAATTCGAGTAACCAAGGATATTTACCCTTTAGCTAAAGCCAAGGGGCTAAAAAGGACTAAGTAAGAAAATTTTTTGAATAAAAAAACTAAAGTTTTTTATAACAAAAAGAAGAGAGAAATTTATTAATAACTCTAAAACAATTTTTGAATGATATTATAAAATGTCAATCCAAAATAATAATAAAAAAAATCAACCTGAGAGATTAAGCGGAGAAAAGCTTTTGACGTTAAGCGACTTTTACTCTTTAAATAAAGCTCTGACTAATAAAATTACTAAATCTTTTCAGATTTAGTAATTTTATTAGTCAAAGTTATAAGAAAGATTATTTAGATTATTTTAACATACGTGGTGGGTCTCTAAAGAAAATAGCGAAGAAAATAATACCTAATGTACCCATTAATAAGAATGTATAAACAACAGCTTCCATAATTATGTTTTTAATTCAATTAAACAATAAAAATTATTGCAAATTTTGTAAGAAAAATTCATTTGCTTGAAATATTACCAAGCCCATCTTAGAAGTTTGCTTTGAGATAACAAAGCTTCGGAAATTTTATTTACGAGCAAAACTTTTGGCTTTAACTTTTAGCTAAAACCAAAAATTAATTTAAAAATCAAATCCGTAAAAAGCCAAGCGCGTAGCCGTTCGAGTTACTCGCTAGGCTTTGCTCTTTAGCTAAAGCTAAGAGCAAAACTGTCAATTATTTTTGAATAGAGTTAACTTAAAAAGGCAACGTCCTAATTCAATGATAATTTTAGAATGCTTCACGAAGAGAACTTGTATCCCCAAGTTTTTTGTATTTACCAAATTCAACTTGATCATTTACTTCTTCATCAATACCAGCAAATACGTCACGGAAAATCGTACGAGCACCGTGCCAAATGTGGCCAAAGAAGAATAATAAAGCAAAGCAAACATGTCCAAAAGTAAACCAACCACGTGGGCTACTACGGAATACACCATCAGACTGTAATGTTGAACGATCAAATTCAAAAATTTCACCTAATTGTGCTTTACGTGCATACTTTTTAACTGTAGCAGGATCACTAAATGTTAAACCATCTAATTCTCCACCGTAGAAAGTAACAGAAACGCCAACTTGTTCAATACTATATTTAGATTCAGCACGACGGAATGGAACGTCTGCACGTACAATTCCATCTTTATCAATTAATAATACTGGGAAAGTTTCAAAGAACGTAGGCATACGACGTACGAATAAATCGCGACCTTGTTGATCTTTAAAAATAGCGTGACCTAACCAGCCTACTGCAATTCCATCACCGCTATTCATAGCACCTGTACGGAAAAGACCACCTTTTGCTGGGTTATTTCCAATATAGTCGTAGAAAGCTAATTTTTCAGGAATTTTTGACCAAGCATCTGCTAATGAACCACCTTGAGCTAAATTCGTTTGTACTCGTTTTTGAATTTCTTGTTGGAAGAAACCTTGGTCCCACTGGTAACGTGTTGGACCAAATAATTCAATTGGAGTTGCAGCTGAACCATACCACATTGTTCCAGCAACAACAAAAGCAGCCCAGAATACAGCAGCAATACTACTTGAAAGAACAGATTCAATTGAACCCATTGATAAACCAAAGTATAAACGAATTGACGGACGTACACATAAATGGAATAAACCTGCTAATACACCTAAAATACCTGCAGCGATGTGGTGCGCAGCAATCCCACCTGGGTTATATGGATCGAAACCATTAGCACCCCAAGAAGGAGCAATTGGTTGAACGCTTCCAGTTAATCCATATGGATCTGAAACCCAGATACCAGGACCAAATAAACCTGTTACATGGAATGCACCAAAGCCAAAGCATAATAAACCTGCTAAGAATAAGTGAATACCAAAGATTTTTGGTAAATCTAAAGCTGTTTTGCCTGTACGAGGATCACGGAATAATTCTAAATCCCAATAAACCCAGTGCCACACTGAAGCTAAAAATAATAAACCTGATAAAATAATGTGAGAAGCAGCAACGCCTTCATAACTCCAAATGCCAGGATTAGAAGCTGTTTCACCGCTAATTGTCCAACCACCCCATGATTGTGAAATACCTAAGCGTGTCATGAATGGTAATACAAACATCCCTTGACGCCACATAGGATTTAATACTGGATCTGAAGGATCAAAAACAGCAATTTCAAATAATGTCATTGAACCTGCCCAACCTGCTACTAATGCTGTATGCATTAAGTGAACAGAAATTAAACGACCCGGGTCGTTAATTACAACTGTATGTACTCGATACCAAGGTAAACCCATAAAACGAATTGTTAAAAATCGAATTTTTTACTTACTTGCTTTGTTTCTTTAACGTTTTTAGGCAAACAGCCTAAAGGAAAAAAGATTTAACTCATTTCCATCTGAAAATTAATTGCTTGGTGAAACTCTTCGTGTTAACACTGCGAGTAACACCAACGGCTACGCGCTTGGCTTTAGCTAAAGGGTAAAGCCAACGGTTTTACCCTTGGTGAAACTAAGAGTTTCACCAACAGTTGAAACTCTTGGTGTTAACACTGCGCGTAATACCAACGGCTACGCGCTTGGTGAAACTATGAGTTTCACCAATAGTGAAACTCTTGAGCTTTAGCTAAAGAGTAAAGCTCAATAGCTTTGCTCTTGGTGTTAACACAATAAGTAATAACTAATGGCTTTGCTCTTTAGTTAAAGTCCTATTTTATATGACCTAATTCTGAGATAAAACTCATTAATATTTATTTAATTAAATTGCTTTTACAATTTTTTTATTATAAAGTGAATCTTTTCTATTATCTAGTTAATCTGCGATTTTGGAAAATAACCTAGAAAAAGCGTAATAAATTTAATTTATTTATTCTAATTTTAGTATAAAAAAAAACTTTTCACTTGTCAATAAAAGAGTATAAAAACTAAAGTTCTAGTTTCTGAAATTGTGGAACTAGAACTTTAGTTTTTTTATTCTAGCATGAGCTAAACAGTCTAATTTTTTTTTAAAAAAAAATTATAAAAATTAAATTAACGATGTCGAAAAACAATTCGACCTTTTGTTAAATCATAAGGACTTAATTCGATTGTTACTTTATCCCCAACCACAATTTTAATACGATTTTGACGAATTTTTCCAGATAAATGTCCAATAACTTGAACTCCATTTTCAAGTTTAATGCGAAACTTACCATTAGATAAATTATGTGTGACAATTCCTAAAACATCAACAAGTTTCTTTTCTTTTTTGCGACTATTTATTGTTGTTGGTGAATTATTAGTATTATTAATATCGATAGTTTCAGTCATAAATACTAAAGTGAATAATTATTGCGTGAAATTTAATAATGCCAATTCGGCTTAATTTTTTATAAAAAAGCACGAAAAAGCAAACCCCACTTTGCGAAGATAAAAAATTTTTTTCTGAGTTTCGATTATTGGTAAAACTCGTGTCAAAGATAGATTTATCTTTCAATAAATTACTACGAAATCCAACAAATTTTTTATTAAAAAAATTGAAAGAGTCATTTGATAAGACCTATTTTCAAACTAATCTAATAAATAGATTTGACCTTCATTTTCTCAAAAAATCTTCTCTACAATTGTTGAATTTCCTGGAAAAAATGTCCGATTTGGTGGACATTTTTCTATTTAATCTACATATTAAAAAATTAAATTTAAATTAAGAGTTTTACTATTGGTGAAACTCTTGATTTAAATTTAATTTTTAAGCAATTTTAAAAAGTGTAGAATCTCCTAAAAGAATATTGCAGGAAATAAAACATTTCTAAAGTTCATTCTTAAAAAGCACGAGAACGGCTATTTCTACCCATGTTCATAGATGCTTTTTTTGCAGGCTGAACAGCTAAGACTTTACGGCGCAATTTATGTGCTAAACGAATATGTTGAACCATTTTTGTTAAAATGTATTGAACAGACGTTCTTGAATCGTCATTTGCTGGAATAAAATGATCTGTTAAACTAGGATTACAATTTGTATCAACAATACTGATAATTTTCATACCTAATTTTTGGCATTCAAGTACTGCATTCATTTCTTCACGTTGACCAATGATAATTGCAACGTTTTTCTGAATTTGATTTGTATTCATTTTTGCCATTTTTGTAACACCGCCAAAATATTTTTCTAAACGTTGCCATTTTTTCTTACGTGTTGAAGCAACTTTTTTTGATTTTGATTGAATTTTTTGGTCATAAATTTTATCAATAGGATAAATCATTTTAGGATCAACAAATTTTTTCATTAATAATTGAACAGTCATTGTTAATTGACTCTCAGGTGTTGGAAGACAACGTAATTTTGGTAAGAAACGTAATAAACGTTGCTCTGCTGCAATTTGTTGTAGTTTTGCACGTAATAACGTTAATGATTTGCGTTCGGCGATGAATTTTGATTGAATTAATTTTAATTCTACTGCACAACGTTTTGTTAAATTAACGGCTGTTGTTAATTTTGTATGAATATCTTGTAGACCTTGCGAAATTTCTTTAAAAAGTTGCTGAATTGTATTCATACGTGTTTTTAGCTGTTGAATTGAAGCTGTTAAGAAAGGTAAAAATTGTGTAAAACGACTTAAAAGTTTACTAAAAATGATACCTGTTGTTCCAACGTTTTGAGCTTTTACTCCATTTGTTTCAGTAGCTATTGTTGTTTGATCATATTTTTGACGCATTGTTGCAATTAATTTATTTAAAATTTCTTTTGGTGGATTTGGAATAAATCCAGATTTTTCAGCAGCAATTTTGTTAAAATCTGCAGAAGAAATTGTAAATAAATTTTCTCCACTTGCTTTAAAAGATGCTTTAACTTTTTGTAATTCAATACTTAAAAACATTAATACTTGAAGTTCACGGAATTTTTTGCGAGAATTCATAAATTGAGTAATTAAATAATTTTTGCGTGTAATTAATAAATTAGCTTTTTCTTGTAATTGAGCACTTTTCTCACTAATTTGTTTTCTTTGTGTTAATAATTGAGTTTGTTTCTCTAACAATTGTTGTCCACGTTCTAGTAATTGTTGACGTTTTTTAAGAATAAAGCTTGTTTGATTTAAAAATTCTCCTTTATTTGTTTTTACTTTAGCAATTAATTGTTGACCTTTTTGAATTAATTTTTGACTTTTTTGTTTAAATTCTTGTACTTTTAACATTAAACGATTTTGAATACGTTGACGTTTTTCCAGTAAAGTTTTCATAATTCTTTGTTTTTCTTTTAAAATTGGACGGATTTTTGAAATTGATTTTAAAATTGTTTTCCAATTCGTTAACATACCCCCTAACCAACGAGTATTAACAAAGAATGATGTTTGAGTTAATAAAGCGGCACGAGCGATTAAACCAGCAGCCGATTTTTTTGTCCCTACAAAGAAGAATGTACGACCTTTTGCAGCATATTTCGCAATTTGTTTTAACGTTTGTAATAAACAATGACGTGTTTTTAGAACATTAATTAAATGACGTTGGCGTTGAATTAAAGGCTTATTTTTTTGTTGGCCTTTTTTGCGTAACCAAATAAATTTCTTCATTTTTGCATGACATTTAACGGCTTTTTCACCAAAATGTAAACCAGTTTTTAACATTTTTTGAACCGCGCGTTTAATTTGCGCTTGTTTTTCTAGTTTTGACATTGGGGATTTTTTAATTACTGTAGCAATACCAAATTTTTCGCCTGTTTTAATTACTTGAACTTGTACTTTATCGCCTAATTTTGCTTCTAGACTTAATTTAATAAAAAATACACGGTTTTGAATTTTTACAACAACATGATCATTTACTGATTTTGCTGTTTTTGGTAATACAATATTAAATTTTGTACCCATTCCAACCCCTAAAGCAGAGTCAATAACGGATTGATTTTCTTGTTTTGTTAAACGAGTTGCTTTTAATTTTCCAAAAGCATACTTTGCTTTAACACGAGTAATTGTTACTTCACTCGTTTGACCAAGTTTAAAATTTGGAACCACAATCATATAACCATTTGTTAACTCAACAATTCCAGAATTACGTGGGCCTGCTTTTGTGCATTTACCAGTCATTGTTTCCCCAATACTTACAGGAGTTTCAATATTTGAGTCATTTAAAACTTCTAAAATTGTTCCAACTGCGTATTTTTCGGCAGCTGAGTTTGAGGTTTGTAACGCATTTTCATTTGTTATACCCATTTTATTTAATTTAACTTTCAATTCCATCCCTAATTTTGCTTTTGGAATAAAAACGCGTAAGCCATTCGCTAATTCAGCTAATCCAACGTTTTTTTGGATCATTGAATTTACTTTAACTTGCGTTATCATTCCATTTTTTAAACCACCAGTGGTTTTTTTTGTTTCTTTTTGCATATTTGTTTTCATTTATATTTTTCAATAATTTTCTGAAACTTATTTTATTAGGTTCTTGGCCATGGGCTTTAGCTAAAGAGCAAAGCCATCAGCTTTGCTCATGGTGAAACTCATGGCTTTAGCTAAAGAGTAAAGCCATCGGCTTTGCTCATGAACAAAATAGGTTTATTATTGCCCAACTGTAAAATTCTTATTCAACGATGTTTCTAGTTGAATATTTTTAAAATTGCAGTAAATTCTAGAGTTTTTAATAAAATAAAAAATCTAAATTGGTCTTTAGGCGCGCGGAGCACCAAAATTAATAATTTGTTTATCTTCGATTGTTTTCTGGTATTATAATTTTTTATTTGTTAAAAGTAAGGTATAATAAATAAAAAATACTATTAATAATATTAACATAAAAAATAGTTGTTGCCTAAATATTTAGTTTCACTATTGATCTTAAGCTCGTTATCTAACGCCAATAACTTTGAACTAAAAACAAGAGCAAAGCTATTGAGCTTTACTCTTTAGCTAAAGCTCAAGCGCGTAGCCGTTGGTGTTACGCGCAGTGTTAACACCAAGAGTTTCACTATTGGTGAAACTCATAGTTTCACCAAGCGCGTAGCCGTTGGCGTTACGCGCAATGCTAACGCCAAGAGTTTTACGAAGAGCAAAGCTTTTGACGTTAGTACTGCGCGTTACGCGCTAAGCTTTTCTCTTTAGCTAAAGCCAAATATTTACAGTCGTTGAACACAGTTTAAAAAAGAAGGAAATTTATTCTATGAAATTAGCTGTTTATGGTAAAGGTGGGATTGGAAAATCAACAACAAGTTGTAATATTTCCATTGCATTAGCTCGTCGTGGGAAAAAAGTTTTACAAATTGGTTGTGATCCAAAACATGATAGTACGTTTACGTTAACGGGTTTTTTAATTCCTACTATTATTGATACACTACAAAGTAAAGACTATCATTATGAAGATGTATGGCCAGAAGATGTTATTTATCAAGGTTACGGTGGGGTCGATTCAGTTGAAGCCGGCGGTCCTCCAGCGGGGGCTGGCTGTGGTGGTTATGTTGTAGGTGAAACGGTAAAACTTTTAAAAGAATTAAATGCTTTTTATGAATATGACATCATTTTATTTGATGTTCTAGGGGATGTCGTTTGTGGTGGGTTTGCAGCTCCCTTAAACTATGCTGATTATTGTATCATTGTAACGGATAATGGATTTGATGCATTATTCGCAGCAAATCGAATTGCCGCGTCAGTACGCGAAAAAGCTCGCACCCACCCATTACGTTTAGCAGGTCTAATCGGAAACCGTACTGCTAAACGCGATTTAATTGAAAAATATGTAGAAGCATGTCCAATGCCAATTCTAGAAGTTTTACCATTAATTGAAGATATTCGTGTATCTCGTGTTAAAGGTAAAACCCTTTTTGAAATGGCAGAGACTGAAACGTCTCTATGCTACGTTTGTGATTTTTATCTAAATATTGCTGATCAATTATTAACTGAACCAGAAGGAATTGTTCCTCGTGAATTAGGTGATAGAGAATTATTTAGTTTATTATCAGATTTCTATCTTCAAAAACCTGAAATTACAACGCAACCTAACGCGGAATTTGTTTTAATTTAATTCCAATTAATTTATTTATCTTCACGACTGAAGTTCGTCTTACAAAATTTATTCAAATTAACGCGTTAAAATTTTTGTCATTGGTGTTAACACTACGCGTAACACCAACGGCTACGCGCTAAAGAGTAAAGCTCCTGCGCGTAACGCGCAGTACTAGAGGCAAAAGCTTTGCTGTTGGCTTTAGCTAAAGGGTAAAGCCAACGGTTTTACCCTTGGTGAAACTCTTGGCGTTAGCATTGCGCGTAACGCCAACGGCTACGCGCTTGGCGTTAAGTTAAAGGTAAAGCCAATTGCCCCTTACGCCAATAGCTATGAGCTTACAACGTCAAAGAATTAGAGTTAAATGTTTTTAAAATTATGCTAAAATGCTGAAAAATATATCGGAAACTATTTTATGAAAGTTCGTGCTTCCGTTCGCAAAATTTGTGATAATTGTCGATTAATCCGTCGAAAAGGAAAAATTATGGTAATTTGCTCAAACCCAAAACATAAACAACGTCAAGGTTAAATCAACCATAAAATTTTAAATTAGGAATTGGACTACTATTTTTCGGGGTTTTGGTCCAATTCTTAATTTGAGATTTTCAATAATAAAATTAAAAAAATACGTTTAATAAACTCTGTAGTTTGACTTTAACTCAAAAGTCAAGCCCAGCGGATAATTTGCAATACTAGCGTTAAAAGTTTTGGTTTTGTTGTAATTATTAATTATTATTCAAAGTTATTGGTTGTGTGAATAAAAAACTTAAAAATAATTTCTAGTTCACACAATCAATAAAAAAGAGGGTTTAAGATTTAAATAATCTTATTTTTTTGCTGCTCCTTTAGCAGCGCCTTTTACAGCTAATTTAACCCCATATTTAGAACGACTTTGATTTCGTTGTTTTACCCCAGCTGTATCTAATGTTCCACGGACGATATGGTAACGTACCCCCGGTAAGTCTTTTACTCGTCCTCCACGAACAAGAACAACAGCATGTTCTTGTAAGTTATGACCAACACCTGGAATATAGGCAGTTACTTCAAACCCTGATGTTAAGCGTACACGCGCTACTTTACGTAATGCTGAGTTTGGTTTTTTTGGAGTTACGGTATAAACACGAAGGCAAATCCCACGACGTTGTGGACATGATTTTAATGCTGGAGCTTTCGATTTTTTTGTTAGTTTTTGACGAGCAGATCGAATAAGTTGTTGAATTGTTGGCATAAATAATGACAGAGAATATTAATTCAACAGTCAATTTGTTAATTTAAAACTAACATTTTTAAAAGACTGTTATTAAATAAAAAAGTTCTTACGAGTTTTAACTCTTAGTTTTAATTAATTTTCGTAGAATATTTCTGGATTACTTCGAATAGTGGTTTCACCAATGGTAAAGCTCCATGACTCGAAAAATTTTTAAATTCAGAAAAGAAAGTTTTAAATTTTTTCACATATATTGTTATTTTTACACTGATTTAATATTAATTTAATCAATGTAGAATTTTAGGATTTTGACCACTAGCAGAAAACTTAAATTTAAGCTTTCTACTAGTGGTCAAAATTCTTAGCTAAAGTTTATTTTTTATTAAAAAGCAAAAACTAATGGATCTGGGAAAAAACGATTAATTTCAATTAATAACCCAGCTGTAAAACTAAACCAAACTAACGCAACTACCGGCGCTGTTGATAAATAAGTTGTAAAATCTTTCATAAAAATTTTCCTTCAAAAAAAGCTTTAAAAGGAGTTAGCCAATTAAAGCCGATGGTTTTGTCAAATTTTTTATTTTATCAAATAAAAAAATTAACACCTTTTTTTATTCGTTATATTGTTCTTCAAGAATTGTACCAAGGGTAAAATCATTGGCTTTACCCTTTAGTTAACGCCAAAATTAAAAATCCACAGTTGTGGATAGTGTTATTTTTTCACTTAAATTAATGGTGTTCTTCTACAGCTTCACCAATATAAGCACCTGCTAAAGTTGCAAAAACTAATGCTTGGATGGCACTTGTAAATACACCTAATAACATAATTGGAATTGGAACAATAAGTGGAACTAGAGCAACTAAAACGCCTACAACTAATTCGTCTGCTAGAATATTCCCGAATAATCGGAAACTTAGTGATAATGGTTTTGTAAAATCTTCTAAAATATTGATAGGTAATAAGAATGCAGCTGGTTGAACATAACGTTTAAAATAACCTAAACCTTTTTTGCTAATACCAGCATAGAAGTAAGAGATTGATGTTAATAATGCTAAAGCTACTGTTGTGTTAATATCATTTGTTGGAGCAGCTAATTCACCATTTGGTAACTCAATTAGTCGCCATGGTAATAAAGCTCCTGACCAGTTTGAAACAAAAATAAATAAGAAAATAGTTCCTAAGAAAGGTACCCAATTTAAATAGTCATGTTCACCGACCTGTGTTTTTGCTAAATCACGAATGAATTCTGTTACTAATTCTGTAAAATTTTGAACACCGTCAGGTGTTGATTTTAAATCACGATTTCCTAAAAACGATAAAACAAAAATAATGCCTAATACAACCCATGAAGTAATTAAAACTTGACCATGGATTGGAAATCCAGCGATTTCCCAATAAAAATGTTGTCCTACTGAAACTTCTGCAATTTCTGATAGCGGATTAATAAAAAATTCAGTCATATAAATATATAAATTTTCGATAAAATTATTTGTGATTGAAGGTTTTGCCAAAATGAATTGTAAAATATTAAAAAACCTTTGGTTTATTTTTCCAACAATCTAAAATGAACGACATAGAGTATGTGAATGAAAAGTTCATATAGATGACTTCGTCATCTAAAAATAATTGTCTCTTTCTCTAAGGATGTATTATAAAATCCTTCTTATTTAAATTAAAATCGTCCTTTACAGCAAAATCAATGATTTACTCTTCGTAAAACCTTTAGCTAAAGCCAAGAGTTCCACTATTGGTGAAACTCTTAGTTTCACCAAGAGCAAAGCTTTTGGCTTTGCTCTTTAGCTAAAGCCAAGCGCGTAGCCGTTGGTGTTACGCGCAGTGTTAACACCAAGAGTTTCAACTATTGGTGAAACTCTTAGTTTCACCAAGGGTAAAACCGTTGCCTTTAACTTTTAGCTAAAGAGCAAATTAAGAAATAAGACAACTCGTAAAACAAGATTCTTTCTGGGAATTTAATTAAAATTCCTAGAAAGAACAAAAAAATTTACAGAGATGAACCTAATCCAACATACGATCCATAGAAAAAGATAGAAAGTAAACCAATAGCAGCAGTACCCACTAAAGTACCAATAAGCCATAATGGAATACGACCAGTAGTTCCTGTATTAGACATATAATTAATCAATAAAAAAGAAAAATCGACAGTGAAGTACGAGAACACAAAACAATCTTCTTTATTTCACAAGGAAATTAATTTGTATGTTAACCTTACTATTTTCATCAAAAAAAACAGGAAGAGGATCTCGGGATTTTTGCCTAGAAATTTTGTATTATTTATAAAAATAACACTGATTTCAACATTTTTCAAATAAATATTCTCTAAATTATTGGAGATTAGTTTTTACAAAATTTATTTCTTCTAGTTTAAAGAAAAAGATAGTGTAGCTTTTCTCCTTTCATTCATTGAGCAAAGTCTTTAACTTGACTCTTAAAGCCCAGTATGTTTTTACTCGCAAAGCCATTTTTAGTCGTGTGTTTCTCAAACCTATGCTTGCTTTTTATATTATACTATGTTTACAGTAGGGTCCCTTTTTTAAACCTATTAATATCCTTTAATTTCTTCGAAGTTTTTTTTAGGACTAAAACCTATAGGCGGCAAAATTAAGATTTTAAAAACCTTTTTTATTTTTTATCTTTTAAACTAAAGATTTTGAAAATCCCGCTCTTTCGAAGATCCTTTCAAAAAAGTTAAACTTAATTTTTAAGCTAGTTTTTTGATTTTTTACTGTTTTTATTTTTCTTATTCTTTAAAAAATGCCATCTTTACTCCAAGAGTTTCAACTATTGGTAACATTCGTAGCCGCTAGCGTTACGTGTAATGCTAACACCAAAAATGAACTCTTATGAACAGTTTTTTTTAACTATTGAAAAAGTAAGTGGAAATTGGATTCAAAATAAAAAATTTGGTTTTGAAATTTTATAAATGGTCATTTTGTTTAAAGTTGTTCATTATTTAGACGATAAAGTCGTTGCCGTGACTCGGAATTATAATGTTATAAATAAAAGCTCCTAAATGATTTTTAAAAAACCAGTTATTTCATTTATTAAAGAAAAATAAAGTTAGTATCGCACCCACTTAACCAAATAAAAATAACACCTAATTGTCCAAAATGCGCACTAAATACTTTTCTTGAAATTTCTTCAAGGTCACTTGTATGACTATCGAAATCGTGAGCATCTGCGTGTAAGTTCCAAATCCAAGTTGTTGTATTTGGGCCTTTTGCTAATGTACGTGAAAAATGGCCAGGTTTTGTCGGATAGATAAGACAAGTTTGGGTTAAAACCTTCAAATCTCCCAAAGAACCCCATATGCAATTTTCATTGCAGGAGGCTCAAGCACTTAAAATAGAGTTAAATATTGATTCTAAAAACTAAAAGTTTTAATTAAATTGAATATGAACAGTTTTTGTTTAAATTTTTGGGCCAGCAAAGTTTTTAACTTTATTCTGAGTTACTGTACCAGAAATATAAAAATAAAGAAAATTTTTTAAGAAATAAATACTAGTTACAGTATAATTTAAAACTTCAAAAGTTTCAATAAGAGTTTCACCAAGGGTAAAACCATTGGCTTTACCCTTTAGCTAAAGCCAAGCGCGTAGCCGGTGGCGTTACGCGCAATGCTAACGCCAAGAGTTTCAACTGTTGGTGAAACTCTTAGTTTCACCAAGAGCAAAGCTATTGAGCTTTACTCTTTAGCTAAAGCTCAAGCGCGTAGCCGTTGGTGTTACGCGCAGTGTTAACACCAAGAGTTTCACCAAGCGCGTAGCCCTTTGCGTTACGCGTAATACTGAAAATCAACGAAACAAAAATTTCAAGTTTTTTCTTTTTTTAGGAAAATCTTCAACGAATCTTTAAAATTTGCTAAAATTAAAGTTGAATGTTGATTTTCAATAAAAACTACAAAATATTTAGTTTTACCTTTTAGCTTTACTCTTTTGCTAAAACTGAGCGTTTGTTATTTATTTACGTAACGATGTACTGTATTTATTATTTTGGAGACATACGCTATGACGATAGCGATTGGTACATATCAAGAAAAAAGAACATGGTTTGATGACGCTGACGACTGGTTACGTCAAGACCGTTTCGTATTTGTAGGTTGGTCAGGTCTTCTATTATTACCATGTGCTTACTTCGCAGTAGGCGGATGGTTAACAGGAACAACATTTGTAAGTTCTTGGTACACTCATGGTTTAGCAACTTCTTACTTAGAAGGTTGTAACGTTTTAACAGCAGCTGTTTCAACACCAGCAAACAGTATGGCTCACTCTTTACTATTTGTATGGGGTCCTGAAGCACAAGGCGACTTAACTCGTTGGTTCCAATTAGGTGGCTTATGGGCATTTATTGCTTTACACGGCGCTTTTGGTCTAATCGGTTTCATGTTACGTCAATTCGAAATTGCACGTTCTGTAAACTTACGTCCATACAACGCAATTGCATTCTCTGCACCAATTGCAGTTTTTGTATCTGTATTCTTAATTTACCCTTTAGGACAATCTGGTTGGTTCTTTGCACCAAGTTTTGGTGTAGCATCAATTTTCCGTTTTATTTTATTCTTCCAAGGTTTCCACAACTGGACACTTAACCCATTCCACATGATGGGTGTAGCAGGTGTATTAGGAGGCGCATTATTATGTGCAATTCACGGTGCAACTGTAGAGAATACATTATTCGAAGATGGTGATGGCGCTAACACATTCCGTGCGTTTAACCCTACACAGGCTGAAGAAACATATTCTATGGTTACAGCTAACCGTTTCTGGTCTCAAATTTTCGGGGTAGCATTCGCAAACAAACGCTGGTTACATTTCTTTATGTTATTAGTTCCAGTAACTGGATTATGGATGGCTTCAATTGGTGTTGTAGGCTTAGCATTAAACTTACGTGCATACGACTTCGTATCACAAGAAATTCGTGCAGCTGAAGACCCAGAATTCGAAACATTCTACACAAAAAATATTCTTCTTAACGAAGGTATTCGCGCGTGGATGGCAGCACAAGATCAACCTCACGAAAGAATCGTATTCCCAGAAGAAGTTCTTCCTCGTGGTAACGCTCTGTAATTTGAGCTTTAGCTCCAGAGCTTTGCGCTTCGACACTTTTTATTTTTTAATCGCTTTTAACTTTAAAAGGTTATTCATTCGTTAAAATTAGAAAGGAGTTGTAGAGTAAGGCTTTTGAGACTACTACTGCGCATTACGCGCTAGGCTTTATTTTGTCTTAAATAGTCTCTTTAGATTAAAACTAAAGAGACTATTTATCGCTTTAGCTGAAAGCTACGGCTAATAGTTTTGCATAATAATAATTTCAAAATGTTGGCGTTAGCAGAAGAGTAAAGCCAAAAGCTTTGCTCTTATTTTCACTGCTCAAAAAAGAAAAATTTGGAAGAATTTGTTTTATCGGTTATAATTCAACTTAATATTAGTTTAAAAATATAAATTTTAAGCATTTAGCGGCGGGCGTAGCCAAGTGGTAAGGCAGTAGACTGTGACTCTATTATGCGCGGGTTCAATCCCCGTCGTTCGCCCAAATAACTACGGAGGTAGCTAAAGAGCAAAGACATTAGCTTTGCTCATGTAATGTAGAAATGGATCAAAAAGTAAATTTTAAATTGAATTTGTAAAAACTGAAGTTAAAAAAAATTGGAAATTCTCGCTCAGAGATTTTTAAAAGCGTTGTCTTTATTACTTCATATGTCTTTTCTTTATGAACTCGTATTTCGATTAATTCTCTAAAAACAACGAATTCTTTGCTAAAATTTTCTATAAAAGTATCTTTTTAGGAGAAATTCCATGACAATTAGTTCACCTGAACGAGAAGTCAAAAAAGTAAAGATTGCGGTTGACCGTAATCCAGTAGAAACAAGTTTTGAAAGATGGGCGTGCGACCTGAAAAACAGATATGACAAAAAATTATTTAATATTTAGTAATATTATTTACTGAACCGCAATCCTAACGGGTCAAACCCGTTAGTGGTAGCATTATACTCAAAACAAACCATAGAGTTTCCCCCAATTCCTTTAATTTAAAAATCAGTTCTAGCAAGATTATTTTTTTAAGAGCAACGCGTTTGACTCTAGTAACGCGCAGAAGCTTTCCTCTTTAGCTAAAGCCAACCGAATAGCCCTTGTCGTTGAGCGCAGCTAACGCGAAGAAATAATAGCTTTATAAATAAAAAATTTAATGTCTTCGAAAAAAACACTACTCTTAGAGTTTTTATTTCAATTGCAAATCCAAATTTATCAATATGAGAAGCATGGTAAATTGAATAAAGCCAAAACCTGCCAAAAAATCTATTTAGAAACATTCGCTTCGACTGTGTCGGTTATTCAAAAATTACCAAAACAGTCTTCTGTAGAAAAAAATGCTAAAATTTTGATACCAGCCAACCGAATGAATCTTCGTTTTCTGAAGAAAGTTAGTAATCAGCAAAGTTCAGAGCTTGACTCTTTATCGCAAACCAAGATTTGGAACAATCTACAAAATTTACAACTAGAGTTTTTAAATGGAATAACCCAACCTTTGTGGGAAGCTCGCTTTTTCTCAACGGTTTATGGATTACGCACTGGACGTTCTTGCTACGATTTGATAATCCATCTTCAAAAAATTTTACAAAAAAAGTCAAACTATTTTTTTCAATTCGATATAACAGGTGGTTTTAAAGATCATCCAGAAAAATGGTCGAATTATTTCTTACTTCCAAAGAGAATTCCCAAAAAATCATTTCTAAAATTTAATCTTTTTGATACTATTTTTAATAATCTTGGCTTTAATAGAAAGAGAGTAGCAGAGAGGAACAAAAGCGCTTCTTCACTCCCAAATTCTAATTTATTATTTTTGAGTTTTTTTATCAATAATTTTAAAAATCTTGACACTAAAAAGAGTTTTTGTAATATTTTATTGCATAAAATGGATGGAATGATTTATAAATTTCAAACTCTTTTTCTTCATTTTTGTAAACTTAAATCTAATAAATTAACAAATATAAAGATTGTCCGTTATGCGAGTCAATTTTTATTTTTAACACCAGATCTTCCGTTGCTTAAAGAACTTGTAACAACGGTGATTAAAAATTCTACGAACGACTTTGAGATTAAGATGAATGAAATTGGTCATACTCTTTTTCCCTATGAGGAAAAAATGTCAGGCGTAAATTTCCTAAACTTTGAAATACGCCAAATAAAAAAGAGCTCGAAAAATAGTATGGAAAACCCATTACTTACTCTAATATCTCCTTCACGTGTGAATCTGCAAAATCATTTATCCGAATTAAAACAAATAAGTCAACAATTGTCGAGTCAGAGCCAAGAAAATTTCATATTTGCGCTAACTCCAAAAATTCGCGGGTGGTGTAATTATTATCGAATTTGTTCGAATAAAAAAGTTTTTTTTTATTTAGATTATTTATTATTTAAAATTCTTTGGCGCTGGGCTTGTCGCCGACACGCAAAAAAAAGCCGTCGTTGGATTAAAGAAAAGTATTTTCATTCATTGGATGAGCAAAATTGGGTTTTTTGCGTTTATCAAAAAGAACAACAACAGTTTATATGTTTACCTTTTCATGCAGAAATAAATTTGATTCATTATAACGAAGTTGATAATGAAAAATCTCCCTATGATTCTGATTTCAATTATTGGCTAAATCGTTATACGTAGTCATTGTTATAAATCACTTACTTATAATCTTATTCGCTTTAGCAACGGAATAAAGCCATAAGCTTTGCTCTTTTGCTAAAGCCAAGCGCGTAGCCGTTGGCGTTACGCGTAATGCTAACGCCAAGAGTTTCAACTATTGGTGAAACTCTTAGTTTCACCAAGAGCAAAGCTTTTGGCTTTGCTCTTTAGCTAAAGCCAAGCGCGTAGCCGTTGGTGTTACGCACAGTGTTAACACCAAGAGTTTCACTATTGGTGAAACTCATAGTTTCACCAAGGGTAAAACCGTTGGCTTTACCCTTTAGCTAAAGCCAAGAACGCATAAAAACAAAACTTTTTACCAACTTGATTTCATTACCCCTGGTAATAAACCTTCATGAGCCATTTCTCGTAATACGTGACGTGATAAACCAAAATCACGGAAATAACCCTTTGGACGTCCTGTAACTGTACAACGGTTATGTAAGCGTACTGCTGAACTATTACGTGGTAATTGTTGAAGTTTACGATGTAACGCTAGTTTTTCGCGTAAAGATACTGCAGAAGTAATCTGCTCTTTTAATACTGCGCGTTTTTCTGCGTATTTCATTACTAAACGTTGACGCTTTAATTCGCGTTCAATCATACTTTTTTTTGCCATAATAAATAATTATTAAAAATTAAAAATTTTATTAAATGAAAAAATTTAAACTTTAAATTGATGAAATTTTCAAACCTCAAAAATTTGATAGTATCAGACTTAAAAAAAACAAAGTTTTTAAACACGAGTTTGACCGTGAATAAAATAGTTTTACTATTGCAAAGCGAATGGCTTTGCTCTTTAGCTAAAGCCATGAGAATTTTACGTAACCCTATGTCATCCATAGCTAAACACTAACATAATAAGTGGGTGACTTTTTGAAACGACTCCTATATTCTTACGATCTTAAGATCGTAAGAATTTATGCTTTATTATTTTCAATTTTTTAATCTTCATTAGAAAATGATTAAAATTAAAACATTAGGACTAATTATATCGACTAAGCTCTAGAGAAAACTAAACACCGAAAATTATTTTGTTTCAGCTGAAGCTGTTTTAACATAAAGAATTAGTAAAAATGAAGTAGGAATAATAATAAATAATGCAGTAGCTGTTAATCCGAAAATGTTTACTTCCATAAAATGAAAAATCCAAAGTAAAAAAGATATAATCTACAAGAGTTTATAAAGCCAACCGTGTAGCCGTTGGCGTTATTCGCAATGCTAACGCCAAGAGTTTCACCAAGAGCAAAGCTTTTGGCTTTGCTCTTTAGCTAAAGCCAAGCGCGTAGCCGTTGGTGGTACGCGCAGTGTTAACACCAAGAACTTCAATGTTATGCAAAGTTCGGAACCGCCAAATTACTTTAAACTCAAATGAGACTAAATTTTTTGTTAAACTCATTTGCTTCTAATTGTGGGATTTCAAATTATTTTTTATTGTTTTTTTAAAGCAAAAGATTTAATATAAAAAACCCTCAACAATTTTAGCTTTACTCTTGGCGTTTGCATTGTGCATAAATACTCGCTGCGCTTTTAGCTAAAGAGTAAAGCCTAGCGCGTAACGCGCAATACTAGCGTGAAAAGCTTTGCTCTTAGGGAAGCGCAAAGTCTTTAACTTTACTTTTTGATAAAGTAATGAGAAATTAAAAAGATAACTTTTTAATACTTTTTTTAGAGTGTTAGAAAACATAATTCATACATTTGTAAGTCACTAAGTTCTACCAAAAGGGATAACTTTTTTAAAGTGACGTTTGGATTGAAAAAATGAAATGAGGAATAGAAATTATAATTTTGAAAGGGGTTCGTTTTTTAAGAAATCTAATTAAGTTACTTCAAAAAGAGCCGGAAATTCAAAATCGAAACTAAACAACAAATGAATTACAAATTCCTACTGCAAATACTAATAACATCCATAAGCTTAAACCTGAAAATACGATTCCTTTATTTTCTGACCAAGCGTTTGGAGATGCAAATACTACAGGTACTCCAACAATTAATGCAAACGAAACTACAATTAATGCTAATAAAGCAATTTGAAGAATTGATGTCATGATTATCTCCTAAATTTTTTGATATAATGTTTTGTTGGCTTGAGTTTAAGGATTTTTTTATTAAAAAAAAAATGACTCGGCCGCTTGTTCACAAAATTGTATCTGTATATTACAGAACCTTAAAAGGCAAAAAAAAGAATTTATCTTGGATTATAACAAATTTGACGAATCTTCGTCAAATTTGTTTGAGATTATAAAAAATTATGTAGAATAAAAGTAAATTCCATTTATTACCAAATTGAACATAATAATTCGCCACCAATGCCGCGAGTACGAGCTTCACGATCAGTCATAATTCCCATTGGTGTTGAAAGTACGATCATTCCAGCTCCATTTAATAAACGAGGAATTTCTTTGTGATTTGCATAAATGCGTAAACCTGGTTTGCTAATACGTTTTAAATTCGTAATACATGATTCTTTAACTTTTCCTTGGTAAAGTTGTTTTGAGCGATATTTTAAACGTAGAAGAAGTACTTTTGAATCTTCCGACATTTGAAAAGATTGAATGAAGCCTTCACGTTCTAAAATACGTGCAATTTCACTTGTTAAACGTGTTTGTGGAATTTCCACAAAGGTTTTTTTAATTAATGTAGCGTTACGAATACGCGTTAACATATCACTAATTGTATCATTTACCATATCAATGTTAAAATTTTAATCTTCAGTTAGAATAAAAAATTTAGACCATCATTCGCGAAAAAACATGAGTTTCACCATGAGTAAAAATTAATTTTTGTTGTTACCCTTGAATAATTCTGAAACAAATTTTTTCAGCAAAAATTTTTATTCTACTTTTGAACTTAAATTAAATTTTCTAAATTAGAAAATATTAAAAAGTTCGCTAGGTTAGAGTTTCTTTTTTAGAAACAGTAGCAAAGCCAATGGCTTTGCTCATTGGTGAAACTAACGAGTTTCACCGATTAGTTGAAACTCATTCGTGCAACTAATGAGCTTTAACGAAAGACGAAATTAACCTTTAAATGGTAGTCCAAATTCTTTTAATAAACGTAAACCTTCTTCTTGGTTTTTAGCAGTTGTTACAATACAAATATCCATACCTCGAACTTGATCAATTTTATCATATTCAATTTCTGGGAACATTAATTGTTCTTCTAAACCTAAACTATAATTTCCACATTTATCAAAACTTTTTGGACTAATTCCTTGGAAATCACGCACACGAGGTAAAGCTAAGTGAATTAAACGATCTAAAAAACCATACATACGTTCACCACGTAAGGTTACTGTAACGCCAACTGGCATAGCTTCGCGTAATTTAAAACCAGCAATAGCTTTTTTTGATTTTGTTACAATTCCTTTTTGCCCTGCGATCATTGCTAATTCTTTTAATGAAGCATCCACAATTTTTGCGTTTTGTGAAGCATCGCCGATACCACGGTTAATGACAATTTTTTCAACTTTAGGAACTTCATGCAAATTTTTGTAATTCCATTCTTTTAAGAATTTAGGTAAAATTGTTTCGGCGTAATATTTTTTTAAACGTTGAGCCATGTCGATAAAAATTAACTTTTTTAGTAAAAACATACAGAAATTTATTGAAGAAATTTTTAATAAGTTTCAACTAGGGATGAAACCCATTAGCTACAGCCAATAAATACTTCTGAAAATTTGAGTTTTATTCGACTAATAAAATCCTTTGCATTAGCTAAAGAATAAAGCTCCTGCGCGTAACGCGCAGTACTAGAATCAAAAGCTTTGCTATTGTGATTAGTTATAAAGAAACACAAATTAAATAACTTCAGGTGCTAATGAAATAATTTTTGTAAAGTTAGCATCACGTAGTTCACGAGCAATTGGACCAAAAACGCGTGTTCCACGAGGATTACCTTCTTTATTGATAATTACTGCAGCATTATCATCAAAACGAATTTCCATACCATTTTCACGACGAATCCCTTTTGCAGTTCTTACTACAACTGCACGAACGACATCAGAACGTTTTACTGGCATATTTGGAAGAGCATCTTTAACAACAGCAATAATAACATCACCGATATGTGCAATTTTTTTACGGCCGCCTAATACACGAATGCACATTAATTTACGAGCACCTGTATTATCAGCTACATTTAAATACGATTGAGTTTGAATCATACGAAATTTTGAGAATTTATATTTTATTTATTTTCATCACAACTAACTCTTTTAAAAATTTAGACCAGCTAAATTAAAAGATGAAACGATTTTAATACTTTGATGTTATATCTTTAAAAGATAAAATCATCTTAGAATCACTAAGTTTAACTATTGCTAAAACAGTTTTTGTGGCTTTATCTAAAAGGTAAAGTCCTTTATCCTTTAGTGAAAGTATGAAGTTATTATTCGTTTATTTTTTCGAACAGAAAAATTGGATTGGACTTCTTTTTTAATACAGTTTTTTATTAAAAAAGTACGTTTAGTCAACTTTTGGAATTGCTTTAACAAATTTTGTTTTTACGGGCATTTTATAAGCAGCAACACGTAAAGCTTGTTTTGCCATTTCTTCCGAAATTCCAGTCATTTCATAAATTAACTTACCTGGTTTTACAACAGCTACCCAAAATTCTGGTGCACCTTTACCTGACCCCATTCGAGTACCAGCTGGACGAACTGTAGCAGCTTTATCTGGAAACAAGCGAATCCATAATTTACCACCACGTTTAACATAACGTGTTAAAACACGGCGACCAGCTTCAATTTGGCGTGATGTAATCCAACAAGGTTCTAATGCTTGTAAACCAAATTCACCAAAAACTAATTGTGTTCCACGTGTGGCTTTACCTCTCATATTCCCAACATGGGGTTTACGATATTTTGTTCTTTTAGGACTTAACATAATTAAAATGTAAAATAATAAATTGATTAATGTTTTTCATAATTCTTTTGAAAAATAAACTTTATCTAGACTTTTATTTTTAATAAAATTCAAAAGAAAATGGCTATTAAGTGTGTTTTTTATTAAAAAGCACAAAACGAACTATTTTAAGGAATAGTTTTAAAATATTCTTAATATTTTTTTATTCTAATCTAATTTAGATTTAAAAGGACTAGAAACGTTAAATAAAGTCTTTTAAGATAAAAAATTAGAAAAACAAGCAACTTCGTAAATTTAACTAAAATTTAATTTTCATTTTAGTTGTTTAGGCGGCACCCGGATTCGAACTGGGGATAAAGGATTTGCAATCCACGGCCTTACCACTTGGCTATGCCGCCATCTTTATACTAACTAATGATTGATACACTCTAATGATAAATTGTATCAAAAATGTATAAAAAAATCTACAGCAAGTTTAAAAAAATAAAGTTGGCTTTAGGTGAAATCTTTTAGTTCAAGTGGGTCAAAAAAGAAATTCCATCTATTAAGTTAAGTATGCTTTTTAATCGAACGATTAAAAAGCATACTTAACTAATAGATGGAAAAACATAATAAAAATTAAAAATAAAATTCTTTTAAATTTAAATAATTAGCTTTGATTAGAAGTTAAGAGTGCATTTAAATTTTTAACTTTTTGATTAAATTCAGTAAAATTCTGAGCTTTTTCTAAACGTTTTTTAAGAACTTTTAAATTATGCTTTTGTATTAAATATTTTTTTGGTTGAATTTGCCATTCTTGAATCATTCGTTTCTTTTTACGTTTCATTTTCTTTTGCGCCGCTTTTGAATTACTGATAGTTTCAAGATTTGTTGGACCATTCTTGAATGTTTTATCCGCTTTTAATTTTGGTGCACGAATTGATTCTAAACGTAAATAGTCTCCTGGCCATACTAACCCACCTGGTCTTGGACGATAACGCCAATTGATTGGTCGAATAACTTGACGTTGTATACGACGTCTTAATTGACGGATACGTAAATTCATTGGTTGATCTTTGGCATTTGAGATTTTGCGACGACGTTCAGCTTTAGACTTTGCAAATCTAAATTCTTGAATTTGTTGATTTAAGCGAGTTTTTGAGACTGGACGAATACGTTTTGTTGTATCTGTTTGATTTGTTTCGAAGCTTATACGACGTGGGAATAATATTTCACCAGCACGCATAGGTCGACGACGATGATAACGACGACGAGGTTTAACACGACGACGTAATGTATAATCTGGAATTGGGCTTGTAGAATCTTTTACTCCTAAAGCGACTCCATCTTTACTACGACGTAAACGACGACGTATATAACGATCACGTGGTAATCTAAAACGTTTATAGAAAACATAAATATAATGGACTGGTAACACTTGTTGACTTAATGGTCCTGAAGGGAACCATACTGGGGCTTTAGGGTGTTTTTTTACACGACGATAACGTTTGACTAAACGACGAATACGTTGTTTTTTAAATTTTTTCTGCGAATTTTGGAAAGATAAAGAATTTAGTGATAAATCTTTATCGGCTAATTTTACTTGTGATGAAATTAATGTTTTTACTAAGATTGGTTTTGTGGTTTGTTTCATTGTACGGAAATTAAAACGACGCCATGCGAGTGGTGAAAAACCATCCATACCAAGAGCAAAGAATTGATCAGGATCATACGTTGTAAACGGAATTTGCCAATAAAGGGTAGTTGCAGCATTCATTCCACGAAGCGGTGCTTTTTCAAATTCAAGATTTTTGTCAAAGTTTTTAAAGTTTTTGTTCGTAGATAAATTTAATTTTTCTAAATTTAAATTGTATCCTGCATCTTGACGAGATAAGAAACGATTTGTTACTAAAAATTTGCGTAAAGTTTCATCCCATCCTGCATAAAATGGGGTGCCCGTTAAATTTACAACAAATTTTGAAGACGGAATACTTTGCTTTATATTGTTAGTACTTAAATTTTCATTTTCTGAACTAAAGAGTTTAGTATAAAAATTCTGAATAAAGTTTTCTTCTTTTGTTGAAATGACTGAACTTGGTACTTTTTCAGTTGTTTGAAGTTCTTTTGTAGAATTAAGATCTTCTCGCATTTGAATTGCTAAAGGAACAGCTAAGGGTCTATAATCTAAATTCCCAATTTCTAAAATTTTTTCACCTTTAATATTTTCTACTATTAATTGAGTTTTCAACTTGTTTCTTTCTAATAATTGAGCTGGAGATAATTTAGCAAGTTCAAAGTCTAAGAAATTAATTTTTTCTTTTTCTAATTTTGAATTAATTTTACCTTGAAAACGAGGTATAAAAACTTGATTCCACCAATTTTGTAGAGTTACATTTGAATCGATTCGTTGAATTTGTTTATTTAAGTTACGAATACGTGTTAATGATGAACGTTTACGACGTTTTAATTTTCTTTTCGTTTGCGCATATTTTGGACGTTTTGCTCGTTTCCAATAACGATTTTTACGTTGACGTAAACGACGGTATTTAAGGTCAGTTTGACGGAATGGTTCTTTTGATGTTAAACCATTCGATAATTTATCAAAAATATTGCCTTTTTCCGTAACTGTTGCACTATAGCGACGCGAACGACGACGGCGTAAATTTTCTTTTAAACTGGCTTTACGAATTGCACTACGTGGACGCATACGCATTGAACCACGACGACGACTTCGTTTAACTTTAAATTTCGGGAAAGCAAAATTTATTGAAGAACCAAAGCCACTTGTCCAATTTTCATCAATTTTATGAAGCCATTGATTCCAAATTTTTTTACTCATATCTCTTGATTTTCCATTTTCTACTTTAAATCGACTATTTGTTTCATCGGCCGTAAAAAATAAATTATCTTCTTGAGCAAAACGGGCGTTAAACATTTGTTTTTTCTTTAAACGTTTAAAACGTTTACGTGTTTTTTTACGTTTTGTTAAAATGTTTTGTTCTTTACGCCATTGAGCTATTTCACTCTTGTCTAATTTATCAATCAGTTTTTGTTTTGAAATTACAGAATGTATTCTCATTTTCTTTAAACTTGTCGCAAATGTACGACTCAGATGATTAAAAATGCTGCGTAATTTAAGGATTGGGGATATACCTTTTGTTCCTGATTTATTAAGTTGTTCTGCAATATTCTCTTCAATTTTTTCAAAAGTTTGAATTTTATTTTTTAAATTAGTTTTTAAATAATTTTTAAGGCGTTTGGCTTGCCAATTTTTAATGAATAATCGTTTTGTTGAACTAGACTGTTGTTTAAAATTTGGATAACTTGTTTGATAGGCAATTGCTTCTTTTAAAGCTTTTTGAATTCCTGTTTTTAAATTTAGTTCTAACGAATAGCCATTACTATTGCGCCCAATTGTATTTAAAGAGTTTGTTTCTGATAAATTTGTTTTATGCGCGTAGCCGTTGGTGTTACGCGCAGTGTTAACACCATGAGTTTCAAACCATTTTGATAATCGCTCTAAACGCATTTTTAAATTTTTTTCAAAACGTTCTTGACGTTTTTCACGTTTTTCAACGCGACGTGATAAATAAAATTTTAATGCTTCAGTATCATAGATTTGACTTTGAGCATTTTTTAATAAAACTAACCATAAAGATTGATCTTTAATTTCAGTTTTTATAAGTTCTTTGAGTTTTTGTTTCTGTAATTTTGTTAATTCAGTCTGTTTTTCTTGTGTTAATAAGAAGTCAGCTTCTTGATTTACAAAACTTTCACGGTTCGTTACAGCTTTTTCACCTCTAGTTTTTTGACCTTTGTAGATAAATTTTGTTAATTCACCATAATTTTTTTCCTTTAAAAATTGTTGGATCATTGCTTGGCGAACAGGTTGTGCATTTAACATATAAGTTTTTAACATATTTGTTGATTGATCTAGAACATTATTTCCCATTTGGCCTTTTGAACCTAACAATTCTTCATGAATTATTGACTCTGCAATAATTGAATTACTTGTTTTATTAAGATATTCATTATATAACGGTTGATCAAATTTAAGGACAGTTTTAGAATTCAATCCGGGTGTATTCATATTAACATTTTCATTTGGAGTAATGGCAAATAAATGGCGGATTTTTTTAAAAGTTCCTTGGAATTGTTGATTATAAATACCACTAGCAAAACTTTTTGTCCCACCAATTTTTGATTTCATCGTTTGATAATGTTGCATATATGTATACCAACGGAAACTATCATAATGTTCTGATAATAAAAATCTGCGTAAATGTAATAAATATTCTTCATTTTTTGTTAAAAAATGAGCCATTGGTTGACGTCGAATAAAATCATCAATATCAAATTTTAATAATAAACGATTAAATGGACTATAATACCAATGTTGTAAAACATCTCTATAAATTTGAGCACGATAACGACTTGCTTTTTTGCCAATAATTGAATACTGGTGAGTAGAAAGTTGTATATTACTACTATTTAAATTTTTCTGGCTGCTTAAGTCTCTTGAAAGAGCGTTACCACTATTCATTACTGAACTTTCTTGATTTAGTTTAAATCGACGTGGTTGGCGTGGTCCTTTACGCAGAGCTTTACGTAGAGAAGCATTGCGCATCGTACGTTTCCAACGTAAGGTTGGTTTATAGTAATAAAAATATTTACGCATTAAAACACGGAAATAAGGAGAATTATTCTCTATGCCAAAATTTCGGAATAATTGAATTCCATAAAAACGTAACTTTTTACGGAATGCTTTTTCACGTTGCAGATACAGTTTTGCTGGATGAAATAGAGATAATGGCGATGTTAAACTACTTGGTTCACCTTTTGATTCGCTTAAAAAATTGCGGTAAAATAAATTTTCACTATTTTTTAACTTTAATTCCGCTGCTTTATTTTTTTGACCTAATTCTTTTGAGAAAATTGGACCATTTAGACTTGATTCTTTTGATAGAATTTGTTTCCAGCGTTTTGAATATAGGGAAGATTTCTCATCATTGAGGATTTTTTCATTTTTTGCCGTTAAAATACGCGTATCAAATTTACGAATAAATTTACGAATTGTTGCTAATTCTTGTTTTGAATTTTGTTGCTTTAAAGTAGGAATAATAATTCCGGTTGGAAGATTTTGTGAGTCTTTTTTTGCATTTTCGAGTTTTTCTAGTTTAGTTGGTAAACTACGTTCATGAAAACTTGGATGGTAGACCTGTTCAAATAGCATACGGAAAAATTCCACGCGTGGTCCCATAAACGATTCTAAACGAGGTGTTGCTAATTGTTTTTTAAATGAACGCATCCAAGGACCTGGAAAGAAACGGAAACGAACACGATGATTACGCATTTTTCGACGTAACCAAAAACGATCAAAACCATAATTTAAATCTTCAACGGTAAAAAGATCATAAACTCCTTGGTCATAAAGTCCTGCATCAAACGTACGATATTTTCGAATACGACGTTTCCAGCGTTCACGACGACCATGTCGCCCTCGATTTCGACGAGTATTACGATCTGAAGCTTTAGTACTTAAAAACGATGTTTCTAATAACGCTTTTTGATCAATTAATCGATCTTCATGAGTTAAGCCGATGGGATTTGTAATAGTGTAATCGAGTCCAAAATAAGCTAAATTGGAAACAGCGCAAATCATAGTTAAATATAAAAAGAAGAAATTTAAAAATTTTGAATAAGCAGTTGTTGTTACTTTAAATGTTGAAATTATACCCATATAAATATTATACGCAGGGTTTTCAAAAAACCAACAAGTTAAATGTAAAAACGTTAAACTACCAACTAAAATTCCTCCTAAATAACTTCCATGACTTGTTAAAAATGTTGCTAAAGTTGAAACTGGAAAACTTTCTAATAAAGTTGATTCTGATCCAATAGATAAATTCGCTACAAAAGGATAAATTGTTGTTTGTTCCGTAAAAGCGATTAAAAAACTTAATAAAAATATTTTTACTTTTGATAAATCTTCTAAAGTATATTTCTTTTCATTATAAGTATCCCACATATATTTTACTAATAAAAGAAAACCTAAAATATAACGAAATATATCTAAAGATAACCATGGAATAACAATAAAACGCCATCCTAAAACAATACTGGCAATCCATAATAAATTTCCTGCAATTGTTCCTAGACCAGCTAAATAGCCTGCTTCTAAACCTTGCATTACAAAACGACGAATAATAATCAGATGCGCTGTTGAAGTAGGTAAAAATAAAAAGAAACTATTAATAAATCCAATACCAAATTTTTCAAGTGCATAAACAAAATTATTTTGTTGACCGTAAGATAATGGAGTTTCTAGGAAATTAAACATATTATGGAAATAACTGTCTAAAACAGAAATTTCTGAAACCATCGATGAAGCTATTTCCGGAATAATTACCGGTAAAGACCAAAGTTTTTGAAGCCAATTTAAGGTTACAATATCTATTAAAAAGGTTTTGGTACTTAAAATAAGATAACTTAGAATTGCACCAAAATTTTCATAACTGGATAGAAGTGTACTTGAATCGGATTCAATAAATTTATTAACAACTTCAATATAATCTTTAACAGAAGTGACTAAAGAAAGAAAAGTTAACATTTCTTCATCCTTCTTTTCTATCCTTTGAATTTAGCATAAATTTTAAAAAACTCGTTTTTTATTTTAGACAAATTTTTAAACGTTTTTAAAATTTTTTATGCCATTTAAATTTAATTTTTTAAAAAGTAAAAATAAAAGGTGGTAAGGTATTTGTTTGTGTTGTTGTAATTTGTTTAAGCTAATAAATTATTTTTAACAATAATTATTAATTTACAAATACTGAAAAAGAAATAGAGCCTTAAAATTATTTCCTTACTTAGTTACACAAAATTTTTTATTTTTATGCCGAAAGTCAGTCTTGCATTACACAATACATGAGCAAAGCCGATGGCTTTACTCTTTAGCTAAAGCCATGAGTTCCACCTATGGTGAAACTCTTAGTTTCACCATGAATAAAATTGCAAAAGCAATTTTATTATAACAAAATAGTTTTACTATTTTGTTCATGAGCAAAGCCGATGGCTTCTTTAGCTAAAGCCAACAGCAAAGCTTTTGACTCTAGTACTGCGCGTTACGCGCAATGCTAACGCCATGAGTGCCACCTATGGTGAAACTCTTAGTTTCACTATGCGCGTAGCTGATGGTGTTACACGCAGTGTTAACACTAGGACTTTTAACTATTGAATAAATATCAATATTATTTGTTCAACTAAAAAAGTAAAAGAAATTATTGAATTTAATATATTCAATTTAATTATAGATAATTATATAACAAAAATACTAGAGTAACATTTATAAATAATTTTAAATAAGTCACCCTGGCAATAGGCAAGAGATTCCAGTAAGTCTCCCTAAAAGTTCTTCTTGCCCCTGCATCGTTTCACAACCAAGTTCGAGATGGATTGGTGTGGGACCAACGCAGTATGAATCACCAGGATATATCTGCAGAGCCTAGCTCTGGAGTGTAAAGGAATGAATGGTTACTAAGTAACCATTCAATATTTATTAGGTCAAAATCAATCGGCCTTTAGTATTCCTCAGCTGAAACTATTACTAGTCTTAGACTTGGAACCTATCAATCAGCTAGTCTGGCTGCGGCCTAATGGAGAGTATTCATCTTAGGGTGGACTTCCTACTTAGATGCTTTCAGCAGTAATTCGCTCTGAACGTAGCTACCCTGCGTTTCCTTCTGGAGAAAGAACAGGTATACCATAGGTTCATCCTTCTAGGTCCTCTCGTACTATAGAAGGCTCCCTTCAATACTCTTGCGCTTATACCGGATATGGACCGAACTGTCTCACGACGTTCTGAACCCAGCTCACGTTCCCTTTTAATGGGCGAACAGCCCAACCCTTGGGACGTACTACCGCCCCAGGATAGGAAGAGCCGACATCGCATATATGTTAAAAATAACTTTTGATAAACACAAGCTACAGCTTGTTTGCTAAAGCCAAAATTTTAGTAAAACTATTGAATAAATAATAAAAGTAAGTCTACAAATGGCTTTTATTACCGTCTGAAACTTTATATTTCATACATTCAACTAGGTATGGTCGAATAATTTCTCTGAAATTAGATGAATTTTGTTCATTAATTGCAATTCGATAACCAACGAGAACACCTTCATTAGTTTTTTTAACTAAGCTTGTCTCTAAATTAAACCTATTTTTCAACGCAGTTTGCAAACGAAATAATCCTTCTTTACTGAATGATTCAGTACAAATTCTCATAGCATTAGATTTTCCTAACCATTTTAAACTTCCGTCGTCCATATACCAATAAGCAATTGCTCTCGGAGTTAAGAAAAGTTCAATATTTTTAGGTACATTTTTAACGAATGTATTTGTTTTTGGATCAAAAGAATAAAATAGGTTTCCGTAATGTCGTAAACTATCATTTACAGTGGTATTAAAATACCATCTTTTACATAATTTATTAGTTCGTGAATCAACAATTTCAGCATAAATTGGAGGACTTTCACATAATGGTTGTAACGCTGAATATTTGTCAAATAAATATTCTTTATGTTCAGCTTTATGTAAAGCGCGATAACGCCAAGTTCGACCAGAAGTTTCTGTTTGTAAATTTCCGTCACCTAACAATGTACCAATTAATAAATCTTTTTGTTGTTGAAGTAATTTCATAAGGAATGTTGTTTAAAGTTTTTTGTTTAATTAGAGAGTTTTTTAATGTCATTTAATATGACAATCAATTAAAGTTATTTCAGTAATTGTATTTTTTTAATACGAATTACTCTATATATCGCTATATAGATCAGACTATATCATCAACCAATAATGGTTGTCCAGCGTGTAGTCGTTGAGGGGACATAGTTAATTAAACCAGTGGTCTTCCCTGCTGATTATTCGCAGTTTTGAATTTTCACTAACAAAAGCTAAAGCCTTCGTTAGTACCAAAACATCTACACCAATTGAATGGACGAACGTTCCAGCATATAGCTAGATTGACATCGCAGTATTACTACTGCGAGACCCCAAATGTTAAGGTGCCAAACCTTGCCGTCGATATGAACTCTCTGGCAAGATTAGCCTGTTATCCCTAGAGTAACTTTTATCCGTTGAGCGACGACCCTTCCACGCGGCATCGTCGGATCACTTATGCCGGCTTTCGCCCCTGCTCGACTTGTAGGTCTTGCAGTCAAGCTCTCTTCTGCATATACACTCACCATCTGATTTCCGTCCAGACTGAGAGAACCTTTGCACACCTCAGTTACCTTTTATGAGGCGTTCGCCCCAAACAAACTGCCCGCCTGAAACTGTCAAGTGTCCTGATTCAAGGATCACCATTAGGATTCTAGCTCTTCCAGAGTGGTCTCTCAATTTTGGCTCCAATTTTCCCGGAAGAAAACCTTCAACGCCTCCCACCTAGACTGCGCAAGAAAAGCCCGAACCCAATTTCAGGCTACAGTGAAGCTTCATAGGGTCTTTCTGTCCTGGTATAAGTAGTCCGCATCTTCACGGACAAGTCTATTTCACCGAGTCTCTCTCCGAGACAGCGCCCAGATCGTTACGCCTTTCGTGCAGGTCGAAACTTACTCGACAAGGAATTTCGCTCAGTTAACCTCTCTTCTTTCAAATTTCTAAACTTAGCTTTAGCAACAGAGTTTAGAATCCACTAAATTTATTGTGGGAGAGCTGGACTCTATCTTAGATTTTTGACGGATTATAAATTAGAATTTAAACGAAGGTCTTCTTTTAAACATGCTATCTGTTCATCAAGTTTAGTCGATTTAGTAGATTTTGCTTTAGGATGTAAACGAACTCTTAGTTGAGTTCCTTGATCTACAATTTCTAAAAAGTTTTTTAAGGAATTTAGATGATATTTAGCTTTCATTTGAAGACAAATAGTACGAAAAGATTGAAATTCAATCTTCTTTTTTGTTTTTAACGAGTGTTCTTCAAAAAAAGGAATAATTTTTTCTGTTAATTCCGTTATTGATTTTACTCGAAATTGCCAACGCGTTCCTGATTTATCTGTACGATTTACAGTAACGGTTCCACATCCAAAATACTCTTTTAAAGCATAAAGGATTTGAAGATCTATTTCATTTTGTACTACTGTAAATTCAGGTTGAATTTGCACTTTCCATTTCATATCTTTTTTGATATGAGCGTCGAGATTAAAACATCCTTCGCCATCTACGAATCCTACAATCCATTGTGGATTAAGTTTTGTTGTCATATTTAATAATTTCCTTCTATGTTTATAAATAATTTTTTTTCGTCAACATATCCCCAAACGTATAGTCTCTGAGGGTTCTTGTATGTTAATTCTATAAGTATAGACTTAACAATTTTATCATTAACAGTCGAAACTGTTGGCTTTAGCAGAAGAGTAAAGCCAAAAGCTTTGCTCTTGGTGATTTAGTCTTAAAACAAGTCTTCCCTGCTGATTGTCCCCTTGTCTAGCCAATTTTCACTATCAATTGTTGACTAACTTTTTTATATTAGCAGTAAAACTGCAGAGAAAAAACTAACAAATTGATGAGTATGGTCTAGCTGTACAAGCCTTTAAAAAAGCTGTTAGTATTTTACTATGAGGAGTTTCCAGCATATAGTTTAGTTTTACTAAGGCTAGCTTTTAACCTTAGGACCGTTATAGTTACGGCCGCCGTTCACCGGGGCTTCGGTCGTCAGCTTCTTCCAAAGGAATAACCAACTTCCTTCACCTTCCGGCACTGGGCAGGCGTCAGCCCCCATATATTGTCTTACGACTTTGCGGAGACCTGTGTTTTTGGTAAACAGTCGCCTGGGCCTGGTCACTGCGACCCTCAAGAAATGAGGGCGCCCCTTCTTCCGAAGTTACGGGGCCAGTTTGCCGAGTTCCTTAGAGAGAGTTCTCTCGCGCCCCTAGGTATTCTCTACCTGCCTACCTGTGTCGGTTTCAGGTACAGGGAATGAATATGTTTTATCTCAAAAGAGAGGTGTTCGAGCTTTTCTTGGAAGTGTGACATCACTAGCGTCTCTTTTCCGAAAAAAAGAAACGGGATCATGCCTTGACTCTAAATTGTTTTTGTTCAATCTATCAACATCTTGGACATTTCCACTGCAATCCATAAACAGTTCTAGTTTAGCCTCCTCCGTCCCTCGGTTCCCATATTCAAACGTACAGGAATATTAACCTGTTTTCCATCGACGACGCCATTTGGCCTGGTCTTAGGTCCTGACTCACCCCCCACGGACGAACCTTGTGGAGGAACCCTTAGGTTTTCGGGGCATTGGATTCTCACCAATGTTTTCGTTACTCAAGCCGACATTCTCACTTCCGCTTTGTCCACCCTTTTTTCCAAAAAAGCTTCACCCTCAGCGGAACGCTCTCCTACCGATTTTTTAAATAAAAAATCTCACAGCTTCGGCAGGCCGCTTAGTCCCGGCCATTGTCGGCGCAAGAACGCTTTACCAGTGAGCTATTACGCACTCTTTCAAGGGTGGCTGCTTCTAAGCAAACCTCCTGGTTGTTTAAGCATTCTCACATCCTTTTCCACTTAGCGGCCATTTAGGGGCCTTAGCTGGTGATCTGGGCTGTTTCCCTCTTGACATAGGAACTTATCTCCCCAAGTCTCACTGGTTAACGGAAGGCTATACCTAATATTCTAAGTTTGCCACGACTTGGTACCGCTTTCGCAGCCCGTATCGAAACAGTGCTTTACCCTTAAGGCAGCTCATCGTTACCGCTGCGCCTCAACGCATTTCGGAGAGATCCAGCTAGCTCCTGGTTCGATTGAAATTTCTCCAACTAATGACAGCTCATCTCCCGATTTTTCAACATCGGTGAGTTCGGACCTCCACTAGGTGTTACCCAAGCTTCATCCTGACCATCATTAGATCACCAGGGTTCGGGTCCATAAGAAGTGACGAATTCGCCCTATTCAGACTCGCTTTCGCTTAGGCTCCGGATTTTATTCCTTAACCATGCCACTCCCTATAAGTCGCCGGCTCATTCTTCAACAGGCACGCGGTCAGATTCAAAAATCCTCCCACTGCTTGTCAGCGAACGGTTTCATGTTCTATTTCACTCCCCAACGGGGGTTCTTTTAACCTTTCCTTCACAGTACTATTTCGCTATCGGTCACTCAGGAGTATTTAGCCTTACGAGGTGGTCCTCGCAGATTCACACGGGATTTCACGTGCCCCATGCTACTCGGGATTTGACACAGTTTTAAGCTTTTGACTACGGGACTTTCACCCTCTATGGTGCAGGATTCAGCTGCTTCGTCTAATACTCTAGTTTATTTCTAAACTATTCAAACAATAATATTTTTTTTCGTGTCTTCCCACTACACCGCTTCAAAGAAACGGTTTAGGCTGTTCCCCTTTCGCTCGCCGCTACTAAGGGAATCGCGTTTGCTTTCTTTTCCACCAGCTACTAAGATGTTTCAATTCACTGGGTTGCCTCTTTCTTCACTATGAATTCATGAAAAAGTTTTTAAGGTTGCCCTATTCGGGGATCTTCGGATCAAAGCTTGTTGCCAGCTCCCCGAAGCGTTTCGCCGGTATCTGCGCCCTTCATCGTCTCTGAGTACCTAGGTCTCCACCGTTCGCCTTAATTCTTTTGACCTTTTCTTGGCTACTAATAAATAACTTTGTTTATTCTTGAAAATCCTCATTTTTGTTTAGGTTGGAGGTAAGCGGATTCGAACCGCTGGCATCTGCCTTGCAAAGGCAGCGCTCTACCAACTGAGCTATACCCCCCACCGAAATGTGAAATTTTCGATTGGATAAACGAAAGCTAAGAGTAAATTACTCTTTAGCTAAAGCCAAGAGTTTCAACTATTGGTGAAACTCATAGTTTTACCAAGAAATAATTCATTGAAATTGCTTACGCTTTTCAATATGTTTTCTCTGGTTGGGCTATGCTGGACTTGAACCAGCGACCTCACCCTTATCAGGGGTGCGCTCTGACCACCTGAGCTAATAGCCCACCGAGAATTTATTTTAGAATCGCAAAATGCGATCAAATTTGAATGCTGAATGCTAAATTTGTTTTGTTGTAATTAGCAACAAAAGTAAATGAATAAGTGAGAAATTTTAGTTTTAGTAAAAACGAAAGCTAAAATTTCCCAATTTATTACATTTATTTTTTAGAGCAATAGCGCGAAGCTTTGCTCTTTATATTTTCCTTAAGAAGGAGGTGATCCAGGGCCACCTTCCGGTAGCCCTACCTTGTTACGACTTCATAGAAATTAGAAACCCCTAGGTCGGAGCTGTTCTCCTTTGCAGGTTAAACTAGGCCACTTCGCTAGTGATCTCCTTTCTCTATGTGACGGGCGGTGTGTACAAGGCCCGGGAACGTATTCACCGCCATATGGCTGACTGGCGATTACTAGCAATTCCGGCTTCATGCAGGCGAGTTGCAGCCTACAATCCGAACTGAGGTTAAGGTTTAGCAGATTCGCTAGCTCTCGCGAGATCGCTTCTGATTGTCCTAACCATTGTATTACGGGTGTCGCCCAAGATGTAAGGGGCATGCTGACTTGACGTCATCCTCACCTTCCTCCAGCTTACACCGGCAGTCTCTTTAGACGGAAATAGTAAACTATTTCAATAACTAAAGACAAGGGTTGCGCTCGTTGCTGGACTTAACCAAACACCTTCATTACGTTAAATGCTTATGAAAAACCTGAATTTATCAAGAACAAAGTTTTTGAACTTTATTCTTTAGCTAAAGCTCAAGAATTTCTCGGCCTGCAATTTCTCACAGAATCAGACTATACCATCATCTTCAATTTTTTAGTTTGAAGAGCTTAGCGTTGAGTCGTTAGAGGGGTAAGTTTTTAATTAATTAAAAACTTACTACCTACGGTATTACCTTGGCTTAAATGCTTTAGGTTCCACCGTTTGAGCTAAGTTTTTTTCTAGCGAAATTTCTTTGTGCTAGCCGCAAAATGTTTACGGCACGAGCTGACGACAGCCATGCACCACCTGTGTCTAAATTCCTTTTCAGGCACTCTTCCATTTCTGAAAGATTTTCAGCATGTCAAATCTTGGTAAGGTTCTTCGCGTTGCATCGAATTAAACCCCATAATCCCATTATTAAATGGAAATACCTTATCTTTTTATAAGGATTAGACTATACCTTCACCTTTTTTACGAAAAATCTGCAAAAAGGGCCAGCGTGTGAATGAAATCTTTCACTAATTTAGTTAAGATTTTAACCATTCTTCTCATTATTTTTTCTATTTTTTAGAAGAAACTCCCAGAATTCTGGGACGAGTCAGTCGTTACGGGTCAAGAGTAAAAAGCTTTACTCTTGATTCCCACGGTATTGCCATTGCTAAAAATAAAATTAGCGTTAGGTTTTCACCGTTATGAGCTGGAGATGGCCTACCTTAACAGGCTGCATATTATAAAAAAGGACCCGTTTGCATTTAAAGACTACCGAAAATTACTTTTCGGCGCAGCAGATTCTGGAGTATTCTTTACTGCTTGTGCGGGCCCCCGTCAATTCCTTTGAGTTTCAGACTTGCGTCCGTACTCCCCAGGTGGGATACTTAACGCGTTAGCTACGACACCGCTTTTGGCAGCATCTAGTATCCATCGTTTACGGCTAAGACTACTAGGGTATCTAATCCTATTTGCTCCCTTAGCTTTCGTCTCTCAGTGTCAGTTTTGGCCCAGCAAAGCGCCTTCGCCACTGGTGTTCTTCCCTATCTCTATGAATTTCACCTCTAAACAGGGAATTCCCTTTGCCCCTACCATACTCAAGTCTCGGAGTTCTCGAATGCCGGTCCAGGGTTGAGCCCTGGGATTTGACATTCGACTTCCGAAACCACCTACAGACGCTTTACACCCAATCATTCCGGTTAACGCTTGCACCCTCTGTCTTACCGCGGCTGCTGGCACAGAGTTGGCCGGTGCTTATTCCTCAGGTACAGTCATTTATTCTTCCCTGAGAAAAGGAGTTTACAATCCACGGACCTTCTTCCTCCACGCGGCATTGCTCCGTCAGGCTTTCGCCCATTGCGGAAAATTCCTCACTGCTGCCTCCCGTAGGAGTCTGGGCCGTGTCTCAGTCCCAGTGTGGCTGATCATCCTCTCAGACCAGCTACTGATCGTTGCCTTGGTGAGCAGTTACCTCACCAACTAGCTAATCAGACGCAAGCTCCTCTCTTGGTGATGTTTCCATCTTTAGCTCCTCAGCATTATGGGGTATTAGCAGCGGTTTCCCAATGTTATCCCCCTCCAAAAGGTAGATTCTTACGTGTTCCTCACCCGTTCGCTACTGCAACTAAAGTTCTTTCTTGCGAAAAATCTTCAATCTCGTTCAACTTGCATGTGTTAAGCATGCTGCCAGCGTTCAACCTGAGCCAGGATCAAACTCTCCATAAATATTTTTTAATCTTAATTCAGTTAATTTGAGCTTTAGCTAAAGAGTAAAGCTCAAAAGCTTTGCTCTTGGTGAAACTAAGAGTTTTACCAACAGTTGAAACTCTTGAATTTAAGTGTTTTTAGAACATTTCCTACTTCTAAATTTACCAGTTCACTTTTTTTTGTCAACTTTGCTTTTATTCCAATAGTAAATTTTAAACAGTTTTTACTACCTAGATTTCTTCTTTTTTATCTTTTTTTAAATTTCCGAGACTTTTACCAACGATTTGCTTTAACTTTTATCTAAAGTTCAATAATAAATTCAACCAGCAAACCATTAAATAAGAGACTTAATTGAACTTATGTTTTAGAATTTTTGATAATAAATATAGAAGATTAATGTTAAATTATTAACTTTACTCATTTTTTTAATAACGCAAAATTATTATAGTCACACGTCACAATGTAAAAAGACGTTGTGATGTGTGACTAAGGGCCCGAGATGCGCGGCCCAGAGAGCGCAAAAGCCAAATTTGAGTTTATTTAGCCTAATTTAAGTTCATTAAAGTGATTAAGCAGATTGAAATATTTAAGTTAGCCAGTCCTTGAAAAATGACTCGCGGATCACAAAAGAATTGTTCTGTGATCTATGAAAATAACGAAAAATGTCAAGAAAAATATCCTCTTTTTAAAGTTTTGATGTTCATATAGCAAGAACAATTTGAGGTACGTCACACGCTTTTAAAAAACTTAAAACGGCTAAGCCCTTGAGCTTTGTTCTTGGCTTTAGCTAAAGGGTAAAGCCAACGGTTTTACCCTTGGTGAAACTAAGAGTTTCACCAACAGTTGAAACTCTTGGTGTTAACACTGCGCGTAACACCAACGGCTACGCGCTTGAGCTTTAGCTAAGGAGTAAAGCTCAAAAGCCTTGCTCTTGGTGAAACTAAGAGTTTCACCAACAGTTGAAACTCTTGAATTAAAAATTTCAAATTAGACAAAAACACTGAGGGAATAAAGGACAACTTTGCTAAACTATCTAATTAACAAAACACTTGACTTTAAATATGCAAATATTTAAAAACAATACTTGTTTTTCGGAGAAACAATTTAAAATTATTATCTCTTCTTTATTATGACAGCTATTTTAGAACGTCGTGAAAATTCAAGCCTGTGGGCTCGTTTCTGTGATTTTATTACATCAACTGAAAACCGTCTTTACGTAGGTTGGTTCGGTGTAATCATGATCCCATGTTTATTAACAGCAGCTTCTGTATTCATTATCGCTTTCGTTGCAGCTCCGCCTGTTGACATCGACGGTATCCGTGAACCAGTTTCTGGATCATTACTTTACGGAAACAACATCATTTCAGGTGCTGTAATCCCAACTTCTAACGCGATTGGTTTACACTTCTACCCAATTTGGGAAGCAGCTTCTATTGACGAATGGTTATACAACGGTGGTCCTTACCAATTAATTGTATGCCACTTCTTCTTAGGTATTTGTTGTTATATGGGTCGTGAATGGGAATTATCATACCGTTTAGGTATGCGTCCTTGGATCGCTGTAGCTTACTCAGCTCCAGTTGCTGCTGCAACTGCTGTATTTATCATTTACCCAATCGGACAAGGTTCATTCTCTGACGGTATGCCTTTAGGTATTTCTGGTACTTTCAACTTCATGATCGTATTCCAAGCTGAACACAACATCCTTATGCACCCATTCCACATGTTAGGTGTTGCTGGTGTATTCGGTGGTTCTTTATTCTCTGCTATGCACGGTTCATTAGTTACTTCATCTTTAATCCGTGAAACTACTGAAAACGAATCAGCTAACGCTGGTTACAAATTCGGACAAGAAGAAGAAACTTACAACATTGTTGCTGCACACGGTTACTTTGGTCGTTTAATCTTCCAATACGCTTCATTCAACAACTCTCGCTCTTTACACTTCTTCTTAGCTGCTTGGCCAGTTATCGGTATTTGGTTCACTGCTTTAGGTTTATCAACTATGGCTTTCAACTTAAACGGTTTAAACTTCAACCAATCAGTTGTTGACTCACAAGGTCGCGTATTAAACACTTGGGCTGACATCATCAACCGCGCTAACTTAGGTATGGAAGTTATGCACGAACGTAACGCTCACAACTTCCCATTAGACTTAGCTTAATTTTTTAAACTAATTTTAGGGTCGTTACTAAACGGTTTACCGTTTGGAATCATTATTCACTTTGACG